ATGAATAATTCAAAATTACCTTTAATCGATATAATACTTCCATATAATTTATTAGCTGAAAAATTAGTTTTAGGATATATTTTAAAAAATCCGAATTCAATTATATTAATTAGTGAAAAATTACCAATTGAAGCATTTTATCTACAAAATCATCAAATTATTTATAAAACAGCATTAATATTATATGCAGAGGGTAAAACTGTTGATTATATTACTTTAATTACATGGTTACAAGATCATGAATTTTTATTTAAAATTGGAGGTACAGCGGTTGTTTTAGAATTATTAAATCAACTTCATATTTTTGGTAATTTAGATGAATATATAGCATTAATTTATGATAAATATATTCGAAGATCTCTAATTGAACTTGGTGAAGAAATTATAGAATTTGGTTATTTAACCGATTTATCATTAGAAACGATTTTTTCTAAAATCGAACAAAAAATTTTTTTTGTAATTACTGAAAAAAAACAAAATAAAAATTTAATTAGTATTGAAGAAGGTTTAACAGAGATTTTAGGAGAAATTGAAAAAGGTTTAAAAACTTCAAAAATTCCTGGATTAAAAACTTCGTTTATTGATTTTGATATAATAACACAAGGATTTCAAAACTCAGATCTTATTATTATAGCTGGTCGACCATCAATGGGAAAAACAGCTTTTGCTTTTAATTTAGCTAAAAATATTGCTAGAAATCATAATATTGGAATTATTTTTTTTAGTCTAGAAATGACTCGTCAACAATTGTTATATCGATTATTAGCTTCTGAAATAATGATTTCAAATACTCGATTAAGATCTTCAAGGATTAGTCAAAAAGAATGGGATAAATTAAATCAAAGTATAAAATTATTATCCCAAATAAAATTATATATAGATGATACACCTAATCTTTCTATTGGAGAAATAAAATTTAAAATAAAAACACTTGAATTTGAATGTTTTCAATCAATTAATTTAATTATTATTGATTATCTACAATTACTTGAAGGTATTAATAAAAATGAAAATCGAGTTCAAGAACTTTCTAAAATAACACGATTATTAAAACAATTAGCTCGTGATTTAAATATTCCAATTATTGTATTATCTCAATTAAGTCGAAGTTTAGAAAGTCGAATAAATAAACGTCCCATATTAGCTGATTTACGGGAAAGTGGTTGTCTTTATTTTAAATCTCAATTAAATTTTAATATTATTAGAAAAAAAATTTTTTTACAAAAAAACATTTCTACAGTTTGTTGGACTGGAAATTATCTATCTAAACAATTAATTTTAAATGTAAGATTTACAGGTAAAAAACCCATATATAAATTAGAAACTTTATTAGGATGGTCCATTTTAATTAGTAGTAATCATAAAATCTTAACAAATAAAGGTTGGAAAAAAGTAGATCAATTAAATTTAAATACTTTTATTTGTATGAAATTATTAGTCTCTTTTTTACCACAATTTTATAAAAATAAACTTACTATCAGTTGGGATAAAATTTTAAAAATTAATTATGAAAAATTAGAATCAGTTTATGATCTACAAATACGAAATTTTTCAAATTATTTGACAAATCATATTATTATTCATAATTCAATAGAACAAGATGCTGATATTGTTATCATGCTATATCGAGATGATTATTATAATAAAGATAGTCTAGAAAAAGATATTATTGAAATAATTATTTCAAAACATAGAAATGGTCCTATTGGGGTTACAAAATTAAAATTTGATTCTAAATATCTTCGATTTTTTAACATTAAATAATAATAAACTCGATAATTAGGGTATATAATCTAAAGATTATATCTTTATTATTAGAGCGTTCTTAGTTCAGTTGGTAGAACATAGGTCTCCAAAACCTAGTGTCGAGGGTTCAAATCCTTCAGAGCGTGTTTAAATAAAATAATATTAATTAAGGAATTTAATATTATTTATAAAATTTTTAAATTTCAAAATTCATAAAAAGAAAAATCTATGATAAAAAAAGTAACTAGCATAATAAAATTAGCCTTACCTGCAGGTAAGGCTATGCCAGCACCTCCAGTAGGTCCTGCTCTTAGTCAACATGGAGTAAATATTGCAGCTTTTTGTAAAGAATATAATGCAAAAACAGCTGACCAAAAAGATTTAATTATTCCTGTAGAAATTTCAGTTTATGAAGATCGTTCTTATACTTTTATTTTAAAAACTCCACCTGCTTCAATTTTATTAATAAAAGCAACAAATATAAAAAAAGGATCATCGAATTCAAAGAAAGAAAAAATTGCTTCAATAACAAAAAAAGAACTAGAAAAAATAGCGGAAATTAAATTACCTGATTTAAATACAAAACGTTTAGATAGTGCTATTAAAATTATTGCAGGAACAGCAAAAAATATGGGAATTTCTATAATTGATGATTAAATAAATAAATAATGAAAAAATTAACCAAAAGAATAAAAAAAAATAATCAAAAAATAGAACAACGATTTTATGAAAAAACAGAAGCAATTAAAATTTTAAAAGAAACAGCAAATGCACAGTTTATAGAATCTGTTGAAGTTCATATTGCTTTATATATAAATCCAAAATATAGTGATCAACAATTACGAAATACATTGATTTTACCAAAAGGAATAGGTAAAAGTAAACGAATAGCTGCTTTAGTTCCAATTGAAACGAATATTAACGATTTTGAACATTTAGCTTATAAAATTGGATCAGATGATTTAATAGAAGAAATAAATCAAGGAAAAATAGATTTTGATATCTTAATTGCAACTCCGGATATGATGCCCAAATTAGCAAAATTAGGTAGAGTTTTAGGACCAAAAGGATTAATGCCTTCACCAAAAGCTGGAACAGTAACAACTAATATTAAATTAACATTAGAAGAGTTTACAAAAGGGAAATTTGAATATCGTGCCGATAAAACAGGAATTGTACATTTAATGATTGGAAAAATTAATTTTACAGAATTAGATTTATTAGAAAATTTAAATGCTGTTTATAAATCAATTGAAACTAATAAACCTACAGGAGTAAAAGGACGTTATTTTAAAACATTTCATATTTGTAGTACTATGGGACCATCTATTAAACTTGATTTATTATCATTAAAATCTTAATTAAATAAATTTTTAATTGACAAACGAAAAAATTAAAATAAATAAAAAATGACTGAAAAAATTTCTACGTTAATCGAAGAATTACAAAACTTAACTTTATTAGAAGCTTCTGAATTAGTAACAGCAATTGAAACAACATTTAATGTCGATGCTTCTATTAGTAGTGGTAATGTAATGATGATGGATACTGGAGCAACTAATAGCAGTTCAAATCCTGCAGAAGAACAAAAAACTACATTTGATATTAGTTTAGATGAAGTGCCTACAGATAAAAAAATAGCAATTTTAAAAGTTGTTCGAGTAATGACAGAATTAGGTTTAAAAGAAGCAAAAGATGTTGTCGAAAATACACCTAAGATTATAAAAGAACAATTATCTAAAGAAGCAGCTGAAGAAGGAAAAAAATTATTAGAAGATGCAGGAGCTAAAGTAACTTTAAAATAATTAATAATTATTTTAATAATTATTATATTAATATAAATCTTCTTCTACATGAGTTTTTATTTTACAATCTGAAAGAGGATAACTTACACATGTTAAGATATATCCATTTGAAATTTGATCTTCATGTAAAAAAGCTTGGTCTTTTTGATTTATTTCACCTTCGATAATAAGACCTGCGCATGTAGAACAAGCGCCAGCACGACATGCATAAGGTAAGTCTAAATCTGTTTTATCTTCAGCAGCATCTAAAATATATTCATCATCATTACACACGAAACTATCAGCTTTATCATTATTTTCATCCACTACTGAAATTTTGTACTCAGCCATAATAAAAATTATGTTATATATATATTAAATTTTACAAAAATAGTAAAATATTATTAAAAATAATAATAATAAGTTTTGTTATTATAAATTAATATAAATAATTTGTCAATAGTTTATTCTAATAAAAAAAGTCAAAAACTTGTACAAGTTCGAGGATAAATAAATGGCTTTACCATGGTATCGTGTTCATAGTGTAGTTCTTAATGATCCCGGTAGATTAATCGCTGTTCATTTAATGCATACAGCATTAGTTGCAGGCTGGGCTGGTTCAATGGCACTTTATGAACTAGCTGTTTTTGATCCTTCAGATCCAGTATTAAATCCAATGTGGCGTCAAGGCATGTTTGTTATGCCATTTATGTCAAGATTAGGAATTGTTGATTCTTGGGGGGGGTGGAGTATTACAGGAGAAAGTATTTCTAATCCCGGAATTTGGAGTTTTGAAGGAGTAGCTTTAAGTCATATTATTTTATCTGGTCTTTGTTTTTTAGCAGCTATTTGGCATTGGGTTTATTGGGATCTTGAATTATTTCGTGATCAAACAACAGGTGATCCAACATTAGATCTTCCAAAGATTTTTGGTATACATTTATTTTTGTCAGGTTTATTATGTTTTGGATTTGGTGCCTTTCATGTAACAGGACTTTTTGGGCCAGGAATTTGGGTATCAGATGCTTATGGGATTACAGGAAAAATTCAACCTACATCTCCAACTTGGGGTCCTGAAGGTTTTAATCCTTTTAATCCCGCTGGGATTGCAGCACATCATATTGCTGCCGGAACATTTGGTATTTTAGCTGGAGTTTTTCATTTCACAATTCGACCACCGCAACGTTTATATCGTGCATTAAGAATGGGGAATATAGAAACAGTACTTTCTAGTAGTATTTCTGCAGTCTTTTTTGCAGCTTTTATTACATCAGGTACTATGTGGTATGGTTCAGCTACAACACCTATCGAATTATTTGGTCCAACTAGATATCAATGGGATAGTGGTTATTTTCAACAAGAAATTGAGCGTCGTATTGAAACTTCATTAAATGATGGTTTATCAGAAAGTAATGCTTGGTTAAGCATCCCAGATAAATTAGCATTTTATGATTATATAGGAAATAACCCTGCCAAAGGTGGGTTATTCCGTGCTGGTCCTATGGATAAAGGTGATGGTATTGCTGAAGCTTGGTTAGGTCACCCAGTTTTTCGTGATCGTGAAGGTCGTGAATTAGTAGTCCGTCGCATGCCTGCCTTTTTCGAAACATTTCCAGTTATTTTAATTGATAAAGATGGTATTATTCGTGCTGATATACCATTTAGACGAGCAGAATCTAAATATAGCATTGAACAAGTAGGTGTTAACGTTAGTTTTTATGGTGGAAAATTAAATGGACAGTCGTTTAAAGATGCTCCAACAGTAAAAAAAATTCGCTCGAAAAGCGCAATTAGGCGAAGTTTTGAATTTGATCGAACAAGTTTAGGTTCAGATGGTGTGTTTAGAAGTAGTCCACGTGGTTGGTATACTTTTGGGCATATTAATTTAGCTTTATTATTTTTCTTAGGTCACTTATGGCATGGATCACGTACTATTTTCCGTGATGTTTTCACAGGTATTGGTTCAGAAGTAACAGAACAAGTTGAATTTGGAGCATTCCAAAAATTAGGTGATGAAACAACTCGTAAACAAGGTATAGTTTAATTTATTTTTTATTTAAAAGGAAAAAAATGGAAGCATTAGTTTATACGTTTTTATTAATTGGAACTTTAATGGTTTTATTTTTTGCAGTTTTCTTCCGTGAACCTCCTAAAGTTTTAAAAGATTAATTAAAAAATAATTAATTATTTTTTAATTAATCTTCATGTTCTTCAAATGGGTCTCGTAAAAATTTAGAATTTGGACCAAATGCTGTATAAATTGAATAAGCTGTTATTCCTATTAATAAACTAGAGACAAAAATAACTAAGATTGTTGATGTTTCCATAATTTTTATTTATTAATTTTAATTTTATTAAAATATGCTATTGACAAAAATATTATTATTTAATTAAATTTTATTGAATTATGGCTTTACGTACAAGATTAGGTGAAATATTAAAACCCTTAAATGATGAAGCAGGTAAAGTAGCTCCAAATTGGGGAACAACCCCAATTATGGGCGTATTTATGTTATTGTTTTTTGTTTTTTTATTAATTATTTTACAAATTTATAATTCTTCATTAATAATTGAAAATGTAAATGTAGATTGGCAAAGTTTAGATAATTAAATTTAAGTAATTGTTATGATTTCATCGTCTTTATAATTATTATTGAATTTTATTGTTTTAGGTTTTTGATCAAATATTGTTAACAACATTTTAATTTTATTTGGTTTAGGTAAACCTGTGTAATTACTAACAAATTTTTTAAAATCTTTTCCTTCAATAGTTTCTATTTGAATTAAAATAGTTGCTAATTGATCTAAAAGTAAACGATTTCTTTTTAATAATTTACAAGCTTGGTGAAACCCATCTTCTATAATTTCAATAATTTGTTCATCAATTTGATCAGCAATATCTAATAATGTATCAGGTCTAGTTTGAACATTACGACCAAAAAATATTGTTGGTTTTGGTAAATCTATAGCCATAGGAGTTAAATTCGACATTCCAAATCTGGTAACCATTTGTCTTGCTAATGTATTAACTTGAAAAAAGTCATTACTTGCTCCACTAGTTATTTCCATTTGTCCAAATATAATTTTTTCAGCAGCTCTCCCTGCAAGAATACCAATTAAACGTGATGATAATTGTCCACGAGTCATTAAAGGTTGTTCTTCTGGCGTAAACCAAGTTAATCCTTGTGCTTGACCTCTAGGAATTAATGTTACTTTTTGAACATCATCATGATTTTTTAATAAAGTTCCTGCTAAAGCATGCCCAACTTCATGATAAGCAACCAATCTTTTATTTCGAGAATCATTTAAAACAACACCTTCTAATCCTACAATTATTTTTTCTATCGCAGTATTAATTTCTTTGATACTTATTGTTTCAAGATTTGCTCGAGCAGTTAAAATAGCAGCTTCATTTAAAATATTAGCTAAATCAGCTCCAGAAAAACCTGATGTTCGTTGAGCAATAAATTTAATTGAAGTTTTAGAATCAATCTTTTTATCTTGACTATGGACTTTTAAAATTTCCATTCGTCCATATAAATCCGGTAAATTAAGAGTGATTTGTCTATCAAAACGACCTGGTCGTAAAAGTGCAGAATCTAAAACATCAGCACGGTTTGTAGCTGCAATTACAATAATACCAGTAGTCGGTTTAAAACCATCCATTTCACTTAAAATTTGATTTAATGTTTGTTCTCGCTCATCATTATTTCCACCAACCCCAACACCACGTTGTCTTCCTATCGCATCAATCTCATCAATAAAAAGAATACATGGTGAATTTCGCTCAGCTGTATTAAATAAATCACGAACTCTTGAAGCTCCTATTCCAACAAACATTTCTACAAATTCAGAACCTGAAATACTAATAAAAGGTACGCCAGCTTCACCAGCAATTGCTTTCGCAAGTAAGGTTTTACCTGTTCCTGGTGGCCCAACTATAATAACACCTTTAGGAGGATTTGCACCAACAGCAGTAAATAAATGAGGTGTTTTAAGAAATGAAACAAATTCTTCAAATTCTTGTTTTGCATCATCAATTCCAGCTACATCTTTAAAAAGAACACCAGTATCAGGGTCTATTTGCACTTTAGCTCGAACTTTACGAACATTTAATATTTGATTAGTTAATGAGCTTAATAAATCAGAACCGCCTCCTTGAAAATTTAAAAGTTGAAAAAGAATGAAACACGCAATTAAAATTAAAAACGGAATAAAAGTAACACTTAAAATAGACCATACTGCATCAAAATTAATTTTTGGATGTGAAGTAAAATTAACTTTTGATTCTCTTAATTGTACAACAAACGAAGAGATTTTAATAGGAATTTGTACACGAACTGGTTTTTCAAGTTCACCAGATTCACTATTAATTTTTTCACAAATAACAATTCCACCATTTTCATATAAATCTACTGTCTTAATTTCTTTTTTATTTAAAGCATTAGAAAATTCATTATATGAAATTATTTTATTTGGATGACTATTTTTAAAATTAATTACATTATTTTTTATATCAGTAAAATCATCAAACTTAAGAAATATAACACTGGAAAAAATTACTAAAAGAATTAATATAATATAAAAAATTCGTGGACCTTCATATTTCATTTTTTTTCTCCAATATTTATATACTTTATAATGCAGTATTAAGTTACTAACATAAATTAATAAAAAAAAACAACTAAATTTCCATTATTGCATCTTCTTTTGTTGTTCGAGTTTTAGCATCTAATTGCATTTCACTATTAGTTTTTGCTGGTTCAACCATTGGATAACAATTTTCATCTTCAATAACATAACATTCCATTAAAACAGGACCATCATATGCAAAAGCTTCTTTTAAAGATTTAATTAAATCTTTAGTTTTATTTACATAAATACTTTTTATATTATAAGCATTTGCTAATTTACTCAAGTTAGGAGCACCAATTTCCATATTAGAATGAGAATATCTTTTTTTATAAAAAGTTTCTTGCCATTGACGAACCATACCTTGCCAATTATTATTAATAATAATTATTTTAATTGGTAAATTATATTGTGAAATTGTGGCTAATTCTTGTAAATTCATTTGAAAACTTGAATCTCCACTTATACAAATAATTTCTTTATTTATTGTAGCAATTACCGCTCCAATTGCTGCTGGTAATCCAAACCCCATTGTTCCTAATCCAGCACTTGATAACCAATTTCGCGGTTTCGATTTAATATATTGAGCTGCCCACATTTGATGTTGTCCGACATCAGTTGTTATTATTGCATTTGGTTTTAATTTTGTAATTTCTATAATTACTTCTTGAGGTAATAAAGCTTTTTCATTAATAGAAGTAGTTAATGGGTATTTAAATTTCCAAAGTAAAATTTGTTTATGCCAATTTTTTAATAAATTAAAATATCTTTTTCTTAAAAAAGAATATTCTATTTGTTCTGTTAAAATTAAAAAATTTGTTAAAATTTCTCTAATATCACCAACAATTCCAATTTCAATTTCTTTATTTTTTCCTATTTCAACATCATCAATATCAATATGAACAATTACAGCATTACAAGCAAAATCTTCTAATTTTCCTGTTACTCGATCATCAAATCTTGCCCCTATTGCAAATAAAAGGTCACAATTACTTATTGCAAAATTAGCATAAGCAGTACCATGCATTCCTAACATTCCTAAAGATAATTCATGATTTTCATTAAATGCACCTTTTCCCATTAAAGTAGTTGTAACGGGTATCGAAAACCGTTCAGCTAATTTTGTTAATTCTTGACTTGCATTCGAATTTATTACACCCCCACCAATATAAAATAATGGTTGTAATGAATCTTGTAATTTTTCTAAAACATCATAAAATGGTTTATTTTGTTTTTTTATTTTAAAATGCCATCCTAAAACTTTATGAATATTTAATTGAGTAAAAGGAATATAATTTTTAATTATTTCAAAACCTATATTTTTAGGTATGTCAATAAGAACTGGTCCAGGTCGACCATTTTGTGCTATATAAATTGCTTCAGTAAGAATTTGTGATATAAATTTTGCTTCTAAAACAATATATGAATGTTTAACAAGAGATAATGTAATACTATAAATATCAATTTCTTGAAACGCATCAGTTCCCAGAAATGTAGTTCCAACTTGTCCTGTAATAATTATCATTGGAATAGAATCTAATTTAGCTGTTGCAATTCCGGTTATTAGATTGGTTGCACCAGGGCCGGAGGTTGCAAAGCAAACTCCTATTTTTCCACTAGATCTACTAAAACCATCAGCAGCATGAGTAGCTGCTTGTTCATGTCGAACTAAGTAATGTTTTATTATTTTTTGTTGTTCCCAAAAAAACAATTCATCATAAATAGGTAATATAGCTCCACCGGGATAACCAAAAACTGAATAAATACCATTTCTAATTAAACTATCAAAAAGAGCAAAAGCACCAGTTTTTTTACATTTAGTAAAACTTTTTTTTTCTGTTAAATTTTGTAATAAATTCTGTTTTTGGTTTGACATAAAATAAGATTTAAAAAATACAATTAATCAATTGTAATCATTTTTTTTTAAAATATATATTAAAATACAAATTAAAACAATTAATATTATTAATATTTTTTGATTACTTTTAATTAATTTAAAAATTGGTCTGAATAATATTAAAATTAATCCTAATGTAGAAGAAATAAAAAATCGGTTATAGCGCAATAAATTTTCCCAAAAATCCATAAAATAATTTGTTATGTTATATATTTATATATAATGAATTTTTTACATTATAATAGTATCATACTATTAAATATAATTTATATTAATAATAAAAATTTTTTTAAAATTATAAAATAAATGACTTTAGTCTTAATATATTAAAATACAAATACAATTTATGACATTACTTATTCTTGGTGGAACTGGAACTTTAGGCCGACAAATCGTTAAAAAAGCTTTAGAAAATGGTTTTCCAGTTAGATGTATTGTAAGAAATAAAAAAACAGCAAATTTTTTAAAAGAATGGGGAGCAGAATTAATTTATGGTGATTTAAGTTTACCTGAAACATTACCTTTGTCTTTTCAAGGTATTACTGCTATAATTGATGCCTCTACCTCAAAATCACAAGATGATAATAACTTGTGGGATGTAGATTGGTACGGAAAATTAATTTTAATCGAATTAGCTAAATATATAAAAATAAAACGTTTTATTTTTATGTCAATATTAAATGCAGAAAAATATCCTTATATTACTTTAATGCAAATGAAAAGTAATATCGAAAAAATATTAAAAAATTCAGGTATTCCTTTTACAATATTTAAATGTGGAGGGTTTTTTTCAGGCATTAATAAATCAATATGCAATTCCTATTTTAGAACAAAAATCTATATTAACAACAAGAGAATCAAAAAAAAATTTCTTATATTGATACACAAGACGCCGCTAAGTTTTGTATTAAAAGTTTATGGATTCAAGAAACAAAAAATAAAAGTTTTTTTTTTAGGTAGTATGCAAACTTGGAAATCAGAAGAAATTATAAATTTATGTGAGAAATTATCTGGTCAAAAAGCAAAAATTGAAGTTATCTCAATAATTTTTTTAAAGCTAATGCGTCAAATTACAGGTTTTTTTGAATGGACTCTTAAAGTAAGTGACCGTTTAGCTTTTATTGAGGTTTTAATTGATAAACAAAATTTTACATCTTCTATTTATTCAAGTTATAAAATTTTAAAGATAAATACTAATGAAATTTTAGAATTAGATTTTTATTTACAAGAATATTTTGAAATGATGTTAATTACTTTAGAAAATTTAAATGTTGGAAAAATTCTTAATAAAAAAAATTTAATTCTTTAAAATACTTCAAAATGAATTATAGTATTTTCGTTATAAAAATAATTTCTAATCCAATTTATAAAATTTATGGAGAAGAAAAAATGATAGAAACACTAGTTAAATTTCCATCTTTCTCACAAAAAAAATGTTATGATAAAGTTCAATTAAATTTTTGGGGAAATCATAGAAACGATTTTCTCGAATATTATAGACTTAAAGATTATTTAATTATCGAAGGAATAATTTCTTTAAACAATAATTTTAATGAAATTAATATTACTGTTAAAAAAAATTTATCCATTTATATTAAATGATGAAGCTCTATATGATAAATTTTTTTAAAAAATAAATAAAAAATAAATAAAAAATAAATAAAAAATAAATAAAAAATAAATAAAAAATTTATTTTTTAATTTATTTTAATCAATTGGACGCATAGAAAGTACTGCTTCAGTTTGACGATTAATTCCTTTTTCAAAACCAGCAGCAGCAGCTCGTGCACGACCAGAATGCCACCAATGACCAACTAATAAGAAAAACCCTAAAAAGAAATGTGAAGTTGTTAACCAAGAACGAGGAGAAACATAATTAACAGAATTGATTTCTGTAGCAACACCACCTACTGAATTTAATGAACCTAATGGAGCATGTGTCATATATTCAGCAGCACGTCTTTCTTGCCAAGGTTGTATATCATATTTAATTTTATTTATGTCTAATCCATTAGGACCACGTAAAGGTTCTACCCATGGAGCACGTAAATCCCAAAAACGCATTGTTTCTCCACCAAAAATAATTTCTCCACTTGGTGAACGCATTAAATATTTACCTAAACCAGTTGGACCTTGAGCTGAAGCTACATTAGCTCCTAAACGTTGATCTCGAACTAAAAAAGTAAAGGCTTGAGATTGCGAAGCTTCTGGTCCAGTAGGTCCAAAAAACTCACTCGGATAAGCAGTGTTATTATACCATACAAAAATTGAAGCTGTTAATCCCATAACAGATAATGCAGCTAAACTATATGATAAATAAGCTTCTCCTGACCATACAAAAACTGTACGAGCCCAATCAAATGGTTTAGTTAAAATATGAAAAATTCCACCAAAAATACAAAGAATACCAACCCAAATATGTCCTCCAACTAAATCTTCTAGATTATCGATTGAAGCAATCCAACCATCACCACCAAAAGGTGATTTTAAAACATATCCAAAAATTACAATAGGATTTAATGTTGGACTATTAATTACTCGAACATCACCACCACCAGGAGCCCATGTGTCATAAAGTCCACCAGCATACATGGCTTTTAAAACAAGTAAAAATGAACCAATACCTAATAAAATTAAATGAATACCTAAAATAGTTGTCATTTTATTTTTATCACGCCAATCATATCCAAAAAATGGAAATGATTCTTCTAAAGTATCAGGCCCTATTAAAGAATGATAAATACCACCAAAACCTAATACAGCTGATGAAATTAAATGTAAAACACCCACTACAAAATAAGGAAAAGTGTTTACAATTTCTCCACCTGGACCAACACCCCACCCTAAAGTAGCTAAATGAGGAATTAAAATAAAACCTTGTTCATATAATGGTTTTTCAGGGATATAATGAGAAACCTCAAATAATGTCATTGCTCCAGTCCAAAAAACCATAATTCCCGCATGAGCAACATGTGCTCCTAATAATTTTCCAGATACATTAATAAGACGAGCATTACCTGACCACCAAGCAAAACCTGTAGATTCAATATCTCGACCTGCTACAATATTAAAGGGCGTTTCCACGTGGTAAAACCTCCTCAGGGAATACAAAATTTTCATGTGGCTGATCTTGTGCAGCCATCCAAGCACGAATACCTTCGTTTAATAAAATATTTTTCGTATAAAATGTTTCAAATTCTGGATCTTCAGCAGCGCGAAGTTCTTGTGAAACAAAATCGTATGCACGTAAATTTAATGCAAGTCCTACAATTCCTATAGCACTTGTCCATAATCCTGTTACAGGAACAAATAACATGAAGAAGTGTAACCAACGTTTATTAGAAAATGCAACACCAAAAATTTGTGACCAAAAACGATTTGCTGTTACCATAGAGTATGTTTCTTCAGATTGTGTTGGTGTAAAAGCACGAAAAGTATTTGCAGCATCTCCATCTTCAAATAATGTATTTTCTACAGTTGCGCCATGAATTGCACATAATAAAGCACCACCTAAAATACCTGCAACACCCATCATATGGAAAGGATTTAATGTCCAGTTATGAAAACCTTGTAAAAAAAGTAGAAAACGAAATATTGCTGCTACTCCAAAACTTGGAGCAAAAAACCAACTTGCTTGTCCTAATGGATATAATAAAAATACTGATACAAAAATAGAAATAGGACCAGAAAAAGCAATGGCATTATAAGGTCGAATACCTACTAAACGAGCAATTTCAAATTGACGTAAACAAAAGCCAATTAGAGCAAATGCTCCATGTAAAGCAATAAAAGTCCATAATCCACCAATTTGGAACCAACGAGTAAAATTACCTTGAGCTTCAGGTCCCCATAATAATAATAAAGAATGTCCCATACTATTAGAAGGACTAGAAACAGCAGCAGTTAAAAAATTACAACCTTCTAAATAAGAACTTGCTAAACCATGAGTATACCATGATGTTACAAAAGTTGTTCCTGTAAACCATCCACCTAATGCTAAATAAGCAGTAGGAAAAAGAAGTAAACCTGACCACCCAATGAAAACAAAACGATCTCTTTTTAACCAATCATCTATAAGGTCAAAAATACCTGGTTGTTTTATTTGTCCAATTGTGATAGTCATACAATAATAAAAAAGAGGTATTATAAAATACAATTAATGTATTAAAGCTTAATTTAAAAATTTAGATTTCAAACTTTTTTTAACTTTTGAGTTTCTTTTCAACTTTTATTTTTTCTAGTAAATTAGCTCCCCAGGTAGGATTTGAACCTACGACCCATCGGTTAACAGCCGAATGCTCTACCACTGAGCTACTAAGGAAAAATAATATTTTCTTATTTTATTATATAGATATATCTATATAATAAAATAAGAAAATATTATTTTTGTTAATATAATTTATTAAAGAAGACGAGAATAATATTCAATTACAAGCATATAATTTACTTTAAAAAAAATATCTTCAAGCGTTATTAAATTTTTAATTTTTGCTTCTAATAATTGGGGATTAAATTCTATATGTGTATTTGTAATTTTATAATTTATTTTATTTAAATTATCTTGAGCTAATTTTTTTGTTTTAGGTTTGTTTTTAACAATAATTATATCACCAGGTTGGCATTGAAAACTACAAATATTTATTTTTTTTTTATTTACAAAAATATGATTATGATTTATAAATTGTCTAGCTGCTGGAATTGTCGGTGCTAATCCTAAACGAAAAAGAATATTATCTAATCGCATTTCTAATAATTGCATTAAAAAAAAACCAGTTAAACCTTTTTGTGAGCGAGCTTTTTTAATATAATTTAATAATTGACGTTCTGTTAATCCATAATTATAACGAAGTTTTTGTTTTTCATATAATCTAATTTTATATGCTGAAGCTTTAATTTTTTTTTGTTCCGCTATTGTTTTACCATGTTGACCTGGAGTTTTTTCTCTATTTTTCGGTAAAATTTTTGTAGTTAAACCTGGTAAATCACCAAGTCTTCGTATAATTCTAAATCGAGGTCCTTTATATCGTGACATATAAACTTTATAAAAAATTTAAATTTAAATTATTCAACTAATAACCTTAAATATAAACATCAAATAATAATATTATTATATTATATATATGTATATGAGCTTGTAGCTCAGTGGACTAGAGCACGTGGCTACGAACTACGGTGTCGGGGGTTCGAATCCCTCCTAGCTTGATTTTTTGGGGTGTAGCCAAGTGGTAAGGCAGTGGACTTTGACTCCGCCATTCGTAGGTTCGAATCCTCCCACCCCAGGTTGTTATTACTATTATAGATAAATAAATTTTTCTAATAGTAATAAATTCGATATAATTTTAATATAATTTTTATTAAATATTTTATTTAATTGAAATAAATAAATAAATAATATTAATTGTTTTTTATATAATTGAGATAATTTTAATTTTTTTATTCATTAAAAAAAATATAATTTCAAAAAAAAAAATATTTTTAATTTGTTTTATTAAATTTTGAGTGTAAAATATATTGATATTTAAAAAAATAAAACTTAAAAAATTCATTTTTAAGCTTTTATTTTTTTTGAATATTAAATTATTTTTTAATAAAGTATCTATTAATGATCTATAAAATATAGGATCTATTATTTTTATATAATAAAAAATAATAACTATGATTTTTTTTATATATTTGTTTATCATTATAAGTAATTGTTATCCATTATTATATATATATGAGATATTAAAAAAATTACATATTCAATTAAAATAATTATGAAAAATAATTATTCATTTAAAATTATTTGGAGTAAAAATTATCTAGGTTTAGCAGTTAATCAAAAACAAAAAAATATTTCAATACCAATTACAAGTTTTTTTTTTTGGCCGAGAGAAAATGGTTGGGAATTATTAAAAGCAGAATTATTTAATAAACCTTGGATGTTAAAAGAAGATTGTATTGAAATTTTAAATAATTATACTATTTTAATTAATTATTGGTTAATTAATTCAAACAAAATTGAAGGAATTACAAAATTAGTACAAGATAGTTCTAAATTAAATTTTGAATTAATAGCAAGTATTTAATAAATTTTTAACAACTAACGTTGGTTGAGCTCCATGTTTTAATCGAATTAATACACGTTCTTTATTTATATGTAAATTTTTTTTTAATGGATCATAAAATCCTAATTCTTCTATTGTTTTTCCATCACGTTTTAATAAACTTTGCATTAACACAATTCTATAAAAAGGTTTTTTCTTTCTACCACAACGTTTAAATTTGATTTTTAACATATAGTTATATAATTATTTTTCTTAATTAATAATACTAAAACTCTGAATATTTAAATTATAAAAAATGAATTGAATCTAGCGTTTGAATTAAATATTCTAAAAATGTAAATGCTAACATAGCTGACATATTCATACCCAGTATATCCGGTAATATATCATCAAACATTTCTAAAAAAAAATCCGTCATAAAAATTAATATATAAAATGGTGTAATATAAGGATTAAGATTAGGAAACCATTGCATACTTAATCGTAAAGTTAAAATCCAATAATAAATATGTACCAATAAACATGTAGAATAGATAAGATCATTCAAAAATTGTCCTGTGGGAGTTACCGCCATACTTGGCATAGACTTCTCCTTTATTCAATAAATATAAATTTTTTTAATTTTTTTTATTCATTTAAATAAAAAAATTAAAAAAGTAGAAATAAAAATATATCATAACGTAATATTATTTAACCATTTATAACCTCTTTCTTCTAACAAATTCGCTAAATTAGAATTTCCTGTTTTTATAATAACTCCTTCTTGCATAACATGTATATAATTAGGTTTAATATACTCTAATAATCTTTTATAATGTGTAATTAAGATTATACTTTTTTTTTTATTCATTAATTTATTAATTACTTCAGAAATTATTCGTAATGCATCAATATCTAATCCGGAATCTGTTTCATCTAAAATTCCTAAAGTCGAATCCAATAATGCAAATTGTAAAATTTCATTTCTTTTTTTTTCACCACCAGAAAATCCTTCATTAACATTTCTATAAAGAAATGTTTTATCCATATTAACCATATTTAATTTTTCAAAAATAATTTGAGAAAATTCAATAGGGTTGACAGATGGTAAATTTAATGCTTTTTGTTTAGCATTATAAGCTAATCTTAAAAAATCTTCATTACTTACACCTCCAATTTCAACAGGATATTGAAAAGCTAAAAATAATCCTAAATGAGAACGTTTGTCTGGTTCTAATTCAAGAATACTTTCTCCTTTAAATAAAATGTCACCTTCTAACACAGTATATGAAGGATGACCAGCAATTATTTTTGAAAAAGTACTTTTTCCAGAACCATTAGTTCCCATTATAGCATGAATTTCTCCTTCATAAATAGATAAATTTAAACCTTTTAAAATTTTAATATTATTTATACTTGCATGTAAATTTTTTATTTCTAAAAGCGGTAATTCTTTAATTTTTTTTCATCCTACACTTCCTTCAAGTTTTAAATTTAATAATTGATCAGCTTCTAAAGCAAATTCCATAGGTAATTCTGTAAAAACATCACGACAAAACCCACTAATAATTAAACTTATAGCTTCTTCAATATTAATTCCACGTTGTAAAAAATAAAAAAGTTGTTCTTCACCAATTTTAGAAGTCGATGCCTCATGTTCAATTCGTGCTGTAGAATTTTGTACTTGAATATAAGGAAAAGTATTTGCTTGTGAATTATTATCAATCAAAAGAGAATCACATTGAGAAAAATTTCTACTATTAAAAGCTTTTAAACCAATTTTTACTAAACCACGATAACTATTTTTTGAATTACCTGTAGAAATACCTTTTGAAATTATTTGACTTCTGGTATTTGGTCCAATATGAATCATTTTTGTTCCCGTATCAGCTTGTTGGTAATTATTTGTTAATGCTACTGAATAAAATTCACCTTTTGATTCGTTACCAATTAAAACACAACTAGGATATTTCCATGTAATTGCAGATCCTGTTTCTACTTGCGTCCATGAAATTTTCGAATTTTCTCCTATACATAAACCACGTTTTGTTACAAAATTATAAATTCCACCAATTCCATTTTTATCACCAGCATACCAATTTTGAACAGTTGAATATTTAATTTCCGCATTTTTAAAGGCAATCAACTCAACAATTGCCGCATGTAATTGATTTGTATCATATTGTGGAGCTGTACATCCTTCTAAATAACTAACATAACTACCTTCTTCTGCTATAATTAAAGTTCGTTCAAATTGACCAGATTCTTTATTATTTATACGAAAATAAGTTGATAATTCTAAAGGGCATTTTAAATTTTTTGGAATATAACAAAATGAGCCATCTGTAAAAACCGCGGAATTTAAGGCTGCAAAAAAGTTATCTCCAATAGGGACAACACTTCCTAAAAAAGTTTTTATTAAATTAGGATAATTTTTAATTGCGTCAGAAATAGAACAAAAAATAACACCATATTTAGATAATTCATCTTTAAAAGTGGTTGTTATTGAAACACTATCAAAAACAGCATCAACAGCTACATTTGTTAAACGTTTTTGTTCATTTAAGGAAATTCCTAATTTATCAAAAGTATTTCTTAATTCTAAACTAACTTCATCAAGACTATTTAAAGTTTTTTTTATTTTAGGCGCAGAATAATAGATAATTTTTTGGTAATTTATATCTGGTAAAATTAATTGTGCCCAATTAGGATTTTTAATTTTTTTCCATTTATCTAAAGCTCGTATTCTAAAATCAAACATATAATCAGGTTCATTATTTTTGTTGATAATAGTTTGGATTATATTTTTATTTAAACCTGGAGGAATTGTTTCAATTTCTATATCTGTTGAAAATCCATATTTATACGGTTGATTTACCAATTTTTTTAATGTCGGGTTTTTATTATTCATAATAATTTCAATTTATAATTATAAAATAAAAGATTAAAATATGATCAAAATAAATTAATAATAACAAATATTTATTCTTATTATAATATATATTTATTATTATTAGTAAATATAGATATATATTATTATATCTGTAAAGGTCAAATAAATTTAACAAATTCTTTAAATTTTATAAGTACATTTTTTAGACTCAGTAGGAATCGAACCTACATTAAAAACTTAGAAGGTTTTTGTCCTATTCCGTTAGACGATGAGTCCTAATTAAATAGGCGGTACTGGATTTGAACCAGTGACCATCTGCTTGTAAGGCAGACGCTCTACCACTGAGCTAACCGCCTAATGAAAAATTTTAATAATAACATTATTATATATTAATATTATTAAAATTAAGCTGATAAAAGGACTTGAACCTTCAACCTACTGATTACAAATCAGTAGCTCTACCAATTGAGCTATATCAGCAAAATAATAAGGATGAATGACGGGACTTGAACCCGCGAATGGCGGAATCACAACCCACTGCCTTAACCACTTGGCTACATCCACCTACATATTTTATGTAACTATATTATAGTTAGAAACTAATATTTTTATTAATTTTTACTTTTTATATTTTATACTATCTCTTCAACTTCATCAAGAGCATATGAACATGTTGCAAGATTACTATAATTTACAGTATTAAATTTAACTAAGACTGCATTATTTTCAATTTCAGCTTTCGTAATAATACCAGTTTCTCGAAACCAAAAAGATTCGGGTTTTATAATTTTAACTTTTTTATTTTTCTCTAACATTATTATTAAATCCTTAAATTCTTAATTTTAAATATATTATTACTACAAAAATTTTAATAATAATATAAAAATTTATATTAAAATAATTTTATTTTCTATCCCTAAAGCATTTAGCTTTATCTCAAAATACATTCGTATTTTCCCCACCCATTATAATAATTAAAAAATTAATTTTATTTTGCTTTACTTCAATTATAATTTGTTATTATAACTTATTTTAGATTAGTAGATATAAAATTAAAAAAAAAAATTAATAAAGGAAATTATGACAGCTATCATACAATTTATTAAAGGTATTGATGAACTAACCATACCATTAATCAAATTAACAAGATCTCGTGATGGTAGCACAGGTACTGCAACTTTTGTTTTTGAAAATGCTAGTATATTAGACAAAAAAACTAGTAAAGACGGTGATATTACAGGAATGTATCTTATTGACAAAGAAGGTATATTAAATACTCTAGATGTTACGGTAAAATTTATTAAAGGTAAACCAAAAATAATTCAAGCAATTTATATTATGAAAAACCCAGAAGCTTGGGATCGATTTATGCGATTTATGGAACGGTATGCTAATAAAAATGATTTAACATTTATAAAAGCTTAATATTATAAGTTATAAATAATAATTTTTCAATTATTATTTAAATATATTTTTTTACATATTAAAAATTTTTTATGCAAATTTCATTAAAATGGCTCCAAAATTTATTAGGTTTTCAAAAATTAACATTAGAATATTTAATAAACAAGTTAACATTAGTAGGTTTTGAAATTGAAAATCTTAATAAAACAAAAAATGATATTATTTTAGAAATTAATTATACAGCTAATCGAAATGATATTTCTAATATTAAAAATTTAATTATTGAAATTAATTCAATTTATAATTTTGAATTATTTTTAGAAATACCTAATAAAATTAAAATTTTAAATATTCCAAATCATAAATTTAAGTTGTCTATTTCGAAATATAAAATTTATAAAAAATTATTTTTTTTTTTTAGAAAAAAAATTATTTTTGGGAACATTTTTTTGCAAAAAAAAAATTTTTTAAAAAATACTTTAAAACAAAAGAATAATAATAAAGTAACTTCGAAACACATAACTTTATTTCAAACAAAAAGTAACTCAATTAATATTAAAAATTCTCCTATTTGGTTACAAAAAAGATTAATATCAATGAATTTTAAACCAATAAATAATGTTATTGATACAATTAATTATATTTTAATTGAAACTGGACAAAGTTTTTTTGCTTATGATATTGATAAATTAAAAAAAATTACAAAAGCATCGAATTTAAATTTTAATATTCAATTTGCTAAAAATAATGATTTATTTTTTGTATCTGATTCTAAATTTATAGATTTAAAAAATAATGTTTTAATTTTGAGTTTAAATAAAAAAATAATAACAATAGCAGGAATAATACAACATTTTGAAACTTTAGTAAATAAAAAAACATCACAAATATTGCTTCAAGGTAATTTTTATAATTCAAAACAAATTCAAAAATCTTCAAAAATTTTAAATTTAAAAACAGATTTATCACTTAAATTGGAAAAACAAACAGATTTAAATTTGATTGAACAGGCTTATATCCGTTTAATTCATTTATTTCGTGTTCAAAATATTAAATTTAATCAGTTAAAACAAAAAGATTTTTTATTTTTTTCGGAAAAAAATTTAAATTTATTTTATACATATATAAATTATCATAAAAATAATATTAAAATCTCTTACCAAAATATAAATCAATTAATCAAATTTTCTCAAAAAACAATAACGTTAAATAAATTTAAAATAATTAAAGATTTAAATTCATTAAATTTTAAAATTTTTTTAAAAACTGATTTAACTTTTCGAATTAAAATACCTTTATCACGACAATTAGATATTAAAAGAGAAATTGATATTATCGAAGAAATTACAAGAATGAATAATTTTAATGAATTTTATTCTATAATTCCGAAAAATAATTATTTTAGTAAAATAACTAAACTAGAAAAACTTAAAAGACGATTAAGAACCTATTTTTTGAATTTAGGTTTTAGTGAAAATTATCAATCAACATTAACTAATAAAATAAATGATTCTCAAATATTATTAAAAAATCCACTTTTTAAAAATACCTCAACTTTACGTATTAGTTTATTAAATGAATTAATCGAAAAAATTAATTTTAATAATAAACAAAATGAATTTGGTTTTGAAACTTTCGAATTAGGACGGGTTTATAAATCATTATATAATAATCAAATTACTGAAATAGAATTAATTAGTGGAGTTTTTGGGGGAAAAAATTTACCAACAACATGGAACAATAACAATCTTCTTTTAAATTGGTATGAAGCAAAAGGATTAATAGAAGAAATTTTCCAAAAATTAAATATTTCAATTTTTTGGAAAAATACAAATTTTATACATTTAACAAATTTTCATCCAACTTGTTCTTTAAATTTATATATAAAAAATCAATTTATTGGAACTTTCGGTCAAATTCATCCTAATTTAGCTATTTTAAAAGATTTAAATAAAAAAACTTATTTATTTGAATTTAATTTAGAAATTTTAAATTATTTTTGGAAAAACCAATTTTTAATTTCTTATAAACCATATTCATTCTATCCAACATCTTATATTGATTTAACATTTACAATTAAAAGAATTTTTAATTTTTTAATACTTAAAAATTATATTTTTAATATTGGGCAACCGTTATTAAAATCAATCAAATTATTTGATTATTATTCTAATTTAAATTTATCAAAAGATTATTCTAATTTAAGTTTCAAATTACAATTTCAATCAAAAAAGAGAACTTTAACTAATTTAGAAACTAATAAAATAATTACATATGTTATTTTAAAATTAAAAAAAAAAATTTAATATAAAAATTTAATATAAAAATATTTATTATGATACATAATTTTTTAACATCAAAATTTAATTTTAATAAATTTGGAAAAATATTATCGAAATATAATTATCAAATAAAATCGAATGATATTTTAGCTGGTACAATTATTGGTTTAGAACCAATGTATGGTTTAGTAGATATTGGATTAGAAAAAGTCGCTTTTTTACCAATAGAAGAAATTTCTCTTAAAAAAATTTTTCAACCAACTCACTTACTAACTATCAATTTTATTGGAGAATTTTTAATTCTTTTTATTAATGAAAAAACAAATCAAATTTTTTTATCTTCAAAAGAAGTTCAGTATTTACGTTTATGGGAACGAATAAAACAATTAGATTTAAAACAAATTGTTATTTATGGAAAAATAAAAAAATCTATCAAAAAAGGAAAAATTATCAATTTTAATGGTTTAGAATTTTTAATATATAATTCTTATATTCCTAAATATTATCGTGATAAAAAATATCAAAATTTATTATTACCTTTTAAATTTATGGAAGTTAAAGATTTTATTCATTTTGTTTATGTTAATTCAAAATTAGCTTTTTTAAATAATTTAAATAATTTTTTAAAATTAAATAATATTTATTATTCTTGTATTAAATCTATAAAACCTTTTGGTATTTTTGTAAATATTTATGGTATTCAATGTTTATTACATATTTCTGAAATTTCATTTAAAAAAATTATAAATATCAATAATTTTTATAAATGTGGAGATATAATTAAAGTCAAAATTATTTATAAAAATATTGAATTAAATAAAATTTCAGTTTCAATTAAAAAAATATAATTTAACCGCCACTAACTATTGTGATAATTTCTATTTTATCATTTAATTTTATAGGGATATTTTTAATTGTTATTTGATTAAAAATTTTATTATTATATTGAATAATATTTAAATTTTTATTAAAATTTAAATATTTTATTAAATTATTAAAAACAATAGGATGAGTTAATAATATCTTATATTTTTGATCATTAACCCAAAAAAAAAAAAAAAAAATTTTCATATTAAAAATAATTAAATTAATTTAATAAAAACTCCAGGAAAAAGTTCTAAACTTAATAAATTTAATAATATTTTTTTTATTTCTGGAGAATTTGAATAGATATCTATAATTTTTTTATATCTACGGATTTCAAATTGTTCACGTGAATCTTTATTAACATGTGGTGACCGTAAAACACAATATGATCGTTTTTTTGTAGGTAAGGAAATCGGACCTGAAATATAACTAATAGTTAGATTATTTTTTAATAATAAAAATTTTTTACACGATTCATTTAAATTAGTGGAATTAAAAGATTCTAATATTATACGTATTTTTTTCTTTAACATAAAAATAAATTATTTATTAATTTTAGAAACAACTCCAGCCCCAATTGTACGTCCACCTTCACGAATAGCAAATCGCATTCCTTCTTCAATTGCAATAGATGAGATAAGTTCTGCATTCATCTTAATACGGTCCCCAGGCATAACCATTTCAACATTATTTCCATCATCTGAAGTAAAACTTAAAATTTTACCAGTTACATCTGTTGTTCGTACATAAAATTGAGGTCTATAACCTGAAAAGAAAGGTGTATGACGTCCACCTTCTTCTTTAGTTAAGATATAAACTTCTGATTCGAAAATATTATGAGGTGTTATAGTACCAGGTTTAGATAAAACCATACCACGTTCTATTTCATTTTTTTGAACACCACGTAGTAAAATACCAACATTATCACCTGCAACTCCTTCATCTAAAGTTTTTTGAAACATTTCTACTCCAGTAACTGTTGTTGCTTTTGTATCACCTAAACCAACTAATTCAACTGTTTCTCCTACTTTAACAATACCACGTTCAATTCTTCCTGTAGCTACTGTTCCACGACCAGTAATTGAAAAAACATCTTCAATAGCCATTAAAAAAGATTTATCAATATCACGAACTGGAGTCGGAATATAAGCATCCACTGAATCCATTAAATTATAAATTTTATCAATCCATTTATTTTCACCTTTTTTTAAACCAGGTTCTTTTGATAATGCTTCTAAAGCTTGAAGAGCTGAACCTGCTACAATAGGTATATCATCTCCAGGAAAATCATAATTTGATAATAATTCTCGTACTTCTAATTCCACTAATTCTAATAATTCAAGATCATCTACTTGATCTTCTTTATTTAAAAAAACAACAATATGAGGAACACCAACTTGTTTCGATAATAAAATATGTTCACGAGTTTGGGGCATTGGTCCATCAGCAGCAGAAACAACTAAAATTGCTCCATCCATTTGAGCTGCTCCTGTGATCATATTTTTAACATAATCAGCATGACCAGGACAATCCACATGAGCATAATGACGTACATCTGTTTCATATTCTACATGGGCAGTATTTATTGTAATTCCACGTGCACGTTCTTCCGGAGCTGCATCGATATCTTCATATTTTTTTGCTTTAGAATCACCGGTTAATGATAAAACAGCTGTTATAGCAGCGGTTAAAGTTGTTTTACCATGATCTACATGACCAATTGTTCCAATATTGATATGGGGTTTTGTACGCTCAAATTTTTCACGTGCCATAAAAATTATTCCTTAATTATTTTATTTTATTTTATTTTACTTTTGGCGATATTTAATTATATTTTTTAAGAACGAAAATGAGCAAAAGCTTTATTTGATTTTGCCATACGATGAGTTTCTTGTTTTTTTCGCATCGCATTTCCATAATTTTTTGAAGCATCTATTATTTCATTAGCTAATTTTATTGCCATTGTTTTACCTGATCTTTTTCGTGCAAATTCTAAAATCCAACGTAATGCTAAATTTATTCCTTTAAATCTTTTAATTTCTATTGGGACTTGATAACTTGATCCACCAACACGTTTCGATTTTATTTTAACAGAAGGACTAACATTTTTAACAGCTTTTTCAAAAATTTTTAATGGTTCTTGATTTGTTTCTTGTTTTATAATATTAAATGTTTCATAAATAATTTTTTGAGCTATTGTTTTTTTTCCATTTTTTAAAATTTTAGAAATCATTAAACTTACCAAAAAACTATTATATACAGGATCTGAAATAGGAAATTTTCTTTTTGTATTTGTACGACGTGACATAATAAATTATTAAAGTTATATATATTATTTTATTGGTTTTTTATTTCCATATTTTGAACGACTTTGTCGACGATCTTTTACTCCAACAGTATCAAGTGTTCCACGAATAATATGATAACGTACCCCAGGTAAATCTTTTACTCTTCCACCACGAATTAAAACAACTGAATGTTCTTGTAAATTATGACCTATACCTGGGATATATGCTGTTACTTCAAATCCTGATGTTAATCGAACTCTTGCAACTTTTCTTATAGCTGAATTCGGTTTTTTTGGTGTAATTGTATAAACTTTTGTACAAACTCCTCGGCGTTGTGGACAATTTTTTAATGCAGGTGATTTAGTTCGTGTTTGTATTTTTTTACGTTTTATTCGTATTAATTGTTGTATAGTAGGCATAGGATTAAATTAATATTAATTTTTTTATAGTTTTAATAAATTCATTATGATTCAGTAATTTGATATTTTTTAATAAATTTATCTACTCGACCTTCAATATCAATAATTCTTTGTGAACCAGTATAAAATGGATGATTCCCTGACCAAATATCTACATGTAATTCTGGCTTTGTTGATCCAACAAGCATAATCAATTGTCCATCATAATATACTTTTGTATCACTGTACCATTTTGGATGTATATTTTTTTTAGGCATAGTTTTATTTTATTATAATTTTTTAATTAATAAAAGATTTATCGTTTTGAGTATTGAGAAGCTTTTCTTGCTTTTTTTTAAACCATATTTTCGGCGTTCTTTTATTCTAGCATCTCTCGTTAAAAATCCTTGACTTTTTAAAATTGGGCGATAATTTGTTTTAGTAATTTTACATAAAGCACGCGTTAATCCTAATTTAATAGCATTTGCTTGTCCAGTTAATCCTCCACCTCTTACTTTTGCAATAATATTATATTTTTTTTTTAAATTTATAATTTCTAAAGGTAAATATATTTGATTTATATAAGTAAAATTTTGTTGAAAATAAATTTCTCCTAAAATATTATTAACTTCAAATTTTATTTCTGAATTAGAATTAATAGGTACTAAATAAACAAGTGCAATCGAAGTTTTTTTTTTTTCCGATTCCATAAATATGACTTTTTTTTTTTCCCCACCACTATAGATAATAATTTGTTTTTGATTTATCATAACATTTATTTCTTTTATATATTAATAATTTTAGGTTTTTGTGAAATATGAGGATGAGTTTGATTTTTATATACTTTTAATTTCGTAAATAATTTACGCCCTAAACGAGTTTTAGGTAACATTCCTTTAATTGCTTTTTCAATAATTCTTTCTGGTAAACGAATTTGTAAATTTTCAAATGTTTCTAATGTCTTTCCTCCTGGATAACCTGAATGTCGAAAATAAATTTTTTGAGTAGATTTTTTTCCACTTACTAATATTTTATTCGCATTTATAATAATTACATAATCTGCTATATCTTGTGATGGTAAATAAAAACTTTTATTTTTTCCTCTTAGAATCTTAGCAACTTCGGTAGCTAAACGCCCTAAACATTTATTTTCAGCATTAATTAAATACCATTGTTGTTTTAACTCAGGTTTTGAAACAATAAATGTATCTTTCATATGATATTAAATAAGTAATATTTTATTTGATTAATTAAATTGTTATTTTTATATTATTAATTCAAAATAATTTGTTAATTTAGTTTGAATTTCATCTACTGATTTGGGCCCTAAGTTTTTTATTTCTAATAAATCATCTCTGGTCCATTTCTTAAGTTCTTGAATATAGTTAATTTTAGATTTTTTTAAAATATTGCATAAACGTGGTGAAAGTTGTAAAATTTCAATAGGTATATTATTATTTTTATCTTTTTTAATATTTTGACTAGAATTTTTTATTATTTGAATTTGTTGATAAGGTTTAATATTTTGAATATTAATTAACCAACTCATTAACACAATAGTGGCACGTTTTATTGATTCTTCAGGCGTAATACTACCATTTGTCCAAATATCAAGAAATAATTTTTCTTTCTTTGATTCTAATAATGGTTCTATTTCTTCAGTAAAAAAATTAATTTTAGAGACAGGCATAAAATTAGAATCAATAGGAATATAATCTAAAAACTCATCAGTTTTCGATTCTTCGGCTAAATTATATCCTTTACCACTTTTTAATTTAATTTCAATTTCAAAAACAGAATTATCTGAAATTGTTAATATATGATTATGAGGATTTAAAATTTCAATACCAGGTGGTAATTTTAAATAATCAGCAGTAACTATACAAGGCCCTTGTATTCGTAATCGAACATAAGTGGTTTCAGTAAGATCACTTTTAAAAATTATTTCTTTTAAATTTAAAATTATTTCTAAAACATCTTCTCGAATACCTGGAATAATCGAAAATTCATTATTTATACCTGCAATTCTAATTCCAATAATTCGAAACCCAACTAAATCTGCAATTAAAGCACGACGTAACATAGTTCCAATACTAGTACCTTGACCAATATCTAATGGTTCAAAAACAAAACGTCCAAAATGATTTGTAGGAGTTTTTAAGTTAGATTCAATACAATATCCTGTAAAATTTAACATAATCCTCCTTTTTTTATTAGTTTATAATAAAATAATATAAACTTATCAAATATACAAATTTTTTGAATAATTTTATTCCTAGTAATTTCTATTTTTAAATTAAACACGTCGACGCTTAGGTGGTCTACAACCATTATAAGCAATTTGGGTAACATCTTTAATAGAAAGAATTTTAATTTTATTTAAATGAACACCACGAATAGCAGGTTCTCGACCAGAACCGGGGCCTTTAATAATAACATTTACTCTTTTTAAACCATATAACTCTTTAGCTTTTATAGTTGCTTGTTCAGCAGCTTTTTGTGCTGCAAATGGGGTACTTTTTCGTGATCCTTTAAAATCAACAGTTCCAGCCGAAGCCCAAGATAAAGTATTACCATTTAAATCTGTAATAGTTACTATAGTATTATTATAAGTAGATTGAATATGAATAATTCCTTTTAAAATAGTTCGTTTTATTTTTTTTTTTATCATTTTAAAATTTAAAAGTATATTTGTTAACGATATTTTTAATTATTTTTTTCCTACCATTGTTTTCTTTAATCCTCTTCTAGTACGAGCATTTGTTCGAGTACGTTGACCTCGAACAGGTAAACCAAGACGATGACGACGACCTTTAATGCAACTATTTTCCATTAAACGTTTAATATTTAAATTAGTTAATCGTAATAAATCCCCTTCTAATTGATAATCGTTTTCTAAAATTTTTCTAATAATACTTATTTGATTATCTGATAAATTTTTTGTTCGAAGTTCTTCAATATTATCTAATTTTGTTTTTTTTAAAATTTCAGTTGAACGTGATAAACCTATTCCATATATAGCTGTTAAAGCATATTTGATTTTTTTATTGTTTGCTAAATTTACTCCTAAAAATCGAACCATAATTTATCTCCTTTAATAAAAATTATCCTTGTCTTTGTTTATGTTTAGCATTAACACAAATAACTTGAATTCGTCCATGACGTCGAATAATTCTACATTTATCACACATTTTTTTAATTGATGGTCGTACTTTCATAAATTATTTTATATTTTATATTTTATAGTTTATATTATCTCATCCGCATTTAAAAAATTTTGAATTCTTCTAAATGTATCAATTAAAACATTTACCAGAATAAGTTGTGATGTTAAACCAAATCCACGTAAATTCATATTATTAATTGGTAATAAATATTCTAATCCATTAAGAAAACTAATAATTAAAACAAGAAAAATAGCATTAATTAAAGTTAATCTTTTTATAGTTTTTACTAAATAATTTTGAGTAGAAATACCAGAAGATATTCCGCGAATAGATACAGAATTTTTACGAAATTGTTCTGCAATATCTTTTGGATCTAGTATTATTAAAGAATAAAAAGATGTAAAAAAAAAAATTAAAAAACCATAGCAAGACCAGAATAAAATTTTTCCAAATCCTGAAATATAATTTTCATTAATGGAATTTAAAAAAGAAAATAAATTCAAATTTAATAATTGAAAATAAATTAATTTTGCACTTGAAGATAAAATAACCATTACTGAGGAAGTAAAAACTAATGGCATTACCCCTGCTTGATTAACACGAAGTGGCAAATTACTATTGTTCCATAAAGATGTTTTACTTAATTTACGTAAAAGTTGACTTGCTGAAATTAATGGAATTTTAACTAATGCTTCGTTAATATAAACACAACCAATTGTAATAAATAAAAAAATACTTAATAATAAAACATTAATGCCAATATTTTGTTTTGTTATTAAAAGAGATAAAGTTTTAATTTGGTCTGGTAAATTAGAAACAATATTAAAACAAATTAATAATGAAGATCCATTTCCTAATCCTTTTTCTGTAATTAATTCACTAAACCATAATATTACCATTGATCCTGTAATTAATGAAAGACTTATTTGAGTTGCTGTTAAAAGATTCCAATTAAAAATTAATGATCTAAAACTATAAGTTGTTCCAATACTTTGAATAATAGCACATAAAAAAGTTAGATATCTTGTATAATCCGTAATTTTACGTCGTCCATATTCACCCTCTTCTTTTTGAAGTTTCGATAATCCAGGATTAATTGTTGTTAAAAGTTGAATTATAATAGATGCATTAATGGAAGGCAAAATACCTAAACTTAATATTCCAAAAGAAGATGTTCCACCACCTGAAAATGTATTTAAGATTCCTGCTATCGCATTAGTTGATGTAGCATTAGACTTTAATAATGTTGAAAAAGTTTCTATATCAATAAAAGGTACAGGAATAAAACTTCCAATACGAACAAATGTAAGTAAACTAATGGTTAAAATAAAACGTTGTCGAAATGAAGGATTATTTTTAGTTTTTAATTGTAAATTCATGAAAAAATTTAACTAAGTATATAGATTTTTTCGAAAATTATTAAGTACCTGATAATTGTTCTAAAGAAATTTGTCTGTTTTTTATAACTTGATCTATTGTAGATAATTTTTTTAATGCTGTTATAGTTGCACGTGCATTATTTAATGCATTATTTGAACCAAGTTGTTTTGTTAAAATATTTTTAATACCAGCTAATTCTAAAACAATTCGAACAGAACTTCCGGCAATTACTCCAGTTCCTTCAATTGCTGGACGAATAAAAACTTTTGAACTTCCAGCTTTACCAATTATTGAATGTGGAATTGTTTGACCCTTAATAATTGGAACATTTATTAAGTTTTTTTTAGAATTATTTAACGCTTTTCTAATTGCATCTACAATTTCTTTTGCTTTTCCTACACCAACACCTACAATTTTATTTTCATTTCCTGATACAATAATAACTCGAAAATTAATTTTTTTACCACCTTTAACTACTTTAGAAATTCGAGAGATTTTTACTATACGGTGTTGAGTTATCATAAATTTATTAAAACCCTTAATATATATTTTTTTTCATTATTTAAAAATTTAAACCATTAAATCGAGCTCCTTCAGCTAATTCTTTTATACGGCCATGATAAGGATGTTTTCCACAATCAAATATTATTTGTGTAATATTTTTCTTTAATAATCTTATAGCTATAGTTTCTCCGACTAATTTTGAAGCTATTTTGGTTGAAGTTTTTTTACATTTTTCTTGAATTTCTAGTTCTAATGTAGAACAACTAATTAATGTAGTTGAACAGGAATCATCAATTACTTGAGCATAAATATGTTTATTTGATCGAAATACTGATAAACGTGGTTTTACAATAGTTCCTTTTATTTGTTTTTTATCTCTTTTGCCCATATTTTTTATTTCCCTGATTTTCCTACTTTACGATTAATAATTTCACCTTTATATAAAATTCCTTTTCCTTTATAAGGTTCAGGAAGTCTATTACGACGAATTGTTGCTGCTAATTGTCCAACAAATTCTTTATTAATTCCAGTAACTATAATTCCAGTATTATTTTCTATTTTTATTTCAATTCCTTCTGGTATTGCTATAGTAACCGGATGACTATAACCCAAATTTAAAATTAAATTTTTTTCTTTTACTTGAGCTCGGTACCCAACTCCTTGTAATTGTAATTTTTTTTCAAATTTTTCTGAAACCCCAATAATCATATTATTTATTAATGTTCGAGTTAATCCATATAATTGATTAGCAATTCGTGTGTTTTTATTTTTTAATACGTAAATTTTATTATCAGAAAATTTGATAGAAATTAAATTAGATATTTTTTGACAAAGTTTACCATGTGGCCCTGAAGTACTAATAATTTGATTTTGGATCTCAATATTTACATTTGTTGGTACATTTATTGGTAATTTACCTATTCGCGACATATTAATTTAACCTTTTTTACCATATATAACAAAGAATTTCACCACCAATATTTAATTGTTTAGCTTTATGATTAGTCATAATACCTTTTGACGTTGATAAAATTGCTATTCCTAAATTATTTAAAACTTTTGGTAAATTTTTTTTATTTACATAAATTCGTAATCCAGATTTACTTACTTGCTTAAGGCCCGTAATAATAGGTTGTCGTAATTGTCCATTATATTTTAAATACAATATTAAATACTTTTTATTTGAAGTTGTAAACTCTTTAAAATTTGAAATATAACCTTCTTGTTTTAAAATTTGAACAACAGATAGAGTCATTTTAGTTTTTAAAATTTGAACAATTCGATGACGAACTAAATTTGCATTTCGAATACGGGTTAACATATCAGCAATAATATCTATTGTCACTTTATTTTAATACTCCTTTTTTTTAATCAATTAATGGAAAACCAAATTCCTTTAAAAGTGCAATGCCTTCTTCTCGTGTTTTTGCTGTTGTTACTACAGATATATTTAATCCACGTATTTTGTCTATATCTTCGTAATTAATTTCAGGAAAAACTAATTGTTCTTGTAATCCAAAATTATAATTTCCTTCATTATCAAAACCTTTTAAACTTAGACCTCGAAAATCACGAATTCGAGGTAAAACTAAATGAATTATTTTTCCGAAAAAATTGTACATTTTATAATTTCGAAGAGTTACAGTAACACCTAAATTCATTTTTTCACGAACTTTAAAACCAGCAATGGATTTTTTTGCTTGTGTGATTATTGGAGCTTGTCCACTTATTAAAGCAATTTCATTAACTGATTTTTGTAAAATTTTAGTATTTTGTCCATCAGAACCTAATCCACGATTAATTTGAATTTTAATTAATTTAGGAACTTGATGTACATTTTTATATTTAAAATGTTCTTTTAAATTTGGAGCTATTTTATTTTTATATAATTCTTTTAAATTTTGTGATTTAATTTCAATATTAGTTAACATTAAATATTACTCCTTATAATAAACTACATTTGAAATATGGATTGGAAATTCAATATTTTTAATTTCACCCACTTGACCTTGTTGAGTTGGTTTAATATGTTTAACTTTTAAATTAATACCTTCAATAATAATTTGATTAGTTTGTTTTATTATTTTTTTAATTAACCCAGTTTTTCCTTTATCGTCACCAGAAATAATTTTTATTTTATCACCAATATTTAAATTAGTTTTATGCTTATGAATTTTTTTTTTTAAACATTTAAATTACCTCAGAAGCTAATGATACAATTTTAATAAACTCTTTATCCCTTATTTCACGTGCAATAGGCCCAAAAATCCTTGTACCTTTTGGGTTTTTATCAGAATTAATTATCACAGCAGCATTATCATCAAAACGAATACTTGTACCATCTTTACGTGATGTTATTTTTTTTGTTCTAATAATAACTGCTAATATAATATCGGAACGTTTAACTAGCATATTTGGTATTGCTTCTTTAACAACCCCAACAATAATATCTCCTATTTTAGCGTATTGGCGATTATCACCTAATACTCGAATACACATAATTTTCTTTGCACCTGTATTATCAGCTATTGTTAAATAAGTTTGTGGTTGTATCATATTAAATTTTTAATTCGATAAAATTGATTTATTTATTATTTTTTTAATTATCCAACGTTTTCGTTTACTTAAGGGTCTACTTTCTTCTAATAATACTTGATCTCCAATATTACAAAGATTAAAAGAATCATGTGCCATATAACGTTTTGTTCGAACCATAATTTTTTCATAAAATTTATGTTTATAACGATATTTGACAGCAACCACAACACTTTTTTGCATTTTATTACTTATTATAATTCCAATTTTTTGTTGTTTAGCCATATATATTTTATTTCTCCATATAATTTTAATTTTCTAAATGGTCTTTTTTTATCATTAATAATTGTCTTAATCTTCGTCGAGCATGTTTAAATTGATGAGCTTTAAAAGATTGTCTTGTTCCACGACGTAAACGTAAATTAAATAATTGTTTTTTTATATTTAAAATTTCATTTTCTAATTCTATATCTGTGAGACTTTTAATTTCATCAATTTTTGAAAACCCCATAATAATATATCTATTAGCTCCTTTTTATTTTATAAGAAATTTCGTTTTAATTGGTAATTTATAAGACGCAATTTTCATTGCTTGTTTTGCTAATGTTAATGGAACACCACTTAATTCAAATAAAATAGTTCCAGGTTTGATAACTGCAACCCAATATTCAACTGTTCCTTTACCAGAACCCATTCTTGATTCCGCTGCTCTAGCAGTAATAGGTTTATCTGGAAAAACAGTAATCCATAATTTTCCCCCACGTTTTGTATAACGTGTTATTGTTCTTCTAGTTGCTTCAATTTGACGTGATGTTAACCAAGTTGGTTCAAGTGCTTGAATTGCATAATCTCCAAAATTAATACTATTTCCTCTAGTCGCTTTACCAGTTAATCGACCACGATGTTGTTTTTTATATTTTGTTTTTTTTGGACTAAGCATTTTTAAATTAAATAAGATAAAATAAATTATTTGACTAAAACATCATTTTTAAATAACCAAATTTTAATTCCAAGAATACCATAAATTGTTTTTGCTGTTTGATATGAATAATCTATATTAGCGCGTAAAGTTTGTAATGGAACACGACCTTCTCTTACCCATTCTGTTCGGGCAATTTCAGCACCATTTAACCGTCCAGCAATTTGAACCTTAATACCTTTTAAATTTTTTAAATCTTTTTCGATTTTATATCTATTAATAACTTCACGTAATGCTTTTCGAACCGATACACGTTCTTCTAATTTATTTGCTAAAGCATTAGCTACTATTACCGCTTCTTTATAAGGAAATTGAATTTCAATAATATTAATAAGAATTTTTTTAGTTTTTAAAAATAACGTAAGTTTTTGATCTAATTCTCTTAAAATTGAACCAGATTTACCGACAATTAAACCTGGATATATTGTTAAAATTTCAATAAAAAAATGATTTTTTTCATTACGTTTAATAAGGATTTTAGAAATCCCAGGATTTTGGATATTATTTGCTTTTAAAAATTGAAAAATAATTTGTCTAATTTGATAATCTTCTTTAATATTTTTGGCATAAGAATTAGAATTTGAATACCAAGTAGATTTATCAGTTTGTAAAATTCCCAATCTAAACCCTAAAGGATGTGTTTTATGTCCCATACTATATTCCTATTTTTTCTTAATATATTAACTAATAGTTTCTAAAATGATTGTAATATGACATGTTGGTTTTCTAATTTGATATCCTCGTCCTTGTGCTCGTGGTCGAAGTCGACGTAAAACTGGTCCTTGATTTGCAAATATTGTTTTAATTTTTAAATTTTCTTTATTTAAACCATTATTATTTTCTGCATTTGCTGCCGCAGAATTTAAAACTTGCCAAATCGGACCACAAGCTTTATAAGGCATAAATTCTAACATCAATAATGTTTCTAAATATGATCGACCTCTAATTTGATTTAAAACATGTCTTACTTTAGTGGCGGAAATTCTTATATATTTACTTACAGCTTTTATAGTTTTTTTATTTTTCATTTTTTATTTTCTTATTTTTCGATCACTTTTCTTTTCATGAGTACGAAAGTTTCTTGTTGGAACAAACTCTCCTAATTTATGACCAATAATTTGGTCAGAAATAAAAAGTGGAAAATGTTGCTTTCCATTATAAATTGAAATGGTATGGCCAATCATTGAAGGAATAATTGTGGATGAACGTGACCAGGTTTTAATAACTTTTTTATTTGTTTTTAAATCTGTTTTTTTTATTTTTTCTAATAAATGATAAGCTATATAAGGTCCTTTATGAAGTGATCTTCCCATAATTTTATTAAAATTAAATAAATATTAAAAATTTTTAATAGATTTTAAACTCTTGAACGAATAATATAAATATCACTATATTTATTAATTTTTCTTGTTTTAACTCCTAAAGCAGGTTTTCCCCAAGGTGTAAAAGCTTTAGGTCTTCCTATTGTTGCACGTCCCTCTCCACCTCCATGAGGATGATCACATGGGTTCATCACAGATCCTCGAACTGTTGGTCTAATCCCTAACCATCTTTTTCGTCCTGCTTTTCCTAATCTAATATTATTATAATCTTTATTACTAACAATTCCAATAGTAGCAAAATAATTATGATTTACTAATCTAACTTCTTTAGATGGTAAACGTAAAGTAACATAATTATTTTCTTTAGCTAAAATTTTAGCTGCAGTACCTGCAGCTCTAACAATTTGACCACCTTTATTATACGATAATTCAATATTATGAATTGAAGTACCAAGTGGAATATTTTTCAATTGAACATTATTTCCTATTCGAATTGGAGCATTAAATCCTGATAAAATTTTTGCTCCAATTTTTAATTGGTCTGGACAAATAATATAATTTTTTTCACCATCAATATAATGAATTAAAGCAATTCTAGCATTTCGATTTGGATCATATTCAATAGCAGCTACAGACCCTACTATATTAAATTTTTTACGTTTAAAATCAATAATCCGATATTGTCTTTTATGGCCACCACCAAGATGACGAATTGTAATTTTTCCTTGATTATTTCGACCTTTTTTTCGATGATTTTTTTTTAAAAGCTTTTTTTCAGGAGTTGTTTTCGTAATTTCAGTAAACGAAGACAAAATAGTATTTCTTGTCCCAGGTGTATAAACTTTACAGATCCGAATAACCATATTGTTTTAATCCTTTTTTAATTTTCTGAAAATAAATCAATTTTATTTTCTTTAGCTAATTTAATAATTACTTTTTTATAACGTGGTCTAGTACCAATATTTTTTCCAACACGACGTTTTTTTTTTGCTAAATTACAACTATTAATTTTAATAACTTTAACATTAAATAAAAATTCAATTGTTTTTTTTACAATTGTTTTTGTTGTTTTTAAATCAACTAAAAATGTATATTGATTATTTTGAAGAAGACGATTTGTTTTGCGAGTAAGTAAAGGATATTTTATTAAATCAATATTTGAATAAAAATTTATTTTAGTCATTATACGTTTCCTCAATAAGTTTCAAACTCTTTACTGTAATAATTAAATGTTTTGTTGTTAAAAGTTGTTTTATATTTAAATTTTCAGCTAATGTAATATTAATTGTTTTTATATTATTTATTGCTTTAAATAAATTTTTTTCAATTTTTGGCACAATTAATAATGTTTCTTCATTTAAATTAATATTTAAAATTTTTAATTGTTTTAATATATTATTTGTTTTATTTGAAATATTTTCAAAATCATTAATAATAATAATATTATTTTTTTTTCCTAAAAGTAAATTACGTAAACCTAATCGCCATTCTTTACGATTAATTTTATTAAAATAAATTTTTGGTTTAGGTCCAAAAGAAACACCACCACCTTTCCATAAAGGTGAACGATTAGAACCAGCTCGAGCTCGTCCAGTCCCTTTTTGACGCCATGGTTTTTTTCCACCACCTCTTACTTCTGCACGTGTTTTAGTATTTGCCGTTCCATATCTTTTATTATGACGTTGAGTAATAAATGCTCTATGAATTATGTAATTTTTAGTATTATAATTATATAATTTTTTTAATAAAATATAATATTGATATAAAATTAATTGATTTGGATTTTTAAAAATATTTTTTTTTTCAAATTTTAATATTTGTTGTAATATAATTTTATATTCACTTTTGACTATTGAAGTCATAGAATTATTAAAATCTAGTGTTATTAAATTTTCGTTTTCTTTTCCAGTTAAGTCTTGTATAGGAAAAGTAATATTGTTTTTTAAATGCATAAATAATTTTTTTTTTATTCTATATTTATAACAAAAATATTATTTTGAAGAAATAATATTTAATAAATTACCTGGTTTCCCAGGTACACTACCATTTAAAATTAAAAGATTTTGTTTTGTATCAATTCCAAGAATTTTTAATTTTAATAAAGTAATTTGTTTAGAACCTAATTGTCCTGCCATAAGTTTACCAGGAAAAACTCGACCAGGTTTAGTTCCTGGTCCAATTGAACCAGGAGCACGGTGATTTTTTGATCCATGACTCATTGGTCCACGTTTAAATTTGTGTCTTTTTTGATTTCCACTAAATCCTTTTCCGATTGATTTTCCAGTTACATTGACATATTCATTAATTTTAAAATTCTCTACTGAAATAGTTTGACCTACAGAATAATTTTGAGGCTCAATAACTTTATATTCACATAAATGTGTTAAACAAGGTAAATTATTTTTTTGTAAATGTCCTAATTCCGGTTTCTTAAAATTTTTTAATTTAACTTCTGAATAACCAATTTGTATAGCATTATAACCATTAAATTGTTCAGTTTTAATTTGTGTAATAATGCAAGGACCAACCTGAATTACTGTAACAGGTATAGCTAAACCATCTGTATTAAAAATTTGCGTCATTCCAATTTTATTTCCAAATAAACCAATAGACACAATTATTTGTACTCCAAATAAAAAAAATTAATAAAATTAATATTAACTAAAATAATCAACATATCGTTAAATAAATTTTTAGATGATTTTATTTATTAATAAACGTGTTAGTTTTTGTCTATGTCCAAATTTTTTTTTTATATTTTTTTTTTTTGGTTTCATTTTAAAAACTAAGATCTTAGGACCTAGAAAATGTTTAGTGATTATTCCTTCAATTTTAACATTATTTAAAAATGGTTGACCAATCAATATATTATTGTTTTTTTTTACAAATAATACCCGACGAATTAAAATATTACTACCTGTTTTAATTGTTAAACGATTTAATTCAATAAATTTTTTGGGTTCGACCCAAAATTGTTTACCACTAGCTTCAATAATTGCATATTCCATTTATTTTCAAAAATCTATAAAAAACACTTTTCAAATTCCTTGATACAAATAAAATGAATTTAAATTAGAATTCTTGGCATAAGTTATCTTCCCAAAGGACTCCTCCTTAAGTATTGTTACTGTAATAATGTTTCACCATTGAGTTCGATATGGGTCAATGTGGTTCCATTATTCTTTAAACACCAAAAAAATAATTTTTTAAAGCTAGAAATAAGTTCAAGTCCTCGATCTATTAGTACATCTTAGCTTAATACATTACTGCACTTCGACTTAATGCCTATCCTTGGAACCAGTCTAAATTGACCATGTTCAACGGCTAGTCTTGCCGTGATCTTACTTGTTTTTAACAATGAGAGTACTCATCTTGAGGAAAGCTTCCCACTTAGATGCTTTCAGCGGTTATCCTTTCCATACATAGCTACCCAGCGTTTACCATTGGCATGATAACTGGTACACCAGCGGTATGTTCTTCTCGGTCCTCTCGTACTAGAGAAAAATCCCCTCAATACTCTAACGCCTACACCGGATATGGACCGAACTGTCTCACGACGTTCTGAACCCAGCTCACGTACCGCTTTCATGGGCGAACAGCCCAACCCTTGGGACGTACTACCGCCCCAGGATGCGATGAGCCGACATCGAGGTGCCAAACCTCCCCGTCGATGTGAACTCTTGGGGGAGATAAGCCTGTTATCCCTAGAGTAACTTTTATCCGTTGAGTGACGACTTTTCCACTCAATATCGCCAGATCACTAAGACCGACTTTCGTCTCTGTTCGACCTGTAAGTCTCACAGTCAAGCTTCCTTATGCCTTTATACTCTAAAATCGATTTCTGACCGATCTGAGGAAACCTTTGTACGCCTCCGTTACTTTTTGGGAGGCGACCGCCCCAGTCAAACTGCCCGCCTAAAACTGTTCCCTGATCGGCTAACGATACAAGGTTAGAATTCTCATTCTAGTAGAGTGGTATCTCACTGATGGCTCCACTAATTCCGCAAAATTAGTTTCAAAACCTCCCACCTATACTGCGCAACTAAAACTCAAAGCCAATTTCAAGTTACAGTAAAGCTTCATAGGGTCTTTCTGTCCTGGTGCAGGTAGTCCGCATCTTCACAGACAATTCTATTTCACCGAGTCTCTCTCCGAGACAGTGTCCAAATCGTTACGCCTTTCGTGCAGGTCGGAACTTACCCGACAAGGAATTTCGCTACCTTAGGACCGTTATAGTTACGGCCGCCGTTCACCGGGGCTTCAGTCATTAGCTTCATTATTAAATAATTAACCAATTTCTTTAACCTTCCGGCACTGGGCAGGCGTCAGCCCCCATACATTGTTTTACAACTTAGCGGAGACCTGTGTTTTTGGTAAACAGTCGCTTGGACCTTGTTATTGCAACCTATAAGGTACCCCTTCTCCCGAAGTTACGGGGTTATTTTGCCGAGTTCCTTAGAGAGAGTTCTCTCGCGCCCTTTGGTATACTCTACCTACCCACCTGTGTCGGTTTCGAGTACAGGTATTTTTTATTTATGACAGTGCAAGATTTTCTTGGAAGTATAACATCAACTACTTCTGATACCGCGTACGGTATCACGTACTCACGACTTAGCTCAAAATATTTTCTCTATTTCTCAACACCTTGTACGCTTAAACCAGCTAAACCAACAGCTGGCTAGTCTAGCTGCCTTCGTCCCTCGTTGCCAATAAAAAATAGTATAGGAATAATAACCTATTGTCCATCGACTACGCTTTTCAGCCTCGCCTTAGGTCCTGACTTACCCCCCGCGGACGAGCCTTCCGGAGGAAACCTTAGGTTTTCAGGGCATCGGATTCTCACCCATGTTTTCGCTACTCAAGCCGACATTCTCACTTCTGCTTTGTCCACATCCATTTACACTAATGCTTCAACCTAAAACAGAACGCTCCCCTACCGATATTTATATATCTCACAGCTTCGGCAAATTACTTAGTCCCATTCATTTTCGGCGCAAGACTACTCGACCAGTGAGCTATTACGCACTCTTTAAAGGATTGCTGCTTCTAAGCAAACCTTCTGGTTGTTTAAGTTTTCCCACCTCCTTTACCACTTAGTAATTATTTAGGGGCCTTAACTGGTGATCTGGGCTGTTTCCCTTTTGACAATGGAGCTTATCCCCCATAGTCTTACTGGTTAACTATTCATTTAGTATTCAGAGTTTGCTTCGATTTGGTACCGAATTACCAGCCCGCACCGAAACAGTGCTTTACCCCTAAATTATAACATTAACCGCTGCGCCTCAACACATTTCGGGGAGAACCAGCTAGCTCCGAATTCGATTGGCATTTCACCCCTAACCACAACTCATCTGCTGATTTTTCAACATCAGTCAGTTCGGACCTCCACTTAGTGTTACCGAAGCTTCATCCTGGCCATGGTTAGATCATCCGGGTTCGGGTCTGTAATTGGTGACAAACGCCCTTTTAAGACTCGTTTTCACTATGGCTTCAATATTTTCTATTTTAACCTGCCACCAACTACAAGTCGCCGGCTCATTCTTCAACAGGCACGCAGGCAGACGTTAAAAAGTCGTCCTTCTACTGCTTGTAAGCTTACGGTTTCATGTTCTATTTCACTCCCCTCCCGGGGTTCTTTTCACCTTTCCCTCACGGTACTATTTCACTATCGGTTATTCAGTAGTATTTAGCCTTACGAGGTGGTCCTCGCAGATTCACACGGGATTTCACGTGCCCCATGCTACTTGGGAAAATTTATAAAAATTAAAGTTTTCGATTACAAGATTTTCACTTTCTATGATTTAGTATTCCAACTAATTCATCTAACTTTAATATTTTTATTTTAATATTAATAATTTAATTTTCCCTCAACCCTTTTTTTCTGCCATTAGAATAATTTTATTATAAAAAATAATAAAATTATTCTAATTTAATAAAAAAAGTTTAGGCTCTTCCCATTTCGCTCGCCGCTACTAGGGGAATCGTTTTTACTTTTTTTTTCCTTTGGCTACTAAGATGTTTCAATTCACCAAGTTCGCTCTTTTTTGTCTATAAATTCAACAAATAGTATAAAAAGTTTCCTTATTCGGAAATCTCCGGATCATAGCTTGTTTCCAGCTCCCCGAAGCGTTTCGCCGGTAACCACGTCCTTCTTCGCCTCTGAATACCAAGGTATCCTCCGTAAGCCCTTATTTCCTTGAACTTAAAAATATAATATTCTAGCTTTAAAAAATTGTAACTCCAATAAATGGAATAATTATGGAGATAAGCGGACTCGAACCGCTGACATTTGCCTTGCAAAGGCAACGCTCTACCAGCTGAGCTATACCCCCTATGGGCCATCCTAGATTTGAACCAGGGACCTCACCCTTATCAGGGGTGCGCTCTAACCAACTGAGCTAATAGCCCGTTATAAAAATTATAAATGATGAAAATTTATATCGACCAATTTAATTCCAATTAAGGAGGTGATCCAGCCACACGTTCCCGTACGGCTACCTTGTTACGACTTCACCTTAGTCACTAGCTTTACCTTAGGCACCTTTCTCCTTAAAATTAAGGTTAAAATAACGACTTCGGGTACAACCAGCTCCCATGGTGTGACGGGCGGTGTGTACAAGACCCGAGAACGGATTCACCGCTGTATAGCTGACCAGCGATTACTAGCGATTCCATCTTCATGAAGGCGAGTTGCAGCCTTCAATCCGAACTTAGAACAAGTTTTTAAGATTAGCTCATTTTCACAAATTTGCAACTTTTTGTCTTGTCCAATGTAGCACGTGTGTAGCCCAGGATGTAAGGGGCATGATGACTTGACGTCATCCTCACCTTCCTCCGGTTTATAACCGGCAGTCTTTCAAAATAACTATTAAAGCAATAAGAAACAAGGGTTGCGCTCGTTGCGGGACTTAACCCAACATCTCACGACACGAGCTGACGACAGCCATGCACCACCTGTTTATGTATTCCCTAAGGCACTTTTTTTTTTCAAAAAAAATTTACATAATGTCAAATCCTGGTAAGGTTCTTCGCGTTGCATCGAATTAAACCACATGCTCCACCGCTTGTGCGGGTCCCCGTCAATTCCTTTGAGTTTCACTCTTGCGAGTATAATTCCCAGGCGGGATACTTAATGCGTTAGCTACGATACTGCATGGATCGATACACGCAACATCTAGTATCCATCGTTTACAGCTAGGACTACTGGGGTATCTAATCCCATTTGCTCCCCTAGCTTTCGTCTCTCAGTGTTAGAAATGGCCTAGTAAAGTGCCTTCGCCTTTGGTGGTCCTTTCAATATCAACGCATTTCACCGCTCCACTGAAAATTCCCTTTACCCTTACCACCCTCAAGTCTAATAGTTTCTATTACAGATTTAAAGTTAAGCTTTAAGTTTTAATAATAGACTTACTAAACAACCTACAGACCCTTTACGCCCAGTTATTCCGGATAACACTTGCATCCTCCGTATTACCGCGGCTGCTGGCACGGAGTTAGCCGATGCTTATTCATCAAGTAACGTCAGAACTTCTTCCTTGATAAAAGAAGTTTACAACCCGAAGGCCTTCATCCTTCACGCGATATTGCTCTGTCAGGCTTTTGCCCATTGCAGAAAATTCCCCACTGCTGCCTCCCGTAGAAGTCTGGACCGTGTCTCAGTTCCAGTGTGGCTGATCATCCTCTCAAACCAACTACTGATCGTCGCCTTGGTAAGCTTTTACCTTACCAACTAGCTAATCAGACGCAAGCTTTTCTATTAGGCGGATTTCTCCTTTTATTTTAAATAATAATATGCGGCATTAGCAATCGTTTCCAATTGTTATTCCCCTCCTAAAGGTAAATTCTCACGTGTTACTCACCCGTCCGCCACTAAAGTTTTAAAAAACTTTCGTTCGACTTGCATGTGTTAGGCATACCGCCAGCGTTCATCCTGAGCCAGGATCAAACTCTCAATAGTTTCCTGAATATAAAAAATTTATTATTAAATTTTATTTTTAATTTTATTTCACCTTGGCATCTAGTATACTTTATTTATTAATAAATTGTCAAGACTTTAAATTATTTAATTAAATACACTACTTTGCTTAATATTTTAAACAATATTTTTTAATTTTTGAGTAATATACGTTTTTCTGGATAAGGCTACTTTATTAATTTTATCATATTTTAAAATAGTTTCATAGCAATTAAAAGCTTCTTCAAATAAATTAATTTTCTCATAAACAAATCCAAGATTATTTAATGCTAAAATATAATCAGGTAATAATTGAAGAGATATTTTATAATAATAAATTGCAAAATTATATTGTTTTAAATTAAAATATGTAAATCCCAATATATTATATAAACTGCTTAAACTAATTTTATCATTTAAATTCCAATTTTTTAATGATTGTCGAAAAAATAAAATAGCTTTATTAAAAATTTTTTTTTTTAAATATAATTTTCCTAATTTATAATTATTTTCATAATTATTTTGATTATTTTGAATTTTTTTCCGTAAATTAATTATTTGATTTTCTGTTTTCTGAATATTTATTATTTGTTGAATAGTATAAAATCCAATTATTATTAAAATAAGGAATAAAATTATAGAATAAATTAATGGAAAAAAAAAATTCATTTTTTATTATGTTTGTTATTTATAATGAAATAAAAAAATCTTTTTCTAATTTCTAATTATTAATGATTAAATAAATTTATTTTTTTTCTTAATATTAAAGTATACTTTAATATTAAGAGTTTAAATATTTAGAAAAAAAAATAAATTTATTTATGTTAACAAATACACAAGTTTTATTAGCTTTAACTTTAAGTATAATTCCGGCTTTATTAGCATTTCGTTTAGGAAAAACTTTATATTTATAATATATTAAAAAATCAAATAAATTTATTATTTATAAATTATAAAAATATATATATATTTATGTTTATTTAAAAAAATAAATGACTGACCATATTAAACCACCTATTTTTCCTTTTACAGCAATTGTTGGACAAGAAGAAATGAAACTTGCTTTAAAATTAAATGTTATTGATCCTAAAATTGGTGGTGTTATGATAATGGGTGATAGAGGTACAGGTAAATCAACAACAATTCGAGCTATTGCAGATTTATTACCAGAAATTGAAGTCATTAAAGATGATCCTTTTAATTTACATCCTAATGATGCTAATTTAATTAATTTAAATAATTCACTAGAAACTGAAAGTACATTTATTAAAATCCCAATGGTAGATTTACCTTTAGGAGCAACAGAAGATCGAGTTTGTGGTACAATTGATATTGAAAAAGCTTTAACCGAAGGAAAAAAAGCTTTTGAACCTGGTTTATTAGCAAAAGCAAATCGTGGGATATTATATGTTGATGAAGTTAATTTATTAGATGATCATTTAGTAGATATTTTATTAGATTCAGCTGCTTCAGGATGGAATACTGTAGAGCGAGAAGGTATTTCAATTCGACATCCAGCACAATTTGTTTTAGTTGGTTCTGGAAATCCTGAAGAAGGTGAATTACGACCTCAATTACTTGATCGTTTTGGGATGCATGCAGAAATTCGAACTGTAAAAGAACCTTCATTAAGAGTAAAAATCGTCGAAGAACGTACAGCTTTTGATCTTAATCCTGAAATATGGGTAGATAAATATAAGAATAAGCAAGAAGATTTAAAACAACAAATTTTGAACGCGCAAAATTTACTAAATAAAATTGATCTATCTTATGAATTACGTGTAAAAATATCTACTGTATGTAGTGAATTAGATGTTGATGGGTTACGTGGAGATATTGTTACAAATAGAGCAGCTAAAGCCTATACAGCATTACAAAATAATACTATAGTATCAAGTTCAGACATTCAAACAATTATTGTTTTATGTTTACGTCATCGTTTAAGAAAAGATCCATTAGAATCAATAGATTCTGGTTATAAAGTAAAAAAAAGTTTTTCAAGAAATTTTTGAAATTAATTAAAAATATATCGGCTATATGTATATAGATATTATATATCTATATACATATAGCCGAGATAGCTCAGTTGGTAGAGCAGTGGATTGAAGATCCTCGTGTCACCAGTTCGAATCTGGTTTTTGGCAATTTTGATAATTAAATTAATGAATGAAAGCTTAATTGTGTTTATTAAATTTATATAACCAAATATTATTATATTTATGAGTAAAATTTATGATTGGTTTGAAGAAAGATTAGAAATTCAATCAATTGCTGACGATATTACAAGTAAATATGTTCCACCACATGTTAATATTTTTTATTGCTTTGGTGGTATAGTATTTACATGTTTTTTAGTTCAAGTTGCAACTGGATTTGCAATGACATTTTATTACCGACCTAGTGTAAGTGAAGCTTTTTCATCGATAGAATATATAATGACAGAAGTTAATTTTGGTTGGTTAATTCGATCAATTCATAGATGGTCGGCTAGTATGATGGTTTTAATGTTAATTTTACATGTATTTCGGGTTTATTTAACAGGAGGTTTTAAAAAACCTAGAGAATTAACATGGGTAACAGGTGTAATTCTTGCTGTAACAACTGTATCTTTTGGGGTAACAGGATATTCATTACCTTGGGATCAAGTAGGATTTTGGGCTTGTAAAATTGTAACTGGTGTTCCTGAAGCAGTACCGATTATTGGACCACCAATTGTTGAATTATTAAGAGGTGGTGTTAGTGTAGGTCAAAATACTTTAACACGTTTTTATAGTGCACATACTTTTATATTACCTCTTGTCGCAGCTGTATTAATGGTAACACATTTCTTAATGATTCGTAAACAAGGCATTTCAGGACCATTATAACTAACAATATTTAAAAATTTAATTTAGGAGAAAAAATATGTCTATATTAAAAAAACCAGATTTAGCAGATCCCAAATTACGCGCTAAATTAGCAAAAGGAATGGGACATAATTATTATGGTGAACCTGCATGGCCTAATGATATTTTTTATATGTTTCCAATTTGTATATTAGGGACATTTATTTTAGTAATTGGTTTAGCTGTAATGGAACCATCTGCTTTAGGTGAAAAAGCAAATCCTTTTGCGACACCATTAGAAATTTTACCAGAATGGTACTTTTTTCCAACTTTTAATTTATTACGTGTATTACCTAATAAATTATTAGGAGTTTTAGCTATGGCATCAGTTCCTTTAGGTTTAATAACTGTACCGTTTATTGAAAATGTTAATAAATTTCAAAACCCTTTTCGTCGTCCAATTGCATCAACTGTTTTTTTAATTGGTACATTTGTAGCAATTTGGTTAGGTATTGGAGCATGTTTACCTATAAATAAAGCAATAACATTAGGATTATTTTAATAAACAATTAGAAAATCAAATTAATTTTCTAATTGTTTATTAAAATAATCCTAATTAATGTTAAATCTTAAAATTTTCTTTAACTTCACTAATTGCACTTTTTAAAAGTGTTTCTGCTTCAGTTGTAAATTGTTTTGAAGATTGAATAATTTCTAAATATTCTATTTTAGAATTTTTAATATGTTCTCTAAGATTTTTTATAAATAATGGAATTTCTTCTAATTGTAAATCATCTAAAAAACCATTAGTTCCTGTATAAATAATAGCTACTTGTTCTGCTACTGGTATCGGTGAATTTTGTGCTTGTTTTAAAATTTCTCTTAAACGTTGACCACGAGCTAATTGTGCTTGTGTGGCTTTATCTAAATCTGAAGCAAATTGAGAAAAAGCTTCTAATTCATCAAATTGAGCTAATTCTAATTTTAATTTACCGGCAACTTGTTTCATTGCTTTTATTTGTGCGGCAGAACCTACTCGAGAAACTGATATACCTACATTAATTGCCGGTCGTAACCCAGAATTAAATAAATCTCCTGATAAAAAGATTTGTCCATCTGTAATAGAAATCACATTTGTTGGAATATACGCAGAAACGTCTCCAGCTTGAGTTTCAATAATAGGTAATGCCGTCATACTACCATTACCTAATTCATTATTTAATTTTGCAGCTCGTTCTAATAAACGGGAATGTAAATAAAAAACATCTCCTGGATAAGCTTCACGTCCAGGTGGACGTCTTAATAATAAAGACATTTGACGATAAGCAGATGCTTGTTTTGATAAATCATCATAAATAACTAAAGTATGTTTTTTATTATACATAAAAAATTCTGCTATAGCTGCACCAGTATAAGGAGCAATATATTGTAATGTTGCAGGTTGATCAGCATTTGCAGCAACAATTACTGTATAACTTAAAGCATCTCGTTCTGATAAATTAGTTACTGCTTGTGCTACAGAAGAAGCTTTTTGTCCAATTGCAACATAAACACAAACAACATCTTGTCCTTTTTGATTAATAATAGTATCTAATGCAATTGATGTTTTTCCTGTTTGACGATCTCCAATAATTAATTCTCGTTGTCCTCGACCAATAGGAATCATTGCATCAATTGCTGTTATACCTGTTTGTAAAGGTTCACAAACAGATTTTCGACTAATAATCCCAGGAGCCATTGATTCTATTAAACGAGTTTCAGTATATTTTATTGGACCTTTACCATCAATTGGTACTGCTAATGGATCAACCACACGACCTAATAAACTTTCATCTACTGGAATTTGAGCAATACGTCCCGTACTTTTAACAGTACTACCTTCTAAAATTCCTCTACCATCTCCCATTAAAACTGCTCCAACATTATCATTTTCAAGATTTAAAGCAATACCAATTGTACCATCTTCAAAATCTAATAATTCTCCAGCCATTACTTCATCTAATCCATATACCCGAGCAATACCATCTCCTACTTGTAAAACTGTACCGATATTATCGATTTGGATATTTTTACTTGCGTAATCTTGAATTTGTTGACGAATAATATTACTAATTTCATTTGGATTTGTCATAAAAATAATTCAATTTTTTTTATTTTTTAAATAAAAATTTAAGATTAAAGATTAAATTTTTAAATTTATTAAAATTTAACATTAAAATGTTTTGCTAAATCTTGTAATTGGCCTAATAAACTTAAATCAATGATTTTTGACCCAATTGTAATTACAAACCCACCTAGTATATCAGGATCAATTTTCGATACTAATGAAATATTTAATAATTCCTTACGAGTTGTTGTAAATTCTGAACTTAAAATAATTTGTAATTTTTCTAATAAAAGTTTTTGTTGCTTTGTAGTCAATTCATGAATTGAACAAACTTCAACAAATTTAAAAGAAAAAAAGTCATAAATTTTTTCTAAAAAAAGATCCGCAATCAAGTTAATATAACCAATTCTTTTTTTATCTACTAAAAGTTTTAAAAAATTTTTAGTATGAGATGTAGCTTTTGGGTGTAAACATTTCTCTATTAGAGATTTTTTTGTTTCATTTGAAATTAAAGGATTTAATAAATAATCTTTTAAAATTGGAGTTGTTTTTAATGAAACATGTACATCTTGCATATCAAAAATAATTTGAAAAAAAGTTTTTGAATTTTTATCTTTTAAATAAAAACTTAAACCTAATTGAAATAAAGCATCAGCATAAGGTTGTGCTATTTTTAAACCTGAAATAGTATTAGTCATTAATAATCTCCTAATCGTTTTATTTTGTTATCAATTATAGATGATTGTTCTGTATGACTTAATTGTTTTTTTAATTTTTCAATAACTTGATTTAATATTTTTTCAGATATTTCTTGAATAACATCTTTATACATTTGTTGTTCACGAGAACTTAAAAAAAGAGAAGCATTGTTATATTTTTGTAAATGTTCTTGTTTTGCAACATTACAATCATTAAATAACATTTTTTTTTTAATTTCTTTAGTTTGATTATTGATATCATTAAAAATGAATTGTCGTTGTGACCATTGTTTTTTCGCTTCAGCAAATCTTTCATTCGCATCTGCTAAACGTTTTTCCGATGTTTCAATTTCTTCTAAAATTTTAGTTTTACGTTCTCCAAGACTTTCAGATAAAAAATTCTTTAAAACAACAAATAATAATATTAATAATAATATTATATTAACTATATTTGTTTCAAATATATCGGTATTTAATGAAATTTTTATATTTTCATTTGATAAAATTAAAAAAAAGTATATATGTATTCATAATCAAAACAAAAAAAACTGAAAATTAAATTATGTAAGAATTTTGGAAATAATTTGAGCACTAAATGAATCGATTTCACCATCTAAATTAATTAATAATTCTTTTTTTTTAGTTATAAAGTATTCAAGCGTTGTTTCTATAAAATTATTAAGAGTAAATTGTGAATTTTCAAGTTCCGAATTTATTATTTTTTGATATAATTTTTGAAATACAATTGTATTTAATTGAAGATCTTTTTGAATTTTAGAAATTTTATTTTCATATTTATTACTTAATTTTTCAGCATCCATTATTATTGATGTTGCAACTTTTAAATTTTTTTTAATATAGATATTTCGTTCATCTATAACATCTAAAAGTGGTGTATATAAAAGAAAATTTAAAATAAACATTAAAATTAAAAATTGTAAAACAATTACTGGTAATGTTCCATCAAAATCAAATAACCCACCAGTTTTTTCAGTTGTTAAAATTAAAATTGAATTATAAAGCATTATTTTTATTATTTAATATAAAACATTAAATTTTTCAAAGGAAAAATTAATTAAGATTTTATTAAAATATATATCTTAATAAAATTTTAATTAATAAATGGGTTTGCAAATAATAAAGCTAAAGCTACTACTAAACCATAAATTGTTAAAGCTTCCATAAATGCAAAACTTAAAAGTAAAGTACCACGAATTTTATTTTCTGCTTCTGGTTGACGTGCAATACCTTCAACAGCTTGACCAGCAGCTGTACCTTGACCAATTCCAGGACCAATTGCAGCAAGACCAACAGCAAGACCAGCAGCTATAACAGAAGCAGCAGAAATAATTGAATCCATAATAATATTATTATTTATATCTAAAAAAATTAACAAATTTCAAAAATAATTATTAATTCGATAAAATTAATGACCTTCAACAGCTTCTGCAATATAAGCTCCAGCTAATGTAGAAAAAATTAAAGCTTGCACTGAACTGGCAAAAACACCTAATACCATTACTGGTAATGGTACAATTAAGGGTACTAATAATGCTAAAACTGAAACAGTTAATTCATCAGCTAAAATATTTCCAAATAATCGAAAACTTAATGAAAGTGGTTTTGTAAAATCTTCTAATATATTAATTGGTAATAATAAAGGAGTTGGTTCGATATAACGTTTAAAATAACTTAATCCTTTAGTACTAAATCCTGCATAAAAATACATAAAAGACGTTAATAATGATAAAGCTACTGTTGTATTTATATCATTAGTAGGAGCACCAAATTCACCTTCAGAAAGTTTAATTAATTTCCAAGGAATTAAAGCACCAGCCCAATTACACCCAAAAATAAATAAAAATAAAGTTCCAATAAATGGTAACCAAGGTCTATAATATTTAGAACCTAATTGATTTTCAGCAATACTTGTTACAAATTCAACAACTGATTCCATAAAATTTTGCCATGTTTTAGGAATTCTTTGCTTATTTATAGTTCCTAATACAGAAAATAATAATAAAATTAAAATAACTAAAGAACTAACAATTATTACTTGTCCATGAAATGTAATATCTTGAAATTCCCAATATAAATGTTTTCCTACTTCGACGTCAGATAAAAAGAGTAAAGAATTTAAAGGAATAGTTTGAATAGAATTCATATTTAAATTTAATCAAATAGTTAAAATATACCCTTTGCAAAATAAGCATATAGATACATAGATAGTATATATAATTTTTATTATTAATTGGAAATTAATTATTTACAGAACTTTTTTAGCATCTATTAAATATAATGTAATATATTATTTTTTAATCATTTGCGATCCTAAACAAATGCTTTCAGTTAATTTTTGTAAAATATATTTAATTGATTTAATCGAATCATCATTACCCGGAATTGGTATAGTAACTAAATTTGGATCACAATTTGTATCTAAAATTGAAATAATTGGTAATTTTAAAGAAATTGCTTCTTTAATAGCAGTAATTTCTCTTTTTTGATCTATGATAATAATGATATCAGGAATTTCTTCCATATCTTTAACACCATTAAAATATTTTTGTAATTTTTCTAATTCTTTTTTTAATATAGCTGCTTCTTTTTTTGGTAAATCTTCAAATACATTATTTAACTTTTGATTTTCTAATTCTTTTAATCGTTTAATTCGACTTTTTATTGTAACCCAATTTGTTAACATACCTCCTAACCAGCGATGATTTATATAATATGCACCGCAATTTTGAGCTTCTTTAGCTATTAAAGATTTAATTTGCTTTTTTGTTCCAACAAATAAAAATGTTTTTTTTTTTTTTGCGGCTTCTTGACTAAAATTACAAGCATTTTCTAGTAATTTAGAAGTTTGAATTAAATCTATAATATGAATTCCATGTGATTCTTTATAAATATAAGGAAACATTTTTGGATTCCACCGATGAGCTTTATGACCAAAATGAACACCTGCTGTTAAAAGATCAGCTACTTTAATTTTATTCATAAAAAAAGATTTTTCATTAAATTTCTAATAAAACAAGATTATATAGTTAATTATAATCTATAATTTGTTATAAATTAGGTTGTATTTTTATTTTTCGTTTCATTTGATTATATTTTTTTTTGAAATTCTTTAGATTGTTTTGTAAATTTTTTTTTCAATATTTGAATTAAATAGTAATTTATTTTTATAAGATAAATCTTTATTTTCAAAAAAACCTGTACCTGATGGAATTAATCTACCCGTTATTACATTTTCTTTTAAACCACGTAACCAATCATCTTTTCCTTCAACAGCTGCTTTTGTTAATACTCTTGTAGTTTCTTGAAAACTTGCAGCTGCCAGAAATCCATTTGTTTTTAAAGCTGATTTAGTTATCCCTAATAAAATGGGACGGTATGTTATTTTATTTTTTTCCTTTAAACAAGTATTAATATAATATGCTTGTTCTAAATCAATTAAATCTCCTGGAAGAAAATCTGTTTTACCTGGATAATCAATTGCAACTTTATTTGTCATTTCACGAATAATAATTTCTATATGTTTATCTGAAATATTAACACCTTGTGAACAATAAACAGCTTGAATAGTACTTAATAAAAAAGTTTGTATTCTCTTAAAACTAAAATATGAAGATTGATAAATATTTAAAATACCTAAAGTTGAATAATATCTGAAATAAATATTAAGAATTTTTTGTGGATTTAAAGAACCTTTAGTTAAAGGTTGACAAATATTAATAAATTGAAATTTTTTTATTAATATTTGTGCATCTTTATCAATATTATGAATTTCAAAATCTTTCTCAATCATTTGATGCATTATAATACGATTTATAAGTATTTTTTTTTCAATTACTCCATATTTTATATTCGTCACAATACCAGGTTTTGTAGCTAATATTGCTTCATTTTTAGTATTACGTGCTTCTAAAAGTTCTTCAACACGTGGTAATCCTTGTACAATATCACCCGTTTTAAGACGCTCATAATTAAATTCTCCTAAAATATCTTGTTTACAAACAAAATCATTAAGATTTTTTTTTAAAATTCCATCTTTAGTAAATAAATATGGAAGTCCTAAACGTATTGTTAATTTATTACCTTCAACTTTTTCAATTAATCCTGATTTTTTTACAATTAAATTATTTCCTAATTTTTGATTAAAATTCATAAAACGATTTTGATTTAGAGAATAATTAAAATTTTCTAAATAAATTGTTTCATAATCATGTTGACTGGTTATTAATATTGTATGTTTTTCAATAGTTTTTTTTTCTTTAATTAAATAAAGATTACTATTTAAAGATGTTAACACGTCTAAAGATACTAAAACAGTATATGGTTCAATAAATTGTTTTTGTTCGATTAAAAAATTTAAAAAAGTATCCGTCTTTTTTATTTCTTTCGGGATTAAAGTTTCCATTAATATAATTTGTGAAAGCTTTATTGTTGCAGAACAAAATGATTTTTTTTGTGTAGGTTTATTAAATGTAAAAATAATATTTGAATTTGAATGATTTAATATTATTGGATATTTTATAAATTGAATTGAAGTATCACTTTTTATTGGTAATCCTGAAGTAAAGTTTTTAGAAAACGGTTCAATTTTAAAATTTAAATTATGAAAATAATTTTTTTGTAAAAAAATTATAAGATTTTTTTTAATTATTTCATAACGAACAATAGGTCGTATAAAAAGTATTAAACCTTTTTCTGGTATTTTAATTAATTCAATATAACTTAAAGTATTTATTAAAAATTTTTCAAATAAACATTCTCCTGGAAAAAAGACTTGTTGATGAAATTCACGAATATTTAAATCAAAAAAATTTTTTATTTTATTATAGTTAATAAAATATTTTAAGCCAGGTTTAATTATAATTTCTTTTAATGATTCTTTTTTCTCAACTGTAATATATCCACTTAAATTAATAAAATAATTTGCAAAAATTTCTTTATTTTTTTTGACATATTTTTCATTTTTAAATTTTAAATCTTTTTGTTTTAAATCTTTCTGAATTGTCATTTCTGGAATATAAAAAACAGTTGAATCTAATCGTCGGTCATATTTTAAATAAATAGCATTTTTTTGATAATCAGTTGTATAAAATATTCCACCGGTTTGGGTTTGATAATTTCGATTTTCTAAATTCCCTAATAAAAATTTATTTTTTTCAATTTGTTCTAATTTTAAAGAAATAGTTTGAGATTTAGATAAAAATATTATACATTTATTAATATTTGAATTTTGTTTTTGAATAAAAATTTTAGTATGACTAAATGTTTTAAAAGAATTAGAGATTTTAAACGCTCTTATTTGATTCGTTTTTGGGTTTTTTATAAAATGAACAAACCCCCCTAAGGTAGTATAAAACACAGATTTTGCTATCGATTGATTTTTATAAATTTTAGTAAAAGGATTTATATTTAATTTTGTAAATAAAGGCAAATTATAAATTTGTCCTGAAAGAATCCATAATATACCATTCGACTTTCGATTTTCTTGAATATTTTTTAAATTTAAATCATTTTTAGTAAATAAAATTTCTCCTGTAGATTTAGATAAAACATATTTTATTTCTTTTTTTAAATCTTGTATTTGTTTAATTTTAGGTGGTAATTCAAATAAAACATCAGATTTTTTTATATAACTATTATTTGCAATAAGAAGCACAGTATCTGGAGGAATACTAATTTTTTTTATAGAATTATCATAAGTAATAATATTTATAACAGATTTATTTTCACTTTTAAAAGCATTTTGACCATCATTTGTTCTTACTAATTTTATTTGTAATTTAGAATCAAAATGAACATATCCTGAATATTGTGATCTAACTTTACGAACTATTTGACCAGTAAAAATTCCACCGGTATGAAAAGTACGCATTGTTAATTGCGTTCCCGGTTCACCAATCGATTGTGCAGCTATAATTCCCACTGCTTCCCCTAATTGAACTATATTATTAGAAGATAAATTTAAACCATAACATTTTTGACAAATCGAACGACGGCATTGACAAGTTAAGGGAGAACGAATAACAACTGATTTAATTTTTAATTTTATAAAATTTTTTATTAAATTTGAAGTAATTTGTTTATTTCTTTCAGCTATTATAGATTTTGTTTTGGGATCAAAAACTGACACAGCTAATAAACGGCCCATAATTCGTTCTTTAAACGATAAAATTGTTTCTGTTTCATCCTTTAATTCTTTTATTTTTAATCCTCTTTTTGTTTTGCAATCAATTTCATTAATAACAATACGTTGTGCAATTTCTACAAGTCGTCTTGTTAAATATCCTGAATCTGCGGTTTTTATAGCTGTATCTACTAAACCTTTTCGAGCCCCATAAGATGAAATAATATAATCAGTAATAGATAAACCTTCTCGAAAATTTGCTTTAATAGGTGTTTCAATAATTTGACCATTTGAATCCGCCATTAATCCTCTCATACCTACTAATTGACGAACTTGTGAGATATTTCCTCTGGCACCTGAAAAAGCCATAATATAAACTGAATTTAAGGGATCAGTTTGTTTAAAATATGTTATAACTCGTTCTTTTAATTCTTCACTAGTATTATTCCAAATATTAATAATTTTTTGAAATCTTTCAATTTCTGTAATTTTTCCTTTATTTACATCTAATTCAGTGTTTTCAACATCAATAAGAGCTTTGTTTACTAATTGTTTTTTAATAGGTGGTACTTTTAAATCTTCTAAACTAATAGATAAACCAGATTTAGTAGCATATTCAAACCCTAATTCCTTCAGTTGATCAACAAAATAAGTTGCTTTATTTTGTCCATAAGTTTTAAAAATCCATTCGATAATTTTTTTTTTAATTCTTTTTTTATTAATTGTATAATTATAAAAGATTTTTGATGTTTTTATCATTTTTAAAATTAATTTTTTAATAAATTATTTATAAATTGATTGAAAATAATACGACCAGGAGTAGTACGAATATATTTAATTAAAATTTCATTATTAATTGTTTCTTTTTGTTGTAAATTATTATACAGTTGTAATTTTGTTTTATTATTAAATTCAATTGTTTTAGAAAAAATTAATTCACTATTTAAGATCAAATTATTTTCACAACGAACCCAAATAGATGAATGAATATGTAATTTTTTTTGCTTATATGCAATAATTACTTCTTCAAAATTAGAAAAATAATGATTACTACCTTTTAAATTGGCTTTATTTTCAGTTGTTAAATAATAAAAACCTAAAACCATATCTTGTGTTGGTTGAAGATTAGGTTGACCTGTAGCTGGTGATAAAAAATTATTTGGTGATAATAAACATAATTTTGTTTCAAGTTGAGATTCATAAGATAAAGGAATATGTACAGCCATTTGATCGCCATCAAAATCTGCATTAAATGCTGGACAAACTAATGGATGTAATTGAATAGCTCGACCTGCAACTAATATTGCATCAAAAGCCTGAACTCCTAAACGATGTAAAGTTGGAGCTCGATTTAATAAAATCGGATGATATTTTATAATTTGTTTTAATAATTTTGATATTAATCCCTTATCACGATAAATAATTTGTTTAGCTCTTTTAATAGTATGAACTAAATCCGTTACTAATAATTTATTTATTAAAAATGGTAAAAATAATTCGACTGCCATTTCATAAGGTAAACCACATTGATTTAATTTTAAATTAGGACCTACAACAATAACTGTTCGTCCAGAATAATCAACTCTTTTTCCTAATAAATTTTGACGAAATCGACCTTGTTTTCCTTCAATGATATCAGCTAATGATTTTAATGGTCGTTTATGTACATCTAAAATTGTTGGACCTCGTTTACCATTATCTATTAATGTATCTACTGCTTCTTGAATTAATCGTTTTTCTGTACTAATAACTAATTCAGGAGCATTCGCATATAATAATCTAGACATTCTTTTATTTCGAATAATAATTTTTCGATAAAGATCATTTAAGTCAGAACTAACAAATTTCCCATTATCTAATTGTATTAATGGTCTTAATCCAGGAGGTAAAACAGGAAGATATTTGAAAATCATCCATTCTGGTCTGGTTTGCGTTATTAAAAAATTTTCAAGTAATCGAATTCGTTTAACATGTGCATCTCTTTTTGGACTATATATAGTTGCAAGCATTTTAGAACGACTATATTCAATTTCTATATTTAAATCCATATTTTCTAATGTTGTATAGATATATTGAGTTTGATCTATATAATTAGTTTTCATAGGATCATTTCTATCTACATTTTCTAAATCATAAAATTTATCATCAATTTTATATTTTTTTCGTGTTTTTTTAATAGTATTATTTAATTCATCTTCAATTTCATCAAATTGATCAAGATCATTATCAACCGTTTGATTCATATTTTTAGTAGTTTTATTATTACTATTTGTTTCAATAGTTTGATTAATATTAATAGTATTTTTTATTTTTTCAATACTTTTTTTTTTCGAATAAATATAATTCTCATAAAAATTAATAACGTTACTTTCATTTTCATCTAATTCAGTAAATTGGTTTTCATTCTTGGTAGTATTATTAATTTCAAATTCATTTTCTTGAAATCCCTCTCTTTCAAATTCCTCTCTTTCAAATTCCTCTCTTTCAAATTCCTCTTGTTCTTCAAAATCAATAATACCAAAATCTTCTTCAAATTCATTCTCTTCAAATTCTTCTTCTTGAAATCCCTCTCTTTCAAATTCCTTTTGTTCTTCAAAATCAGTAATACCAAAATCTTCTTCAAATTCATTCTCTTCAAATTCTTCTTCTTGAAATCCCTCTCTTTCAAATTCCTCTTGTTCTTCAAAATCAGTAATACCAAAATCTTCTTCAGTAAGAGGATCATCTTCTAACTCATTAATATTAAAATTATGATTATCAATTTCTTCTTCATCATAATTATCTTCATCAATTTCATTTGGATTTTCTTTTAAAATTTCAATATTAATATTTTCATCATTTTTTATTAATTCATCAACATTTTCAATTTCATTATTATCTTGTTTTCCATAAATCATTTCTTCAATATCTTTTAATTTCCATCCTAAAAGATTTGATAAAATACTTGGATATCCTTTTAAATACCAAATATGGACAACCGGAGCTACCAATTTAATATATCCCATTCTATGTCGGCGAACTCTCGATATTGTTACTTCCACGCCACACTCTTCACAAATTTTACGAAAATAGCTATTATGTTTATATTTGCCACAAGTACATTCCCAATTTTTAACTGGTCCAAAAATTCTTTCACAAAATAATCCTCCTTTTTCTGGTTTTAATGTTTTATAATTTACTGTTTCAGATTTAAGAACTTCACCTACTAATTCTCCATTAGGTAATTGTCTTTCTCCCCAGTTTTTAATTTTTTCTGGTGAAGCTAGTTTAATATTAACATAATCAAAATTTTTTATCATTTTAGTTTTTAAAATATTTAATTAAATAAAGACTGGCATTTTTTCAATTTCAAATAAATTAATTTCATTAGAAATTATTTCACCTGATTCCAATTTGTCAATTCTATAAGTTGTAATATCTAATCCAAGAGCATTCAATTCACGACATAAAACTCGAAATGATTCAGGAATTCCTGGTTTTGGGATATCTTGATTTTGAATCATAGAATTATACATTTCCATTCTACCATCCATATCATCTGATTTAATTGTTAATAATTCTTGTAATGTATAAGCAACACCAAAAGCTTCTAATGCCCAAACTTCCATTTCTCCAAATCGTTGTCCTCCACCTCTTGATTTTCCTCCTAAAGGTTGTTGTGTTACTAAAGAATATGGTCCACTAGCACGAGCATGCATTTTATGATCGATTAAATGAACAAGTTTTAAAATATATGGTTTTCCAACTAAAACTGGATTATCAAAAGTTTCTCCATTTCTACCATCAACTAATGATACTTTACCCGGTGAAGAAGAATTAAATAACCATAGTTTATTTCTTTTAATAGCAGCTTCTTTTAATTTTTTATTTATTAATATTCGTGAAGCTTCTGGTTTATACATTTCATCAAATGGTAAAACTTTAAATCTACAATTTAAATTATCGCCCGCTAAACCTAATAAACATTCAAATATTTGTCCAACATTCATTCGTGAAGGAACTCCTAAAGGATTTAAAATTACATCAATTATTGTTCCATCCGGTAAAAATGGCATATCTTGTAATGGTAATATTTTAGAAATAACTCCTTTATTTCCATGTCGTCCTGAAATTTTATCTCCAATTTTAATTTTTTTAATTTCAGCAATATAAACATGAATAATTAAATTGACACCTGGTTGTAATTTATAACCTTCATTTTTAGAAAATGTTTGAATATCTAAAACACGTCCAGATATACCTTTTGGTAGTCTTAAAGAAGTATCATCAAAATCAGGCCCAGTAAGATTAAAAACTGCTTTTAATAATCGACTTTCAGGTGATTCACTTGCTTTAGATTTAGGCGTGCGTTTGCCTATTAATACATCACCACCTTTAACGGGCGCTCCAACATAAGTATAACCATTTTTATCTAAATGTCTTATAGTATGAGGATCTAAAGGTGGAAGAAGATCAGTTAATTCATCATCGCCTTCACTTGTTTTATTTACGGTAAGTTGAAATCTTTCTATATGAATAGAAGTAAAAAGATCTTGATGAATTAATCTTTCACTAATTAAAATAGCATCTTCATAATTATAACCTTCCCAAGGCATATATGCAACATTTAAATTTTGACCTAAAGCCAATTCCCCACCATCAGTACCTGGACCATCTGCAATTATTTGTCCAGTTTTTACTATTTGACCTGGCCAAACTATAGGTTTTTGATTATTTCCAATTTCTTGATTTGAACGACGATATTTTTCAAGATAATAAATTTTTAAATGTTTATTTAATGAATTTTTGTTTTTTAGATTTAAATTAATATAAATTCTATTAACAAAAACTGATTCTACTATTCCATAAGATAAATTTATTACACCAATTCTTGAATCGTTTGCAATTTGAAATTCTAATCCTGTCCCAATAATTGGTTTTTGTGGGTATAGTAAAGGAACTGCTTGTCGTTGCATATTTGAACCCATTAATGCACGATTTGCATCATCATGTTCTAAAAATGGAATTAAAGCAGCACCAGCTGAAATAATTTGTATAGGAGAAATTGCAATATAATCTACTTGATAACGATTTACTAAAATAAATTCTTGATGAAAACGAACTGGAATTAAAGCAGTACTTAAATATTTATTATTAATTAATTTGATATCTGCAGATGCAACTTTTGATTGATTTTCTTTTTCAGCAGTTAAATATATAGGTTTTATAGATTTTAAAACTTCTCCTTTATAAACTCTATAAAAAGGTGTTACAATAAAGCCATATTTATTAAGTTTTGCGTGAATAGCTAAAGATGAAACTAAACCTGCTTTTTGTCCTTCTGGTGTTTCAATTGGACATAAACGTCCGTATTGTGTTGGATGTATATCACGCGCAGAAAAACTAACATGTTCACTATTTAATGCACCTGGTCCTAATGAACTAATTCTACGTTTATGAGTTAATTGAGATAAAGCATTAGTTTCATCAAAATATTGGGATAATGGACTTAAACCAAAAAATTCTCTCATTACTCCCGTTAAAATTTTAGCATTAATAAAATAACTAGCTTTTATATCTTTTTCATCTTTTTCTATTAAATTTAAAGTATTATTTTTAGAATCAATTAATTTTTTTTTCGAATTTTTTCTAGTTTTTTTTATACGTACATTTTCAAAATTAGTAATATATTTTTTTAATCGACCTAATCCTATACGTAATTGAACTTGTAATAATTCTCCAACAGATCGAACACGACGATTTTCTAAATTATCAATATCATCTGGTTGTTTTTTATATAAACAAACTTCGATTAAATAATCAATTGTTTTAAGAATATCAATATGCGTTAACGTTTTTCTAGATAATGGAATATTAATATCTAATTTTTTATTTATTTTTATTCTTCCAATTTCACCTAAATCATAAGAACTGTTATTTCGTAGTCGATTATTTATTAATTCTTTTATTCGAAAAACATTTAAACTAATAGCAATTCTTGTTTTTTTTGGATCTTGGTTTTGTTCATTAATTCTTTTATAAATTGCATAATTTAATGAATCAATACTATATTCTAAAAATACAGAATATTTTATAGTATTTAAAATTTCATTTTGTTTTAATTCACAAGCTAATAAAAACCAATTAATTGGAATTTTATATTTTTTATCAAATTTAACCCAAATTAAATTATATTCAATTTCAAATGTTAACCATGAACCATAATTTGTTATTATTGTTGCATCATAAGTAATTTTTTTTTCTTTTATAATTCTTTTGAAATAAACCCCAGGACTTCTAACTAATTGATTCATAACAACCCGTTCACAACCATTATAAATAAAAGTTCCTTTATGGGTAATTAATGGAATTTCACATAATAAAACTTTTTGTTTTTTTTTATATAAATTCAATAATATTGGGCCATTTTCTTCAATTATATGTTGTCTTATTCCCACGATAATATATAATTTAATTAAATTACTATTTTTTATTTCTTTTATTTGTTTTTTCTCTTTTTTTATATCAAATTTAAATTTATGTCCGTATATTCGAATTTCGATATTATTGTTAGAATTTATTAATAGAGAATAGTTTTTATTTCTTGCATTACACCAATACTCAAAAACCAGCAAAAACTTTTTTTGCTGAATCTTTGATAAATGTGGAATATTTATAGGAAATTTATTTTTCATAATATTTTATAATAAAAATTTTTATAGTAATTATTAATAATAACAATTTATAAGAAATATAAATAGTAAAAATTTATTTTTTATTAAAAGAAATAAAAATTAATTGTAAAATTTTAAAATTAAATAATTTTGATAATCTAGATTTTTTTCGAGCAACATTATTTATATGTAAAATATTTTTTTTTTTTCGCTTTATCTAATTTACTAAAAACTAAAGTTAATGAATTTGTAAGTGAAATAAAATTTTCATTATTTGGATTATTAATATATTGTTGTAATGTTACAAAATATTTTTTAATATAAGTTTTAATAATTGATTTATAAGAATTATTTTGAATACGATTTCTTTTATTTATTTTAATTCGTTTTTTGGCTGATTTAATATTTACCATATTTTATATTGTTTTTTATTTTAAATAATTATTAAATAATAGATAGTTAATGATATGTGAACATATCTTCATTATACCATATTTATGCTAAAATAGCAAGTTATAAAATATAATATTATAATCTGTAAATAATTTAGGAGAAAGTGGGATTCGAACCCACGGAACGCTTAAACGTTCATCTGATTTCAAATCAGACGCAATAAACCAAACTCTGCCAAATCTCCAAATAAATAAAAAATTTTTATTTATTTATTTATATTTTATAATAATTATGCTTCATATGATGATTTACCTGTAAATTTTAATAAAGAAGGGTTTGGGTTTTTTCCAATTGAAAAATTACGACTACCGACTGAAATTCTTCCTTTATTTACTTTTTCTGGAAAAACACCATCTTTAGGATGTAAAAATTGAATTTCACCCCCAGGAAAAATCCTATAAATTCGATATTCTTTAATTTTTAAAGATCTTAATTGAGTTCCTAAAGCAAGACATTGTTCTTTTCTTGCAAAATATAAAAGATTTTCACCTATTAACATTATTGCTGCACCAGCTGTAGGCATTTCAAAAATGCGTTCTTCTTTTGCTTCCCATGTAATTGCATATTTCTCTTCTGTTTCTGCTGCTCTTAACCAACCACCTGTACTACCTCCAAAAAATGGAGTATAATTTTTATTATATAGAGTCATGTTTTCAAAATTGATAAATGAAAAATTTAATAAATTTATTTAATTATAGCGGAGACTGGATTTGAACCTGTGACTTCCGGGTTATGAGCCCAACGAGCTACCAAACTGCTCTACTCCGCATATATTAAGTTTACTAACTTAAATATTTAATTTGTTATAATTTAATTTGTATTGACTCGGGACGGCAGGATTTGAACCTGCGACACCCTGCTCCCAAAGCAGATGCGCTACCAAACTGCGCTACGTCCCGGCAAAAATGCTTTTATCTATTATATTAATATAATAGATAAAAGCATTAACTTAATATTATTTTTATCTTTAAAAATAATATTAAGTTAATGCTTCTTTAGCAGCATAAATAACTTCAATTGTAATTATTTTAATTTTTTTTTGTTGTGCAAATTTTTCTGTATTTCGTTTAATTTTTCCACGAACAAAACCTGGTATTTTTGCCAATTCAGTTTGTGCTTGTAAATCCCATTCTATTTCTATATTAGTGGACAAACTGGTACTAAGAACTTCTTTTGTATCATGACCTCCGAAAATTTCTAATAAATGATCTTCCATACCTAATGTAAATGAATTATATATTAAATCAGCAATTTGATTAGCTCCTTCATAACCAAGAAATGGTCTATAACTCAAAGGAAAATTTTGAATATGAACTGGTGCTGAAATAACACCACAAGGAATATTTAATCTTTTTCCAACATGTCTTTCCATTTGAGTCCCAAAAATAACAGCTGGTTCTACTTTAGCAATAAGATCTCCAATTAAATTATGATCATCAGTAATTACAATTTCATCACAAAGATCACCAACTTCTTTTTCAAACCAAGATTTATCATATTTGCAATATGTACCAGCCCAAACAACTTGAATTCCCATTTCCTTAATTAAAATTTTAGTCATGGCTGCAGCATGTGTTGAATCTCCGAAAACAACTGCTTTTTTTCCTGTTAAATTTTGACAATCTATTGATCTAGAAAACCAAGCAGATTGTGAAACAAAACGCGTTTGAATATCAATATATTTTTCAAAATTAACATTTAAATTTTGTTTATTTAAAATAGATTGAATTTTTCTTATACAATGTGCTGTTTCAACAACTCCCATAGGTGTTATATCTACAAATGGTATATCAAATTCATTTTTTAAATACTCTGCAGTTAATAAACCAATTTCTCTATATGGAACTAGATTAAACCATGCTTGTGATAAATTTTTTAGTTCTTGTACCGAAGCCCCTTCAGGAATAATAGTATTAATTTTAATATTTAAATCTGATAATAATCTTTTTAATTCTGCCATGTCATGTTGATTATGAAAAGCTAAATTAAAAGAACCAATAATATTAACAGACGGGAATTCCGTTTTTGTGACATCTAATTGTTTATGTTTTTTAGCTTTTTTAATATAAAATTGTACAATTTGTTCTAAAGTTCGATCAGCAGCTTGCATTTCATTTACTCGATAATGATTAACATCAGCTAATAAAACATCAGCTTTTGTTTCAAATGAAGCTCGGTTTACAAAATTTTGTAAATCTTCTTGTAATATACTTGAAGTACAAGTTGGTGTTAAAATAACTAAATCAGGTTGTTCTTCTTTATCTTTTCTATTTATGTTATTTACTACTTTTTCTTGAGATCCTCGAGCTAAAACATGTCGATCTACAACACTTGCGGTAACAGGAGTAAAATCTCGTTTTCTTTCTAGCATTGATCTCATTACATTAAAGTAATCATCTCCTAAAGGTGCATGCATTATTGCATGAACATTTTTGAACGAACTTGCAATTCTAAGAGTACCAATATGGGCTGGTCCAGCGTACATCCAATAAGCTAATTTCATAAAGTTTTATACTCCATTAATAAATTTTAATAAGATGAAATATCTCTTTTATATATTATAATACATTTTAAATTAAATATAATACTAATAAATATTATTATTTAATAATGTAAATCGATTATTATATATAATCTATTTACATTAAGGGTCGATGCCCGAGTGGTTAAAGGGGGCGGATTGTAAATCCGTTGGTTAACCTACGTTGGTTCAAATCCAACTCGACCTAACTAAATAATAATAATAATAATAAGAATATTATTATTATTATTATTATTATTATTTATTATTTATTATTTTTCTTACGATTATGACGTCCCACCAAATAAAGTCGGGACCATCTCTACCTAAATGTACTTCGATCGCTTCACGTATAAAAGCATTACTTGGATATCTACCTGTTAAAACACGGAAAAAATATGGTATAAAAATAATCATATAAAGTAAAAACATATTAAGAGCAGGTTCTGACATTCGACTAATAATATTTTGTTCAAGATATAAGGCAGAATAAATCTCATGAAAAATATTTTGAAATGTTAATAACAAAATACTAAACATTAAATTAAACCTAATAAGACGATCTTTTGGTACTCGAGATCTAATACAAACACCATAGCCTATTACAATATATATAACAGTCATATATGGTAGTTCTTGAAAAATATCTAATAAATGATTCATAATATCAGGTAAAAATAATCTTGCGAAATAAGGATATTTGAATTCAATGGCAGGCACCAGATCAGATGTTAACTGTAGCCAATTAATAAAAAAGAAAAATAACGACGTTACACGTTGAAATACTATTGAATTTATTTTATCAAATACTTTTTTTGGTCGTTTAATTTTAAATAGTTTTTCTAAAACTGAAACTAAAATAAAACATATTACTATAATACTAATATTTTTCCAAGATAGAAGGTTAAATAAATCTTCCATTAAATAATAGAGTTCAATTAAAGCGTTTCTCAATTTTTATCACCCCCTTTATTTTAAAAAAGAAACAAAAATATTATATATTACAATATAATAATTTGTCAAGATTTAATTTTTATTTATTCGTAAATGATTGTTTTAATTTTAAAATTTCAATATTAAATTTAATTTTTGCTCGATTTGTTTGACCACCACATAAAATGTGTTTAGGTGATTTTAATACCCAAATTTCAGAAAAAGAAATATAACTAATTAAACTACTAATAATTAAACAAAAAAAACCAAAATAAATAAATTTAATTCCAGGATCTAATTTAATTTGTATGCCAGTAGAAGAAATATAATCAATAAAACTTAATATTAAAGAATTATTAACAAAAAATTTTTCTCCTAAATTAATTGTTTTTAAAAATTGACCTTTCTTATTATAAAGAATTAATTGTCCCCGATTATTTTTAACAACTGTAATAATACCTTTTTCATTTTTTAAATTAATTGGTACCCAACTGATCCAATTTTTTGGAGTAGAATTATTAATCTTTGATAAAGGAAGTTGAAAAGTACTAAATGAATTATTTGAATTATTTAAAATTAAACGAACACCTAATATTCCCCAATCAGTTTGATAAATTAAAATATCATTTAATAATAAAGGATTATTTACAGAAATCGTTTTTCGTTTTATTTCATAAGCATCACCATTTAAAATTGAAATATCAGAATAAAATTGCTTAATTAAACCTGTTTTTGTATAAGTTGACCAAAAATCATTTATTCGAAAAGTTTTTTGTGGAATATAAGAAAAAATTCCATTTTTTATAATATTTTGAGTATGAAATAATTCTGTTTTTGGAATTAATTCTTGTGAATTAAACCCATTTAAAGCACTAAATGTACTTCCAAGTAATATACAAATGATACTTAAATGAACAATAATTGGACCAATTCGACTAATTAATCCTTTATATGCATAAATAACATTATATTGTTGAAATAATGAATATTCTTTTAATAAAAGATTATGATATAAATGATTTTCAAAGATTTTATTATTATTTATAATTTTAAATTTCAATTTATTAAATTGATTGGGTTGTTTATAAAAATAATATCGACGAGAAAATTTTAAAGTTGGCAATTGTTGAAAAAATGTACAACAAATTAAACATAACCCAAATAAAAACAGTAAACTTATAAACCACCAAGTATTATAGAGATTATTTAAACCAAAAAAATTAATTATTTTCCATAATTCTATATTAAAAAAAAAATTCGAATAATTATTTTGATAAAATTCGATATTTTTATTTTGTTCAATAATTGAACCAATACTACTTATTACTGCAATTAACAATAAAATAAGTATTGCTAATTTTAAATTAGCTAAATATTTAAAAAATTGTTTAATCATAAAATTTTGTCATATATATATAATATAAATCTAAAATAAATTAATTTATAAACTTAATTGTTTTCTTTTTTTTTTTTCGTCTTTTATTAATAATTTTTTGACCTGATTTACTTTTCATTCTAATTCGAAACCCAGATACACCAATAGCTTTTTTATTTGTTCCTTCTAGAGTTCGTTTTGTCATATAAATCCTTTTTTAATTTTTAATAATTACGTTTAAATGTAACTTAATTAATACTATAACATAAAATATTATTTCTATTAATAAAAAATTTTAGTTATATAATATTCGAAACAAAAATTTCAAAAATAATAGCATCTCTACAATCTTTTAAGGTAAGATTTAATAAATCAGTTGCACTTTCTTCATATTGAATAAATGGATCTTTTTGAGCATACGCTTCCCAACTAATAGCTTCTCGTAAAAAATTCATATTATCTAAATGTTTACACCAAAAAAGATCAATATATTTTAAAAATAAAAGTTGGCAATAACGATGGATTAAACGACAATCATAAAAAGAAAATTCAAATTCTTTACGAATATAAGTATTCCATAATTGTTCATTTAAAAATTTTTTTAATATTGAAAGGTTATTTAAATTTTTATAAATTATTTCAGTAGAAATTGATAAACGATTAAGTAATATAGAAATTTTTTTTGTTAAAAATATATTAGTTGTTTTTTGATTAATTGTTTGCATTTCAATATAAAGAATAAAATCATCAATTAAACCTTCACCAAATTCCATTATTAAATCACGTAAAATAGTTGTATATAAAACTTTTTGTCTTAAATTATAAATAACTTTTCTTTGTTTATCTAAAATTTGATCATATTTATTTAATGTTTTACGTTGATCAAAATAAAATCCTTCGACTTTTTGCTGTGCTGAATCTAAAGCAGAAGATAAAAAACTAGAATTTATTGTTTCTGTATTTAATTGTAAATTTTGCATTAAATTTTGAATTTTTTCACCCCCAAAAATTCGAATCAAGGGATCATTTAAACTTAAAAAAAAACAAGAAGTTCCAGGATTACCTTGTCGACCAGAACGTCCACGTAATTGATTATCAATTCTTCTTGATTCATGACGTTCAGTTCCAATTACATAAAGACCTCCCAATAATTTTATTTGTTCTGATTCAATTATTTGTTTTTGTTTATATTTTTGTAATAATTTTTTATAAAATAAAAAAATTAAATTTTCAAAAGAATTTAATTTTTTTTTGATATTTGAATCATTGTTAAAAAAAGTTGATAAATTCTTTTTTAATATTGGTAGTAATTTTGGATATTTTTTTAAATTATTTTTTATTTTTAATAATATAATTAATAAATTATTATCATAAATAATAATTTTTTTTTTAGTTAACAACTTTTGTAATATTAAAAAAGTTAATTCTCGAACTTTAAATTCAAAATTGCCTCCTAATAAAATATCTGTACCCCGACCTGCCATATTTGTTGCAATAGTAATAGATTTTAAGCAACCAGCTTGGGCAATAATTTCTGATTCTTTTTTTATATTTTCAGGTTTAGCATTTAATAATTGATGTGGTATTTTATATGTAGTTAATAAATTTGATAAAATTTCCGAATTTTGAATATTAGTAGTTCCAACTAATACAGGTCGACCAATTTCATACATTTTTAAACATTCTTGAACTATTGCTTTCCATTTAGTAATTTCATCGATAAAAATTAAATCTGATTTATCTTCCCGTTTCATTGTTTTATATGTTGGTAATATTGAAACTGATAAATTATAAATATTTTCAAATTCTAATTCTTCAGTTTTTGCTGTACCAGTCATTCCAGAAATTTTAGGATATAAACGAAAAAAATTTTGATAAGTAATTGAAGCTAACGTTTCAGTTCCTTTAAGAATTTGAATATTTTCTTTCGCTTCTATAGCTTGGTGTAACCCATCTCCCCATTTTCTATCTTCCATTACACGCCCAGTAAATTCATCTATAATAATAATTGTATTATTTCGTATTATATAATGAACATCTATAAAAAAAAGATATTCAGCTTTTAAAGCATTTAAGATATAAGGAATCCAAGGATCTTGAATATCATAAATATTTTGAATATTTAATAGTATTTTAATTCGAGAAATTCCTTTATTTGTTAAACTAATTTTCTTAGTTTTTTCATCAATATCAAAATGTTTAATATTTTCTAAATATTTTATTATTTCTTTAGCTTTAAAATATTTTTCAACAGTTAAATTAGATTCACGAGATATAATTAATGGTGTTCTAGCTTCATCAATTAATATTGAATCTACTTCATCAATAATACAAAAATTAAAAGGGTTTTGTACTAATTCATTTGTTTTTGTTACCATATTATCTCGCAAAAAATCAAAAACTAAATCTACATTAGTAACATAAGTTATATCTCTATAATAATTTTTTTTTCTTTGTTCTGGCTTAGTATTTGATTGAATTAAACCAACTTTAAACCCTAAAAATCGATGAATTTGACCCATCCATTCGGAATCTCGTTTCGCTAAATAATCATTTATAGTTACAATATGAACTCCTTGTCCAGTTAAAGAATTAACTAAAGCAGGACTAGTTGCAACTAATGTTTTACCTTCTCCAGTTTTCATCTCAGCAATTTTACCTTCATGTAAAATTAATCCGCCTAATAATTGAACATTATAGTGTTTTAAACCTAAAGTTCTTTGAGATGCTTCTCTAGCTAAAGCAAATCCTTCAATAATTGTTTTTTGTGTTAATTGTTTAGATTTTTTTGTTATTAGTTTTAAATGTAATGCTTTTTCTTTTAATTCAGTATTACTTAGTAATTTTAATTCTGTATCCAAATCATTAATAGAAATTAATGATGATTTATATTGGTTCCAAATATTTTTTTCATTTAAAAATAATTTAATCATTTAATTTTTTATTTTAATGGATTAGGTATTTCTTTTGTTGGAGAAAGGAATTGACCCATAAATACATTATTTATTCTTAATTTTAACCAAACAATAAATAATTTATCTGTTGAAACTATTACAACTGGATTCTTAGGGATTTTAATTTGAGGATGTTGTTTTTTTATTATATTAATAAAATTTGGTTTTTCTAAAATCCAATGATTAAAACTTATTTTTGTTCGACGCGTATATTGAGACCTTTCTCGTAACATTTCCTCAATAGGTTCATGTTTTAATAAAAATTCTTCACTTGCTAAAATATAAAAATATTTTATTGGTTTTATTTTTATTTTTTGTTGTATAATTTCTTTATTTTTAAAAGAAATATTATTTTTTTGATTTATCATATTTAATAATTTTTATATTATATTTATATATATTTACATTTATTTAAAATTAAAAAATTAAATTAAATTTCATTTTATTGAGATTTTATTATTAATTTTTTAATTTTAAATAAATTATACTAATTTAAATTTAAAAAGAAGGAAATGTTAAAGCATCAGGATAAAATCGATTAGCTTCAATAATAAAACCAGCCGTAAATGTTAACCATAATGTAAATAAAACTGGAGCCGTAGATAAGTATTTCAATAAATTTTTCATAATTTAAAATATAAGTTTTAAGTTAAATAAATAATTAACGAGGTGAAACAGTAATATTTGAATCTGACATTAAAAAATCCCCATTACTAAGTTCTTGTATTGCAGAAAAAGGCCAAACAAATCCAGATGCCATTAATTTTACAGCTAATGGTACGTCAATAATAATTTCTTTTTCTGTTGGATTTGCTGTTTCTTTAATAATACGAATATATTTTCTACCAACCCAACCAATCCAACCACTTATATAAATAAATAATACTCCTGGAATTACAAATTCAGTAGCATGATTTAATCGTCCATCAGTAATTAAATGAGGTAAACCTTCTTTACCACAAAGTAAACCTGATTCAGAATAACGTGTAAATCTATCATTTGTTCTTTTTATTTGTTGTTCAAGCATTAAAGCTGAAGGAGAATTTGGTTCATATTTTTTAAGTCGAGTTTCTAATTTTCGAACACTTGTTTCTAATCTTTTTTTAAACATAGTTGATTCACTACATTTTGTTAACCCAGCAACTTCAGCCAATGTATTTAATGGTTGACTTATAACAACTAATAAAATTATTATTAATGTTTTTTTCAATTGAGACATTTTTATACTTTAAATTTAAAATATTATTTTAGTTAGGAAAAAATAAAATTTTTAAACATAAATAAATTTTATTTAGATTTAAAAATATACTATAATAATTAGTATAACTTAAAAAATTTTTAATTGTATTAATTATTATATAATAATAATTATATAAAAAAATTCTTATTCTATTATTTTTAAATTAAATAATATTATATATATATCGATATTTATTGTAAATATCGATATATATATAATATTACAATATATCACCGAAATATTTTATTAAAAATTTTTAATAAAATATTCTTTTAATTTTTTAATTTATTTTTTATTATTTTTAATAGTAATATGTCACATTCTGTAAAAATTTATGATACATGTATTGGGTGTACTCAATGTGTTCGAGCTTGCCCTACAGATGTATTAGAAATGGTTCCTTGGGATGGTTGCAAGGCTGGACAAATTGCTTCTGCTCCAAGAACTGAAGATTGTGTAGGTTGTAAACGCTGTGAAACAGCTTGTCCTACAGATTTTTTAAGTGTTAGAGTTTATCTTGGAGAAGAATCTACACGTAGTATGGGTTTAGCGTATTAAAGTAATTAAATCTTAGCAACCTTTATAATATATATATTATATATATTAATATAAGGGTTGCTAACTCAACGGTAGAGTAATCGGCTTTTAACCGAAAAGTTCTGGGTTCAAATCCCAGGTAACCTAAAAAAAAATGCCCTTATCGTCTAGAGGACTAGGACACCTCCTTTTCACGGAGGGAACAGGGATTCGAATTCCCTTAGGGGTAATAATATTAATAATTACTACTTTTTTTTATATAATTTGGAAAATATAATATATATTTAATTTTATTTTAAAGTTTCATATTATTATATATATATATATAATATAATATTGAAAACTCATTTTCGAATAATTTATTTAAAAATTTTTTTATTCATTATATTTGAGCGTTTCCTATCTTTTATATCTTCAAAGAGGAAAAGGTAAATGAGTTCAACTGAACAAACAACACGAATTAAAGTTTTAATTGATCGTGATGTTGTTGATACTAGTTTTGAAAAATGGGCAAAACCTGGTCATTTTTCTCGTACACTAGCAAAAGGTCCTAAAACAACAACTTGGATTTGGAATTTGCATGCTGACGCGCATGATTTTGATAGTCAAACAAATTCATTAGAAGAAATTTCTCGAAAAATTTTTAGTGCACATTTTGGACAATTAGCTATTATATTTTTATGGATTAGTGGTATGCATTTTCATGGTGCATATTTTTCTAATTATTTAGCTTGGTTAAATAATCCTATAAATGTAAAACCTAGTGCACAAATTGTATGGCCAATTGTTGGTCAAGAAATTTTGAACGCTGATGTTGGTGGAAATTTTCAAGGAATTCAAATTACTTCAGGATTTTTTCAATTATGGAGAGCTGAAGGTATTACAAGTGAAATTGAATTATATTGGACTGCTATTGGCGCATTAATTATGTCTGGTTTAATGTTATTTGGTGGTTGGTTTCATTATCATAAAGCTGCTCCAAAACTAGAATGGTTTCAAAATGCTGAATCAATGTTAAATCATCATTTAACAGGTTTATTAGGATTAGGATGTCTTTCTTGGTCTGGACATCAAATTCATATAGCATTACCTATCAATAAATTATTAGATGCTGGAGTTGCTGCACAAGAAATTCCATTACCTCATGAATTTTTAATTAATCGTGAATTAGTCGCACAATTATTTCCAAGTTTTAATAAGGGATTAGTTCCATTTTTTTCTTTTAATTGGAATGAATATTCTGATTTTCTAACTTTTAAAGGTGGTTTAAATCCAATAACAGGTGGCCTTTGGTTAAGTGATATTGCTCATCATCATTTAGCTCTTGCAGTAGTTTTTCTTATTGCTGGGCATATGTATCGTACTAATTGGGGTATTGGTCATAGTATGAAAGATATCTTAGAAGCACATAAAGGTCCTTTTACAGGTTCGGGTCATGAGGGATTATATGAAATTTTAACAACATCATGGCATGCACAATTAGCAATTAATTTAGCAATGTTAGGTTCTTTAAGTATTATTGTGGCACATCATATGTATGCTATGCCACCGTATCCATTTATTGCTACAGATTATGCTACACAACTTTCATTATTCACTCATCATATGTGGATAGGAGGATTTTGTATTGTAGGTGGAGCTGCTCACGGCGCTATTTTTATGGTACGAGATTATAATCCAGTTAAAAATTATAATAATTTATTAGATAGAGTAATACGACATAGAGATGCTATTATTTCTCATTTAAATTGGGTATGTATTTTTTTAGGTTTTCATAGTTTTGGATTATATGTTCATAATGATACTATGAGAGCTTTAGGTCGTTCTCAAGATATGTTTTCTAATACTGGGATACCTTTACAACCTATTTTTGCTCAATGGATTCAAAATTTACATTTAATAGCTCCAAATAATACAGCACCAAATGCTTTAACAATAGCAAGTTATATTTTTGGAGGAGACGTAGTTGCCATTGGTTCAAAAATAGCAATTATGCCAATGAAATTAAGTACAGCAGATTTTATGGTACATCATATTCATGCTTTTACAATTCATGTAACAGTTTTAATTTTATTAAAAGGTGTATTATATGCTCGTAGTTCAAAATTAATACCAGATAAAGCTAATTTAGGGTTTCGTTTTCCTTGTGATGGACCTGGTCGAGGTGGTACTTGTCAAGTTTCCGGTTGGGATCATGTATTTTTAGGTTTATTTTGGATGTATAACTCAATTTCAGTAGTAATATTTCATTTTAGTTGGAAAATGCAATCGGATATTTGGGGATCAGTAACTCCTAATGGAGCTGTTTCACATATTACAGGTGGTAATTTTACTCAAAGTGCAATTACTATTAATGGTTGGTTACGTGATTTTTTATGGTCACAAGCATCACAAGTAATTCAATCTTATGGTTCAGCGTTATCAGCATATGGCCTTATTTTCTTAGGTGCACATTTTATTTGGGCATTTAGTTTAATGTTTTTATTTAGTGGTCGTGGATATTGGCAAGAACTTATTGAATCAATTATTTGGGCTCATAATAAAATTAAGGTTGCTCCAGCTATTCAACCTCGAGCCTTAAGTATTACACAAGGTCGTGCAGTAGGATTAGCTCATTATTTATTAGGTGGTATAGGAACAACTTGGGCCTTCTTTTTAGCACGAATCATTTCTGTAGGATAATTCTGATATTAATAAAAAGGTAAAATATTTATGGCAACTAAATTTCCTAAATTTAGCCAAGCTTTAGCACAAGATCCAACTACCAGAAGAATTTGGTTTGGCATAGCTACAGCTCATGATTTCGAAACACATGATGGAATGACAGAAGAAAATTTATATCAAAAAATTTTTGCTTCACATTTTGGTCATTTAGCAATTATTTTTCTTTGGACTTCTGGGAATTTATTTCACGTAGCTTGGCAAGGAAATTTTGAACAATGGATTTTAAATCCATTAAAAGTAAAACCTATTGCCCATACGATTTGGGATCCTCATTTTGGTGAACTTGCAATGAAAGCATTTACTAAGGGCGGAGCTTTTTATCCAATAAATATTGCATATTCTGGTATTTATCATTGGTGGTATACAATTGGGATGCGAACAAATAATGATTTATATATAGGATCGATTTTTTTAATATTTTTATCAAGTTTACTTTTATTTGCAGGATGGTTACATTTACAACCAAAATTTTCTCCAAGTTTATCATGGTTTAAAAATAATGAATCACGTTTAAATCATCATTTAACAGGATTATTTGGAGTTAGTTCTTTGGCTTGGACAGGTCATTTAGTTCATGTAGCGATTCCAGAATCAAGAGGTATTCATATTGGATGGAATAATTTTTTAACTACAGTCCCTCATCCTGAAGGTCTTGTTCCATTTTTTAATGGTAATTGGAATGCTTATGCACAAAACCCAGATACTTCGGAACATATTTTTGGAACAACGACAGGAGCAGGTACAGCGATCCTAACGTTTTTAGGAGGTTTTCACCCGCAATCTCAATCTTTATGGTTAACAGATATTGCTCACCACCATTTAGCAATTGCTGTAGTTTTTTTAATTGCTGGACATATGTATCGAACAAATTTTGGTATTGGACATAATATGAAAGAGATTCTAGATGCACATCGTCCACCAGGTGGAAGATTAGGTGTAGGACACCGAGGTCTTTTTAATACTATTACAGATTCATTACATATGCAATTAGGATTAGCATTAGCAGCATTAGGAGTAATTACTTCATTAGTAGCTCAACATATTTATGCGTTATCTCCTTATGCTTTTATGGCAAAAGACTATACAACCCAAGCTGCGTTATATACTCATCATCAATATATTGCTGGGTTTTTAATGGTTGGAGCCTTTGCACATGGAGCAATATTTTTTGTAAGAGATTATGAACCAGAAAATAATAAAGATAATGTGTTAGCGCGTATGTTAGAACATAAAGAAGCAATTATTTCTCATTTAAGTTGGGTAAGTTTATTTTTAGGGTTCCATACTTTAGGATTATATATTCATAATGATACTGTTGTGGCTTTTGGTCAACCTGAAAAACAAATACTAGTTGAGCCAGTTTTTGCTCAATTTATTCAAGCTGCATCAGGAAAAGCTTTATATGGTTTTGATATTTTATTATCATCAAAAGAAAGTCCCGCTAGTATAGCAGGAAGTGAGATTTGGTTACCAAGTTGGATAGAAGCGATTAATACTGATAAAAATGATTTATTTCTTACTATTGGACCTGGTGATTTTTTAATTCATCATGCTATTGCATTAGGATTACATGTAACTACTTTAATTTTAGTAAAAGGAGCACTAGATGCTCGAGGTTCAAAATTAATGCCAGATAAAAAAGATTTTGGGTATAGTTTTCCTTGTGATGGACCTGGTCGTGGTGGCACATGTGATATATCTGCTTGGGATGCGTTTTATTTATCTATGTTCTGGATGTTAAATACTATAGGTTGGGTTACTTTTTATTGGCATTGGAAACATGTGACAATTTGGCAAGGAAATGTTGGACAATTTAATGAATCTTCGAATTATATTATGGGATGGTTACGTGATTATTTATGGTTAAATTCATCTCCATTAATTAATGGTTATAATCCTTATGGTATGAATAGCTTATCTGTTTGGGCATGGATGTTTTTATTTGGACATTTAATTTGGGCAACAGGTTTTATGTTTTTAATTTCATGGCGTGGATATTGGCAAGAACTTATTGAAACATTAGTTTGGGCACATGAACGTACACCTTTAGCAAATTTAGTACGTTGGCGTGATAAACCTGTAGCTTTATCGATTGTTCAAGCAAGATTAGTAGGTTTAATTCATTTTACTGTTGGTTATATTTTAACTTATGCAGCATTTGTTATTGCTTCAACTGCTGGTAAATTTGGTTAATATATTTTATATTATCAAATCAATATAAATATATATCTATTAAAAAATAGATATATATTTTTTATTATTTTTATTAAATAGAAATTAAATAAAAATATTATATTAAAAATTTAATTAGGAAAATTTATATGGCTAAACAATCAATGATTGAAAGGGAAAAGAAAAGAAAAAATTTAATTATTAAATATGCTACAAAACGCAAAATTTATTTATTAAATTTTAAAAAAGCAAAAAATTTTACTGAACAAATGGAATTACATAGAAAAATAGAAAAATTACCTCGAAATAGTGCAAAAATCCGATTACGTAATAGATGTTGGAGGACAGGTCGTAGTAGAGGTTTTTATCGAGATTTTGGATTATGTAGACATATGATTCGAGAAATGACACATGATTGTTTATTACCAGGTATGCGTAAAGCTAGTTGGTAATTAATTTATTTTAAACTCTATTTAAATTTTAAATTTTATATAATAATGTCTTTATTTCCACGACGATATTGAAAAAACGCAGCAGCAAATAAACCAATTAATGTTACAGGAATAAGACCAAGTACCATACCAAAAAGAATAGGTTCAATCATATTTTTTTTATTAATTTAATATAATATTATCGAAAACTTATAGAAGCTTGCCATACAAAAGCAAGTAATAAGAAAAAAATAGGGACAATTGGTAAAACATCAATAATCGGACTAAAAAGCGCATAAGCTGCAGGTAATTTTGTTAATAATATTATTCCCATTTTAATTTAGTATTTTATTAATAATAAATAGAGTTATCTATATTATATTATACCATATTATAACCTGTAATAGTATTTTTTAAAACGAAAACATAGAAATTTCAATTTTAAAAAGAAAAAGGTTTTAAAAATATATTTTATAGTATTCTTAAAAATATTACCTAATTTATTATTTTATTTTATAAATTATTAAAAAATTAAAAAAAAAAATTATGATATTAACTGTACAAGTTTTAACTAGCTTATTTGTTTTATTTTCATTAAGTTTAGTTGTTGCAGTGCCAGTATCATTAGCTATTCCTGGCCGATGGGAAGTAGATAAATCAAATTTTTATAAATCAACAACTTTATGGATAACTTTAGTTTTTTTTAATTGCGTTTTTCTAATTATTTCATAAAATAATTAAAAATCTTAATATAAATAAATAAAAATATATATCTATCTATATAATTAAATATATATATATATATTATATAGCGAGTGTAACTTAGTGGTAGAGTGTAACCTTGCCAAGGTTGATGTCGCGCGTTCGAGTCGCGTCACTCGCTAAAATAAATTATTAAATATAATAGTAATAAAATGAAACAAAAAGATCAATTAATAATAGGAGAAAAAAAATTTAATTCTAGACTGTTAATTGGGACAGGAAAATATAATAATTTAAAAGAAATGACTGATAGTATAAAATCTAGTAAAAGTAATATTATTACTGTTGCAGTCAGACGTTTTAATTTAATAAAAAATTCAACTAATAATAATTTATTAAAATATATTAATTGGAATAATTATTGGTTATTACCTAATACGGCGGGTGCAAAAACAACAGAAGAAGCTATTAAATTAGCTTTTATTGGACGAGAGCTTTCTAAACAAATAGGACAAAATGAAAATAATTTTGTAAAATTGGAAGTTATTTCCGATTCTAAATATTTATTACCTGATCCTATTGGGACTTTAAAAGCTGCGGAATTTTTAGTAAAGAAAGGATTTAATGTATTACCATATATAAATGCAGATCCTATATTAGCTAAGCATTTAGAAGATATTGGTTGTTCTACAATTATGCCATTAGGTTCTCCTATTGGTTCGGGACAAGGTATTCAAAACTTAAATAATATTCGAATTATTATTGAAAATGCAAAAATTCCTGTTATTATAGATGCGGGTATTGGTTCACCTAGCGAAGCAACGTTAGCAATGGAAATTGGTGCGGATGCTGTATTAATAAATACAGCAATCGCGAAAGCTATTAATTCAAAATTAATGGCAAAAGCCATGTGTTTTGCTGTTAAAGCTGGTCGACAATCGTATAATGCCGGTAAAATGGTTCCTTTACAATTTGCACAATCCACATCTTCTTTAGAAGGTTCTAATTTTATATAATTATTATATATAATTATATATAATTATAATAAATTTCATTTAATAAAATATGACCAAAAATTATCTAAAAAATTTTAGTATATTAGCAACAACAATTTTTTTTTAATCCGAATATTTTAGAATTATCACAAATAAAATTTTCAAATACTATAATGAATTTGAATTTGTTTAAAATTTTAAATATTACATCAAATACAAAAAAAAAATCCTCAAGTACTAGAAACTATTTTAAAAAATCAAGAGTATTTAAATTATAAAAACAATTTAAATAAAACTGAAATTTCTTTAATTGTTAATTCTAACACAAAAACTAAAAAAAATAAATTACTTTTAATTTCACCTGTAGATTTATTACGTAATACTAGACATGCAAAATTAGAACGTGTAAAATATGGATTATTTAGTTTTCGTGAAGGTAAATTTGATTCTAAAAAACGCATTTGTAATGGATTATGGGATAGTACAAATTATATACATGAATTAAATCGACCTTATACATATTCCGATACTGCTGCTTCAGATTTTATCAATTCACAATATCGTCGAAAAGTCGAAGGGGGGTTATTATATTCGTTTTTTTCTAATACAACTAATTATTATTCAAAAAATAAATTAGGTGGATATAAATCTATTTGTCCTGTATTTTTTACTAAAGAAGAAGCACAAAATTTATTAACAACTGCAGCAGACGAAATGATACATTTAAATAAAAAATATCATATTTATGGTACCAATAATGAAACTATTGTTTATAAACCATTTCCAAAATATATAATTCATAAAGAAAGAATAACGATAAAAGCATTTAATGAATTACAAAAAAAAAAAAAAAAATATAACTTTTTTTAACAAAAGTCAAAAATTTTTTAAAAATAAATCAATATCGGCTTAAATTAGCAAATTATAAAACATTTAATAAACAACAATTTAATCATTATTTACAAGATAATACAGATGATTTTATGATTCCACAAATACCTGCAGAAAAAAAAACGTATGGAATATAATAAAGAAATTTTTACTTCCATTTCTAATGCTCGAATATTAACTATGGGGTTAGGAGATTTTTTAGAATTTTATTTAATTAGAGAACCTAATACATTAAAAAAATTAGAATTTTTATTCATACCTTCATCTAAAATAAATAATTATAAAAAATACATACCAAAAAAAAATACAAAAAATTTTAACAAAAAAAAAGTGCTTTTAAAACATTTGATGATTATCAAAAAAAAGTTTTATCAATATAATACAAATATTAAAACATTAGAAACTCGTTTTACAGTCATTCTTAATTTTAAAAATAAAACACCTTATATTAAAACATCTAAAAAAAAAAATAAAAAACCATCATCAAAAATGTATAATTCAAAATTATTATGTAAACGGTAAAAAAAAAATTATTAACCTCTCAATTTAATCGAATTAAAATGCAAACTTTACCAATTAAAAAATGTATTAATTTAGATAAAAAAACTTATAAAAAATCTATTAATTTAAATACTTTAAAAAAAGTTGCAGAAAAACAAAAAATTAAAACAATTATATTAAATCCATAAATATTTTAATTTTTTGATTTATCTATAAAATATATACTACGTTTTATTATGATTATACATTTTTAAGGATTAGCTATGGATATAATTAGTTTAGGTTGGGCTACAATTATGATGATCTTTACATTTTCATTATCACTAGTTGTTTGGGGTCGAAATGGATTTTAAAATCAAATTATTTAAATAGAGGAGAAATTTATTTATTTATGAATGGAGAAATTTTAGTAGTAAGTGTTTTATGTTTCAGTATGGTAATTATTGGATTATTACTTGGTTTTTTATTATTAAAAATTCAAGAAATTTAAGAATAAAATATATGAATATATATAATATTTTATCTGTTTGTATTAATTTATTATTAATTCTAATTATACTTCTTAGAAGCCCAAATGAACAAAGTTTACAGGAAATTTTAGGACCTTTACCTATTTTTGAAAATTCAAATAAAGCAAAACAATTTATTGATAAAGGAATTCAAATATTAACTATTTTATATTTTATTTTTGGAATTTTTTTTTACAGCTAAAAATTTAATTTAATAATAAATATTGAATTAAAAAAAAATAGATTATAATTTTTTTTAAACTTATCCTTTAAACATAAGTGTATTGACTTTTATTATTAATAATTTTTTTATAAAATATATAAATTAAATAAAGATATTATGACTCCATCTTTAATGAATTTTTTAAGTAGTTTAATTGCTGGTTTTGTTATTGTAGTAATTCCAATTAGTTTTGCATTAATTTGGGTAAGTAGAAAAGATAAGTTAACACGTATTGTGAAAAAAACAAAATAATAATAATTAATTATTGTTTATAAATAAAATAATATACTTAAATTTTATGATAAATATAGGATTTGGAGCTAATTTTATTTTAGGATTGCTTATAATTTGTGGAGCATTATTTTTATATTTTATAAGAAATATTAGACCAGAATTAGCACGAGATGAAGATATTTTTTTTACAACATTAGGACTAATTTATGGCTGTATTTTAATTATACATGGGTGGAGATTAGATCCAATTTTATTATTTAGTCAAGTCTTGATTGTAAGTCTTTGTCTTGCTGCTGGATGGGAAAATATTAGATTACGAGCTTTAGTAGCAAAAAAAATTAAAGAACAATTAAAATCTAAATTTTTTAAAAATTCAATTGTAAACTCAAATCGTAAAAAAGATTTAAATACAAATTCTAAATTACCAAAAAATTTATTAAAATAAATTAAAGTAATTTTTTTTTTTTGTTTCAAAAAAATAATATTTCTGATAAATAATATGTTAAAAAAATTTTTTAATAGTTTAGTAATTATTTTACTATGCACATTCAATTTATTAAGTTCAACAGTTTATGCTATTGAATTAGATGAGGCAACTCGAACAATTGTTGCAGATAAAACAGGTAAAACAACAATATTAAGTTCTGAACAAGTAAAGCGTGGAAAAAGATTATTTAATTCTAGTTGTGGACAATGTCATGTAGGTGGAGTAACAAAAACCAATCCTAATTTAGGATTAGATCCAGAAGCTTTAAGTTTAGCAACTCCAAATCGTGATAATATTCAAGGATTAGTAGATTATATAAAAAGCCCAACTACTTATGATGGTTTAGAATCTATTGCAGAAATTCATCCAAGTATTAAAAGTGCAGATATTTTTCCTCGCATGCGTTCTTTAAGTGAAGAAGATTTAGTGGCAATTGCAGGTCATATTTTATTACAACCAAAAGTTATTTCTGAAAAATGGGGTGGTGGAAAAATTTATTATTAATTTCAAGAATTAGAATGTTATAGTTTATTAATAATATTTATAAATTTTTATATTCGCATAATACTGCAAAATAATTTGTTTAAAGGTTTTATATGCAAAAAAAAAATTTTTAGTTTAATCATTCTTTTTTTATCAATAATTAATTTTTCTAGTATAACTTGCGCTGTTGATATACAAAATGGTGAAGGTATTTTTACAGCAAATTGCACAGCTTGTCATGCTGGTGGAAATAATGTTGTTATGATAGATAAAACTTTACAAAAAGAAGCTTTAGTTAAGAATGAAATGAATTCGATTAAAGCTATAATGTATCAAGTGACAAATGGTAAAAATGCTATGCCAGCTTTTGGTGGACGTTTGTCAGATACCGATATTGAAGATGCAGCTAATTATGTATTAGGGAAATCAGAAGCAGGTTGGGATTAAATTTAAAATTAATAATATTAAAATTAAAAATTTTAATATTGCCAATTTTGAGTTTTTTTCAAACTATCTTTAAAGTTAAATATAAATGAGTAAAAAAATTTTATATCAAGGAAATGCAAGAATAGCATTAGAAAAAGGAATGGAAATTTTATCTGAAGCTGTTTCTGTAACATTGGGACCTAAAGGTCGAAATGTAGTTTTAGATAAAAAATATGGTTCACCACAAATTATAAATGATGGTGTAAGTATTGCGAAAGAAATTGAATTAAAAGATAATATACAAAATACAGGAGTTTCTTTAATAAAACAAGCTGCCTTAAAAACAAATGATGTTGCAGGAGATGGAACTACAACTTCTACTGTTTTAGCTTATGCTATCGTTAAAAAAGGAATGAAAAATTTAACAGCTGGTTTAAACCCTATTTCTGTAAAATTAGGAATTGATAAAGCTGGTAAATATTTATCAAATCAACTTTTAGAATATGCTCGACCTATTTTAGATAATAATTCAATAAGACAAATTGCAACAATTTCTTCAGGTAATGATAAAGAAATTGGTTCCATGATTGCGAAAGCATTAACAAAAGTTGGACGCGATGGTATTATTTCATTAGAAGAAGGTACTAGCACTTCAATTGAATTAATTATTACTGAAGGTATGCGATTAGATAAAGGATTTATTTCTCCTTATTTTATTACAAATTCGGAACGGTCTGAAGTAGAGTATGAAAATCCGTTTATTTTAATTACTGATAAAAAATTAACATTAGTTCAGCAAGACTTAATTCCAGTTTTAGAAAAAGTTGCTAAAACAAAACAACCTTTATTAATAATTGCTGAAGATATACAAAAAGAAGCTTTATCTACATTAGTATTAAATAAATTACGAGGAATTATTAATGTAGTAGCTATTAGAGCGCCAGGATTTGGTGATTTTCGTAAAGTTTTATTAGATGATATAGCTATTTTAACAAATGGTACAGTTATTACAGAAGATACTGGCTTACGTTTAGATAATATTGAGCTTAATTTATTAGGAACAGCTCGTCGAATAGTAATAACGAAAGAATCAACTACTATTATTACAGAAGGTAATAAACAAAATATAATAAATCGATGTGAACAACTCCGAAAACAAATAGAATTAAGTGATTCATCTTATGAAGTAGAAAAATTAAAAGATCGAATTGCTAAATTATTAGGAGGAATTGCTATAATAAAAGTTGGAGCAGTTACTGAAACAGAAATGAAAGATAAAAAATTACGTTTAGAAGATGCTATAAATGCTACTAAAGCAGCAGTAGAAGAGGGTATTATTCCTGGTGGTGGCTCAACATTGACACATCTTTCTAATTCTTTAAAAGTTTGGGCAAAAAATAATTTAATAGAAGATGAATTTATTGGTGCATCAATTTTAGCTGAAGCAATTAAAGAACCATTAAAAAAAATTTCTGAAAATACTGGAAAAAATGGAAGTGTAATTGTTGAATTATTACAAGAAAATGATTTTGAATTTGGTTATAATGCAGAAATTGAAGAATTTGGAAATATGTTTGACTTCGGTATTATTGATCCAGTAAAAGTAACAAGATCTGCTTTACAAAATGCTACTTCCATATCAGGAATGATATTAACGACTGAATGTATTATTGTCAATAAAAATGATTAATTGTTTTTATTAACGGGACTGACGGGACTCGAACCCGCAACTTTCACCGTGACAGGGTGATACTCTAACCAAATTGAGCTACAATCCCTGTCCCTATTATAATATTTCTTTTTTCTGTTTGTCAAGAATTAATTGTTAAATAAAATTTAATTGTTATTATATAAATAAATAATATAATTATTTATATCAAATTGGCTCTGTAGCTCAGTGGTTAGAGTAGGGGATTCATAAGCCCTTGGTCGCAGGTTCAAATCCCGCCAGAGCTATATATATTTTAATGGTGAGATGGCTGAGTGGCTTAAAGCGTTAGATTGCTAATCTATTGTACAAATTTTTTTGTACCGAGGGTTCGAATCCCTCTCTCTCCTTTGAAAATTATATTTAAGTTTATTGGTATAGGTGTAATTACCGAACCTTAAGGTTCGGTAATTACACCTATACCAATAAACTTAAATATATTATATTATATATGTACATTAATACGAATGTACACTAGATTAAAATAAACTAAACTAAAAACAATAGTGCAATTACTATTTCAATATATTTCTTATTTATATTGAAATTATATAAAATTTATAATAATAACAAAATTATATGAAAATTACAAAAGTTATTGGGATTGATTTAGGAACAACAAATTCAGTTGTAGCAGTAATGGAAGGTGGTCAACCAACAGTAGTCCCAAATTCTGAAGGATTACGAACAACACCTTCAATTATTGCATATACAAAAAATAAAGAATTATTAGTGGGACAAATTGCTAAACGTCAAGCAGTAATTAATCCAGAAAATACATTTTCATCAATAAAACGTATTATTGGAACAACTTTATCTGAAATTAAAAAGCAATCAATCCAAGTTCCCTATGAAGTTATTGATGATAACAAAGGAAATGTTAAAATAGTATGTTCAAATTTAGATAAAAATTTAAGTCCTGAAGAAATTTCAGCTCAAGTGTTACGAAAACTGGCAACAGATGCTAGTAATTATTTATGTAGGCCAGTTAATAATGTAGTAATTACAGTACCAGCTTATTTTAATGATTCACAACGTCAAGCAACTAAAGATGCAGGTCAAATTGCTGGTTTAGATGTAAAACGAATTATAAATGAACCAACAGCAGCTTCTTTAGCATATGGATTAGATAAACAACATAATGAGATAGTTGTTATTTTTGATTTAGGAGGAGGAACATTTGATGTTTCAATTTTAGAAGTTGGGGAAGGTGTTTTTGAGGTTTTAGCAACTTCTGGTGATACTCAATTAGGTGGAGATGATTTTGATAGAAAAATAGTAGATTATTTAATAAAAACTTTTTTAGAAAAAGAAAAAATTGATTTAAATCAAGATACACAAGCATTACAACGTTTAACAGAAGCGGCAGAAAAAGCAAAAATTGAATTATCAACATTATCAGAAACTCGAATTAATTTACCTTTTATTACAGTAGATGAAACAGGTCCAAAACATATTGAAGAAATTTTAACACGAGCAAAATTTGAAGCACTTTGTCAAGATTTAATCGATCGTTGTCGTATTCCAGTTGAAGCTGCGATAAAAGATGCAGATTTAAAAAAAGATATTAATGAATTAGTTTTAGTTGGTGGTTCTACACGTATACCTGCTATTCAAAAATTAATTTCGCAATTTATTCAAAAAAAACCAAATCAAAGTGTTAATCCAGATGAAGTTGTAGCAATAGGAGCTGCTTTACAAGGTGGTGTATTAGCTGGTGAAATTACAGATATTCTTTTATTGGATGTTACACCTTTATCATTAGGAGTTGAGACGGTTGGAAATCTTATGACAAAAATGATTCCACGTAATACTACAATTCCAGTTAAACGATCTGCTATGTATACTACAGCTAGTGATAATCAAGAAATTGTTAATGTAGATGTTTTACAAGGTGAAAGAGAATTTGCGAAAGATAATAAAATTATTGGGAATTTTTTATTAGAAGGAATACCAAAAGCACCTCGTGGAGTTCCAAAAATTGAAGTTATTTTTGATATGGATGCAAGTGGAATTTTATCTGTTTCTGCTAAAGATAAGGATACCGGTATAGAAAAAACAATACAAATTCAAAATACAGCAAAATTAGATCCAGATGATGTTGAAAAAATGGTACGTGAAGCTGAAGCGGCTTCAGAGAAAGATAAAGAAAATAAAGAAAAAGTAGAATTAAAAAATCAAATTGATTCACTTTCTTATCAAATTCAAAAACAATATGATGATAATAAAGATAAAATTTCTTCTCAAAAACAAGAACAAATTACTATAGTATTGAAAGAAGTTTCAGAATTTATTAATTCTGATAAAAATAACATTGATAATTTAGATAGTACTAAATTAAAAACAAAAATTAATGAACTAGAACAACTTTACACAGAAATTAATAAAGAATTATCTGAATTTACAGCAAAAAATGTTAAAACTTCAACACACGATCAAACTGTAAATAGTCATGTAGAAGAAGATGATGGTACAATTATTGATACAGAGATTGTTGAAGAAGGATAAATATTCTTGATTTTTTATTAAAATTTATACTATAATTTTAATGAGAAACCTTTTTTGGAGAATTTTATTTATGTTAACTTTAAAAATTTTAGTTTATACTACTGTAACCTTTTTTAGTTCATTATTTATTTTTGGTTTTTTAGCTAATGATCCATCACGAAATCCAAATAGAAAAGATTTAGAATAATAATAAAATAAGAACATTTTTATTTTATTATTAAGCATTTGTGGCCGAGTGGTTGAAGGCAACGGACTCATAATCCGTTTTCTATTTAGAACATCGCTGGTTCGAACCCAGCCAGATGCAAGAAATTATGAAAATTTTTGTTTAAGACGACTAGCTTTACCAGCTAAATAACGTAAATAATATAATTTTGAACGTCTTATTTGGGATGATTTTTGAATTGTAATTGATTCTAATTTCGGTGAATTTAATAAAAATATTCGTTCTACCCCAATCCCTTGAATAACTTTACGAACCATAATAGTTTTATTTATACCACTATTTCTTTGACAAATAACGAGTCCTTGAAAATATTGAATACGTTCTTTATTTCCTTCTCGAATTAATACACCAATTTTCACATTATCTCCAACAAGTATTTTAGGAATATCTTTTTTTATATAAGGTTTTTCAATTGAATTAATAATTTGTGTAGAATTAATTTTAATAACAAGATTATTATTTGTCATACAACTATTAATAATAAATGTATAAAGTTCTATATTTTCTTATATATAATAATTATATATTATATATGAAAATATAGAACTTTATACATTTATTATTAATAGTTGTATTTTATTATTAAAACTTTATAATAAATCTTGTCAAAAAAGATAAATTAGTGTATAATAAATTTAACTAATATAAGAATTTTTAAATCAACATATTTATTTTAATTTATATATATATATCTATGGCTCATAAGAAAGGTGCAGGTAGTACTAAAAATGGACGTGATTCGAATCCTAAATATTTAGGTGTTAAATGTTATCAAGGACATCAAGTTAAAGCAGGTAATATTTTAATTAGACAACGAGGGTTAACTGTAAAACCTGGAGAAAATGTTGGTATTGGGAGAGATTATACTTTGTATGCTTTAAAATCAGGTATTGTAATTTTTAAGAAAAAAAAAAAGAACGTTTATTTCTATCAATTAATATATAAAATTAAGACTTGATTTTTTTAATAGGTTTGTGGTATAATAGTAATTATCATATAAACTTAGTTATATGATTGTAAATATTATTTCAATTAAAAATTGTAATATTTATAGTTAGGGTTGATATTTATGCATTAAAAATTTTTTTTAAATCTGAATTATTAAATAATTTAGATTTATTATTTATTAATTAAGGAATTAAAATTTATGGTCTTTGAACGTTTTACAGAGCGCGCGATACAAGCAGTAATGAGATCACAAGAAGAAGCAAGACTTATTGGACATAATTTTGTTGGAACGGAGCAAATTTTATTAGGATTAATGCGTGAAAAAGAAGGTATAACATGCCGTAATATAATGAAATTTAATGTTAGTCTTAATGATTTAAGATTAGAGGTAGAAAGAATAATTGGCCGTGGAAAAGGGTTTATTTCTTTAGAGATTCCATTTACTCCAAGAGCCAAACGTCTTCTTGAAATGTCAGTAATACAATCAAAACAATTAAATCGTAGTTATGTAGCACCTGAGCATCTTCTTTTAGCAATACTGAATGACCAAAGTAGTATTTGTATAAATATATTGCAAAATCTTGATGTCGATATTGCAAAATTAAAAAAAAATGTATTATTTGAATTAGGTGAAATAACTGATGGTTACAATTCAAATTATGAAAATAATGGTATTATTGATGCCGAAATCGTAGTTGATTATAATAATGATTATACTATGAATAATAGAAATATGAATCTTATTCAAGAACTTGAAGAAAATTTCAGTGATAATGAAGCTGAAGATGTTTTTATTAATGATAATATTCTTTTAGGGCGAAATAAAAAATTTACTGGAAATGAATATGAATATGAGAACGAAACTAAACTAAATAGTGACAATGAAAGTGAAGATGATCTTAATGACAATAAACCGAAAAAAAAAACGAATATCAATGTTAGATTTTTATATATGAAAAAAAAAGATGAATATATTATAAAAAGTAAAAATCTTTTTTCTAAGAGATTTAGAAAAACTTTGAATTTCTTAGAGAGAAAAAATGACGATGAAAATGAATGGGAAGAAGAAAATAAAACAGATATTGAAAATTATCCTGGAACTGAAAGTGATAATTATGTTGAAAGTGATATTGAAAGTGATATTGAAAGTGATATTGAAAACGATATTGAAAACGAAAAAAATAATATAGAAAAAAATAGTGAAGATGACGATTATAAACCTAAAGATTTATTTTTATATAATGATTTTGATGAAGAAGTTTTTAATAATCCAAATTTACAAGAATTTACTAGTGATTTAACTGCTGATGCCAAAGCAGGAAAATTAGATCCAATGATCGGTAGAGAAAATGAAATTGAACGTGTAATACAAATTTTAGGTCGTCGTCGAAAAAATAATCCTATTTTAATCGGCCCAGCTGGGGTAGGAAAAACAGCGGTAGCTGAAGGTTTAGCACAACAAATAATTGATAAAAAAGTACCAAGACAATTACATAATTATAAAATTATTGTTTTAGATATAACTTTATTACTTGCAGGAACAAAATATCGAGGTGAATTTGAAGAAAGATTAAAATTAATTTTGGATGAAATGAAAAGTTTTCCAAATATAATTATTGTAATTGATGAAGTTCATACTTTAGTTGGTGCTGGATCTGCAGAAGGAGCTTTAGATGCTGCAAATATTTTAAAACCAGCCTTAGCTCGGGGTGAATTGCAATGTATAGGTGCAACAACAGTTGATGAATTTAGACAATATATCCAAAAAGATCCAGCTTTAGAACGTCGTTTTCAACCTGTTTGGGTAAATGAACCGAGTATTGAAGAAACCATAGCTATATTAAAAGGACTTCGAATGAGTTATGAACATCATCATCAAGTAAAAATTGAAGATGAAGCAATAGAAGCAGCTGTAAAATTAGGTTCTCAGTATATAAATGACCGTTTTTTACCAGATAAAGCTATCGATTTAATTGATGAAGGAAGTTCAAGAGTAAGACATATTAATTGTAATTTACCTTTAGCGGTTCAAACTTTAGAAGGAGAATTATCAAATATTATATCTAAAAAAGATAAATCTGTTCGTGAACAAAATTATGAAAAAGCGGAAATTTATAAAAAACAAGAAAAAACAACTCGTGGTCATATGGCTTCTATAATTCGAGTTCAAGCAGAAGATAGAGCAGAAGCAGGCATGCCAGATGGCGTGCTTGATACATTAAAAGTAGATGCAGATGATATTGCTGCTATTGTAGCAGTTTGGACTGGTGTTCCAGTAACAAATATAACAGAAGATGAAAATAGTAGATTAATTGATTTAGAAAATCTACTTCATACAAGAATTATAGGTCAAAAAGAAGCCGTTAGTGCTATTGCTAGAGCTGTTCGACGAGCTCGATTAGGTATGCGTGATATGAATCGACCAATTGCAAGTTTCTTTTTTTCAGGACCAACTGGAGTAGGTAAAACAGAATTAACAAAAACATTAGCATCTTTTTTCTTTGGAGCAGAAGATGCTATGGTACGTTTAGATATGTCTGAATATATGGAACGTCATACTGTAGCAAAATTAATTGGTTCACCTCCGGGATATGTTGGTTATAGTGAAGGTGGAATATTAACAGAAGCTGTAAGACGAAAACCCTATACTCTTATTTTATTTGATGAAGTAGAAAAAGCTCATGCAGATATTTATAATTTATTATTACAAATTTTAGATGATGGTCGATTAACTGATTCACAAGGTCATACAGTAGATTTTACAAATACAATTATAATCATGACATCTAATTTAGGATCAACAGAAATTGATGAACAAGAAGTTCAACAAGAAGCTGAACAAAAAAATGAAAAAAGACGAGAAAAAGAAACAAAAAGACTTCTTGATGTATTAGATAAAAACCATGAAAAAAGAAATAATAATAATATTATTTCAAATTATGAGGAAGATGAAAATCTAGAAAAAAATGAAGAAAAAAAATTAACACCATATGAACAGTTACGTGAAATTGTTATAAAAAGTTTAAAAAAATATTTTAGACCTGAATTTTTGAATCGTTTAGACGAAATTATTGTTTTTGAACAATTAACAAAAGAACATATAACGAAAATTGCTGATATTATGGTTAAAGATTTAATTAAACGTGTTCATGAAGAAAAAAATATAACACTTAATTTAAGTGAGAAAATGATGAATCTTTTAGTTGAAGAAGGTTTCGATCCACAATATGGAGCTCGACCATTACGTCGAGCAATTGTTAAATTAATTGAAGATAATGTTTCTCTTGCTTTTTTAAGATATATGAAAGAAAAAGAAATGAAAAAAAATCCTGTTACTGTTAGTTTAGATGTTGATTCAAAAAATCAAGTTAAAGTTCATATAATAGAAACTGTTATTCCTTCGATTGAAGAAAAAGATAAAAATATAGAAAGAGAAAAAGAACAGAAAAAAAATAATTATGTTAAACCAGTATTATCATCAGATGATATTCAAAGAATTATACGAGCTGCTGCTGATAAAGGAATTAAGAGATTAGAAAAAAGAAAAACTAGAAAAAAAAACGATTAGAAAATAAAGAACAAAAAATTAAAAATAATTTTTTATAAATTTAAAATTATTTAATAATTCGATTATATATATAATATACATATTACTATAATATTATTTTCATATTTTTCTTAAATAGATATTCTATTAAATACAAATTAATTAAATATGGCTAAAAGTAAAAATGTTCGAATTATTATAAATATGAAATGTACAAATTGTAAAAAAATTAACCATAATAATTTAACTATAACTAAAATTTCAAAAAGTACTCAGTATACAACAACAAAAAATCGTCAAAATAATCCGGAACGATTAAAATTAAAAAAATTTTGTGCACATTGTAATTCTCATACTTTATATCAAGAAATAAAATAATAAATTTATGAATAAATCAAAACGTCCTACTTCTTCGATTAAACCAACAGATATTATTGATTATAATCAAACAGATATTTTATTATCTTTTTTAACCGAACAAGGCAAAATAAAATCACGTTATTTAACTCATTTAACGTTAAAACAACAACGACAATTATCAAAATCGATTAAACGGGCTCGCATGATAAATTTATTACCATTTAAATTTAATAAAAATTGGATTAAATCTAATAAAAATTCAATTAAGAAAAATAATACTTATTTAAAAAAATAATAACAATTAAATCAAATTATTAGTATATATAGTTAATATAACTAATTAAATTATTTATTAAAGAAACTAATATATTTTATTATATATACGATAAAAATACTATGAGTCGGTCACAACGAAATGATAATTTTATCGATAAAACTTTTACGATAATGGCAGATCTTATTTTAAAGACTTTTCCTGCAAGTAAAGAAGAAAAACAAGCTTTTTATTATTATAAAGATGGTCTTTCGGCACAATTAGAAGGAGAATATGCGGAAGCTTTAGAAAATTATTATGAAGCTTTACAAATTGAAGAAGATTATAAAGATCGTAGTTTCATTCTTTATAATGTTGGATTAATTTATGCAAATAATGGAGAATATTTAAAAGCTTTAGAATATTATCATCAAGCAATAGAATTAAATTCAAATTTACCTCAAGCTTTAAATAATATTGCTGTAATTTATCATTTTCAAGGAGTTAAAGCTTCTGAAAAACAAAATTTTAATATTGCTAAAATATTATTTATTAAAGCTTCTAATTATTGGAAACAAGCTATTAATTTAGCTCCCGATAATTATATTACAGCTCAAAATTGGCTTCAAACAACAATGCGATTTTCTTTTTAATTAATAATATTATTATATAATTGAAATTTATTAATTTTTTTTTTTTCAGTATAGTAATATTTTATTTAAATTTTATTATTATTATCTATTAATATTTTAAATAAAATAAAAATGAGTAAAAATCCACAACCAAAAGTTGGTTATATTACACAAGTTATTGGACCTGTCATTGATGCTGTATTTTCTTCAGGAACACTACCTAAAATTTATAATGCTTTAGAAGTTAAAAGTAAAAATGGCAATATTATTTGTGAAGTTCAACAATTATTAGGAGATAATAAAGTTCGTGCAATTGCTATGAGTGCTACAGATGGTCTACAACGTGGAGTAGAAGTTGTGGACACATTTGAACCAATTCAAGTACCTGTAGGAAAAGTTACTTTAGGACGTATTTTTAATGTTTTAGGTGAACCCGTAGATAATTTAGGAGATATTACAACTAATGATAAATTACCAATTCATCGTCCTGCTCCAGCTTTTACTGATTTAGAAACTAAACCTGCGATTTTCGAAACTGGTATTAAAGTTGTTGATTTATTAGCACCGTACCGTCGTGGAGGAAAAATTGGTTTATTTGGAGGAGCAGGTGTAGGAAAAACAGTTTTAATTATGGAATTAATTAATAATATTGCTAAAGCGCATGGGGGCGTTTCTGTTTTTGGTGGTGTAGGTGAACGTACACGAGAAGGTAATGATTTATACATGGAAATGAAAGAATCTGGAGTTATTAAAGAAGATAATTTATTAGAATCAAAAGTAGCTTTAGTTTATGGACAAATGAATGAGCCACCTGGAGCTCGTATGCGTGTAGGTTTAACAGCGTTAACTATGGCAGAATATTTTCGTGATATTAATAAACAGGATGTTTTATTATTTGTAGATAATATTTTTAGATTTGTTCAAGCAGGTTCAGAAGTTTCGGCTCTTTTAGGACGTATGCCATCAGCAGTAGGTTATCAACCTACGTTAGGAACTGAAATGGGGGCATTACAAGAACGTATTACTTCAACAACACAGGGTTCAATAACATCTATTCAAGCTGTTTATGTTCCTGCTGATGATTTAACTGATCCAGCTCCTGCAACAACATTTGCGCATTTAGATGCTACAACTGTATTATCTCGAGGTTTAGCTGCAAAAGGTATATATCCGGCAGTAGATCCTTTAGATTCAACATCAACAATGCTACAACCTTTAATTGTAGGTGATGAACATTATAAAACAGCACAATTAGTAAAAGAAACATTACAACGTTATAAAGAATTACAAGATATTATTGCAATTTTAGGAATTGATGAATTATCAGAAGAAGATCGTTTAGTTGTTGATCGTGCTAGAAAAATTGAAAGATTTTTATCACAACCTTTTTTTGTCGCAGAAATCTTTACAGGTTCACCTGGAAAATATGTTGATTTAGAAAACACAATTAAAGGTTTTAATATGATTTTAAGTGGTGAATTAGATGATTTACCTGAACAAGCTTTTTATTTAGTTGGTGATATTAATGAAGCTATTGCTAAAGCAGAAACTTTAAAAATTAATTAGGAAATTTTTCAATGAGTTTAAATATTCGTGTAATTGCTCCCAATGGTTTAATTTGGGATACAGAAGTCGATGAAGTAGTTTTACCTAGTTTAACAGGTCAAATAGGTATATTACCTGGTCATGCACCTTTAATTACTGCTCTTGAAATTGGAATTTTAAGAATTAAAGTAAATTTATCTTGGACACCTATTATTGTTTTAGGTGGATTTGCTGTCATTAAAAAGAATGAAGTTATTGTTCTAATAAGTGGGGTGGAAAAAATAAATAAAAAAGATTATAATCAAGCAAATGAATTACTAGAACAAGCAACTAAAAACTTAGAACAAGCAAAAACAATTAAAGAAAAAATTGAAGCATCACAAGATATAAAAAGAGCATCTTCAAGATTACAAGCTTTTCAATTTTTAGAATAATTAATCCTAATAATAAAATAATAATGAGATATTTAATATGATACAAAAAATTTCTAAATTAAATTTTTCATTTTTTTCAATTTATCCTTTTTCAAATATGGTTTTTGTAACAAAATCATTATTTGAATTATATTCGACTGAACATTTTAATGAATTTCGACAAAGATTTTTTTCATACTTTAATTTTTTTTTTTTTTTAAGTTTTTTAATATTATTTGCTAATATTAAATTAATAGTTCAAATTTTAGAAAATCCAGTTTTAAATGTAAAATTTTTTCAATTTTCACCTGGAGAATATTTTTTATCTACACTTAAAATTTCATTTTCTAGTGGTTTATTATTTTTAATTCCTTTTTTTATTAAATCAAATTCTTTTTTTTTTTTTCCTGCTCTAGATGAAAAAAAAAAATTCTTTTTATATTATTTATTAATTCTATTTTATTATTTTTTAGGAAGTTTATTTTTTCATATTTTTTTATTAATTCCAGCTGCTTTAAATTTTTTTATTAATTATAGTATTGATGTAATCGAACCTTTATGGTCATTTGAACCTTATTTTGAATTTGTTTCTTCTTTATTTTTAAGTACTGGATTAGTTTTTCAAATTCCAATAATATTAATTGTATTAAGTTTATCAAAATTAATTAATCCAACAATAATATTTAATTATTGGCGTTTTATGTTATTTTTTTCTACTCTTTTAGGAGCAATTTTAACACCTTCTGCAGACCCAGTTACACAATTAATATTATCGGTAGCTTTATTTTTTTTATATATTTCTGGTAGTCTTATATCGATTTTTTTTATTAAAAAAAAATTATGAATTACAATTAAAATTATAAATTTCTTATTTTAATCTTTTTATCAAATATTATTAAAATTTTTATATTTTCCAAATTTCAAAATGGAAACTTTGAATCATACGACTATTAAAAAAATAAAAACATTTATTTTAATTTTAAGTATTATAATCAGTCAATCAATAATATTTATTAATAATTCAGAAGCATATCCAATTTATGCACAACAAGCTTATACAAATCCTCGCGCAGCAAATGGTCGTATAGCTTGCGCAAATTGTCATTTAGCAGAAAAAGCAGTTGAAATAGAAACACCTCAAGCTATTTTACCAAATACTGTTTTCGAAGCAACAATCAAAATTCCTTATAACAAAACTGCTAAACAAATTTTATCTAATGGTCAATTAGGTAATCTAAATGTAGGTGCAGTTGTAATTTTGCCCGAAGGTTTTAAATTAGCACCTAAAAATCAAATTTCTAAAGAAATTCAACAAAAAAATAAAGGTGTTTTTATTTCTCCTTATAGTTCAACACAAGAAAATATTTTAGTTGTTGGACCTATATCTGGTGATCAACACCAAGAAATTATTTTTCCTATTTTATCGCCAGATCCTGAAACAAATAAAAAAGTTAATTTTTTAAAATATCCTATTTATGTAGGAGCGAACCGAGGAAGAGGACAAATTTATCCTACAGGTGAAAAAAGTAATAATAATATAATTACTTCTTCTTTAAATGGTCAAATTTTAACAATTCAAACATCAGAAAAAGGAGAAAAAGTTTTAAATTTATTAAATTCTGAAGGACAAGAAATGAAACAAGTTATTCCGAAAGGATTAACATTAATTGTTTCAGAAAAAGATATTATTAAAATTGATCAACCATTAACAAAAGATCCTAATGTTGGTGGTTTTGGGCAAACGGATAAAGAAATTGTTTTACAAAATTCTAATCGAGTTATTGGTTTTATTTTATTTTCTTTTTCTGTTTTACTTACCCAAATTTTCTTTGTACTTAAGAAAAAACAATTTGAAAAAGTTCAACTTGCCGATTTTGAATTCTAAAAAACTAGAAAACAAATTATTTATAATATTTAATTTGTTTTTTATTTTTTAATATATAATAAACAAGGGCGAAAATTGTTTTACCTTTTTTGAAAATAAAACTAGAATGGTTAAGATTTTGGATTCCAACTCAATATAATATAAGTTCGCGTTATTATTAATACTATATTATTAAATAAATTTGAGAATAAAATCTTTTTCATCGCCCTTTTCTTAATATTTTATCCAAATATAGTATATTTTATAAATAATAATCTTAATTTAGATTTTAATTTTCAATCTCATTAATTTAGAATTAATTAAATATTTCATAATCTTAAAAAAATGATAAATACTCAAATACCTCCAAAAAAAAAATTTACTTGTTAATAATAATTATATGTCTATTAATGATAGATATAATAAAAACGATGTAACAATACAAAAAGATTCACAAGAAACAATACTTGCACCTCGTTTTTATACGACAGATTTTGAAGAAATGGCAAATTTAAATATTGAATCTAATAAACTAGAACTTCAAGCTGTTTTAAGAGAATTTGAATTTGATTATAATAAAGATCATTTTGTGCGAGATAAAGAATTTAAAAAACCTTGGTTAAATATTTTTGATTATGAGACTAGAAGATTATTTATAGGTTTTTTACAGCGCTCATGTACAGCTGAATTTTCTGGATTTTTGCTTTATAAAGAATTATCAAGAGCTTTAAGAGAAAAAAATCCCTTACTAGCAGATGGATTTGCATATATGTCACGTGATGAAGCAAGACATGCAGGTTTTTTAAATAAATCGATGTCTGATTTTAATGTAACACTTGATTTAGGCTTTTTAACTAAAAACCGAAAATATACTTTTTTTCCCGTAAAATTTATATTATATGCAACTTTTTTATCTGAAAGAATTGGTTATTGTCGTTATATAACAATTTATCGTCATTTAGAAAAAAATTCTAAATATCGTATTTATCCAATTTTTAAGTTTTTTGAATCTTGGTGCCAAGATGAAAATCGTCATGCAGATTTTTTTGCTGCAGTTTTGCGATCACAACCACATTTACTTACAACTTTAGAATCAAAACTTTGGTGTAGATTTTTTTTATTGTCTGTTTTTATTACAATGTATATCAATGATTTACAAAGAGCAAATTTTTATGCAACTATTGGTTTAGATGCAATAAAATTTGATGTCTTTGTTATTAAAAAAACTAATGAATTTTCAGGACGATTATTTCCAGTTATTTTAGATTTAAAGCATCCAAAATTTTATACTTATTTAAATAGATTAGTAAAAATAAATAAAGAATTATTAGAAATTGATTTACTTAAAAAATATTTTAATGATAGTTTTAAATATATAAATTATATTTTTTTTAAATTCAATTCCAAAAAATAATAATAAAATAAATAATTTGAAAAATTATTTTCCTGCTATTTTTTTAATATATTTAGAAAATTGTTTAGGAAAAAAATTAACTGAAAAATTCATTAATAAATTTTCTATCACATTTTCTAAAAAATTAAATGATAATTTAGAAAATGATTTTGATATAAAATCAAACCGTTTAAATTTACGAAAATCAAAAGAAGAAAAACGAATAGAATTATCGGACAAATTAATGGATTGTTTACATATAACATTAAATGAAGTTTTTACAAATAATTCTATTAATGAAATAATAAGTGAGCTAAACAAGGATGTTAGTTTTGATTTAAGTGAAAAATTATCGCAAATTTTTGTTAGGTAAATTAAAATTTGATCTTAAGGATACGAATAATTTACCACAAAATTTAAATCAAAAAATACAAGATGATATTCTTTCTTCATATTTTCGTAATGTTTATATGAAATTTATAATAATGAAAAATCAATACATTATAAACCAATTAAAAAAAAGAATTTTCAATAATCTTAGAAAATGAACTTGTTAAAATTATTCCTACCAAATTTGGTAATTCAATAAAACAATTAAATTTATATAATAATAAAAATAAATTTTTTGAAAACATTTCTATTGAACTTCAGAAAAATTTATCAACTAATTTGTTAGTTTTACTAAAAAATAATAACATTATTGAAACAGAAAAAAATACTGAAATAATAACTATTTTTAATAAAATTTTTAATTAACGAAAAAATTAATATTATTAACTTTTTCGTTAAAATACTAACAAATAAAAAAATTTAATTAATTAGATAATATTACTAATAAATAAAAATCTATATTACCAATAATATGATGCAAGAAAAAAACAATCCCTTTCAACAAATATCTAATAATTTAGTAGATGAACAAAATTTATATAATTTATTTAATCAATTAATACAAAATGAAAAAATCTCTGTTCCTTATTCTAATAATTCTACTGTGATTAAAAATAATCTAATATTAGCTTTAATTACAATACGAATATCAATAATTAAAGTTTTTTTTTTCATTTTTATTTGTTTTAATTAAAGTACCAAATTATTTAAATATACTTATTACTTTAATTAAACTTTTTTTTACTAAAACCTATCGATTCACAAAAAACATGGAATAAAATATTATAATATTAATTTCATGTTATACTATATAATAAAAATTTTTTAATATAAATTTAATAATTATTTATGATATCAAAAATTCAAATAGGTAAAATGGCTCCGGATTTTGAAGCGACAGCTGTGTTTGATCAAGATTTTTGTAAAATTAAATTATCTGATTATCGTAAAAAAAAATATGTTATTTTGTTTTTTTATCCATTAGATTTTACATTTGTTTGTCCTACTGAAATAACGGCGTTTAGTGATCGTTTCAATGATTTTTTTGTATTAAATACTGAAATTTTAGGAATTTCAGTAGATAGTGAATATTCCCATTTAGCATGGCTTCAAACTAGTCGAGAAACCGGGGGATTAGGAGATTTAAATTATCCTTTAATTTCAGATTTAACTAAAAAAATTAGTTCTTCATATGAAGTATTAATTGATTCAGGAATTGCTTTAAGAGGTTTATTTATTATAGATAAAGAAGGAATCATACAGTATTCAACAATCAATAATCTAGATTTTGGTAGAAATGTTGATGAAGTGCTTCGAGTATTACAAGCTATCCAATATGTTCAAGAAAATCCAGATGAAGTTTGCCCAGCAAATTGGAAACCAGGAGAACAAACAATTAAAGCTAATCCATTAGAAGCAAAAGATTTTTTTTGCTTCTTCAAATGAATAAAAAAATTAATCGAAATTTTTAATTTTATTTAAATTATGCCAAAACTTAAAATTTGTAAAGCTGCTAAAAAAACGTTATAGACCTAAAAAAGGAAAAATATTTTTAAGACGAAAAGCTTTTAAAGGACATCTTTTAGAAAAAAAAATCATCAAAACAAAAAGAAATTTAACAAATACAATAATTGTAAATAAAGCAGATACTAAAGCAATTAGACGAATGTTAGTCTGTTAAAAAAACTTTAAAAATTAAACTATATTTATGGTTAGAATTAAACGTGGAAATGTTGCTCGAAAACGGAGAAAACGTATATTAAATTTAGCTAGAGGATTTCGTGGCGCCCATTCAAGTTTATTTAGAATAGCAAATCAACAAATTATAAAAAGTTTGTTATATGCTTATATCGGTAGAAAAAAAAAAAAAAGACAATTTCGTCAATTATGGATTACACGTATTAATGCAACAGTTCGAAAATATAATATGAATTATAGTAAATTTATTTTTAGTTTAAAAAAATCAAAAATTTTATTAAATCGAAAAATGTTATCACAATTAGCAATATTAGATCCTACGGGATTTTCTAAATTAGTAAAAATAATTACTTGAAAGTAAATCTAATATTTTTAAACTTTTAAAAAATAAAATGAAAAAAACACTTTCAATTTTAATTGAAGATGAACCTGGTATATTAATTCGTATTATTACTTTAATTAATAGTAAAAAATATATAAATAAAATTGAAAGTTTAGTTGTTTGTTCTTCTGAAAAAAAAGGACTTTCTAGAATAATTACAGTAGTAAATTTAGAAAAAAAAGATGATAATACTTCAATACAATTAACAAAACAATTAAAAAAATTAATTAATGTTTTAAAAGTTATTGATATTTCAGTTCTCCCTTCAATTGAAAGAGAACTTTTATTAATAAAAATTGAAATAAATAATTCTAATCAACTAGAACTTTTTAATATAGTTAAAATATTTAGGTGTAATATTATTGATTTAGCAGAAAAATCAATAATTATAGAAATAACAGCAGATCCTGGAAAAATTGCAGCTTTTCAAAAAATATTAACAAAATATAAAATTTTGGAATTAGTTCGGACAGGTAAAATAGGATTAATTCGACAATCGGGAATAAATTCAGAACAATTAAAAACTGCTATTCACTTTAAAGATGATTATTTTAGTCATTTTAAAAAAAAAATATAAACACCAATTATTTAGTTAATTATAAATTTTATAATTAATTGAATTTAGGGGCGGAGGGACTTGAACCCTCACGATTATATAATCAACGGATTTTCATTTCTTTATAATTTTCATTACCAAAAATATAATTTTATTTTTTTTAAGAAATTGGACTCTATCTTTACCTATAATAACAAGGTAGTTCCCATCGAGTCTCTGCACCAAAAAAATAATATTTTAAATTTGGCTCAAGATTATCATATTTAATTAAATAATTATTAAACTTAGATTTCCTTGAATTTGAGAACTTACATTTAAAATATTTTTTATTTAAATGCTCAAAATTTTAAGTCCGTTGCGTCTACCATTCCGCCACGCCCCTTTTTGTTTCTAATTATAATACAATATTTATTAAAGTAAGGCGACACCCAGATTCGAACTGGGGAATAGAGGATTTGCAATCCACAGCCTTACCACTTAGCTATATCGCCTCATAATAATATTAATATTATTATATATTTTTATAATACATAAATATTAATATTAGTTATACTATTAATAATTTATATTAATGTAAATAGAGACTTTAAAGTATAACTTGGTTTTTACTGTTTCAAGAGAAATACTTGTAGTCTTATAAAAAAAATAATTTTATTTATTTTTTATTATATTAACAACAAATTAAATAAGTTAAATTTTTAAGAGACCTTTTACTATAGGGAGATATATGCCTGAGAACGTACAAGAACGTACTAGAATCAAAAGTGAACGTTACGAATCAGGTGTAATTCCATATGCAAAAATGGGTTACTGGGATGCTGATTATAATGTAAAAGACACAGATATATTAGCATTATTCCGTATCACACCACAACCTGGTGTAGATCCTGTAGAAGCTGCTGCTGCTGTAGCTGGTGAATCTTCAACAGCTACATGGACAGTTGTTTGGACAGATTTATTAACAGCTTGTGATATTTATAGAGCAAAAGCTTATAGAGTAGATCCTGTACCTAATACAGCAAATCAATTTTTTGCTTATGTTGCTTATGAATGTGATTTATTTGAAGAAGGTTCTCTTGCAAATTTAACAGCGTCAATTATTGGTAATGTATTTGGTTTCAAAGCTATTAGTGCATTACGTTTAGAAGATATGAGAATTCCTTTTGCTTATTTAAAAACTTTCCAAGGTCCTGCGACAGGTTTAATCGTAGAAAGAGAAAGATTAGATAAATTTGGACGTCCATTATTAGGTGCTACTGTTAAACCTAAATTAGGTCTTTCAGGTAAAAACTATGGTCGTGTTGTTTATGAAGGTTTACGTGGTGGTTTAGACTTCTTAAAAGATGATGAAAATATTAATTCTCAACCATTTATGCGTTGGAAAGAAAGATTTTTATATTGTATGGAAGGTGTTAACCGTGCTGCTGCAGGTACAGGTGAAGTTAAGGGTTCTTACTTAAATGTAACAGCAGGAACAATGGAAAACATGTACGAACGTGCTGATTATGCAAAACAAATTGGTACTGTTATTATCATGATTGACCTTGTAATTGGTTATAGTGCTATTCAGTCTATGGCTGTTTATGCTCGTAAAGCTCAATTAATCTTACATTTACACCGTGCAGGTAACTCTACATATGCTCGTCAAAAAAATCATGGTATTAACTTCCGTGTTATTTGTAAATGGATGCGTATGTGTGGTGTAGATCATATTCATGCTGGTACAGTTGTAGGGAAATTAGAAGGAGATCCTTTAATGGTTAAAGGTTTCTATAATACGTTATTATTAACAAGTTTAGAAATTGATTTAGCTCAAGGTATTTTCTTTGATATGGATTGGGCTTCATTACGTAAATGTGTTCCTGTAGCTTCAGGTGGTATTCACTGTGGTCAAATGCATCAACTTCTTTATTATTTAGGTGATGATGTAGTTTTACAATTCGGTGGTGGTACAATTGGACATCCAGATGGTATTCAAGCTGGTGCTACAGCAAACCGTGTTGCTTTAGAAAGTATGGTATTAGCTCGTAATGAAGGTGTAGATTATGTTGAACAGGGTCCTGAAATTCTACGTAATGCTGCAAGAGTATGTGGTCCTTTAAAAGCTGCTTTAGATTTATGGAAAGATATTACTTTTGAATATACTTCTACAGATACACCAGACTTTATCGAAACTGCAACAGAAGCAAAATAATATAATTAATAATATAATATAATTAAGGAGTATTTGAATAGTGAGACTTACACAAGGTTGTTTTTCATTTTTACCGGATTTAACTGATGATCAAATTAAAAAGCAAGTTGAATATGCTATGAAAAAAGGTTGGGCTGTTAGTATTGAATGGACAGATGATCCTCATCCACGTAATTCTTACTGGGATTTATGGGGTTTACCTTTATTTGATCTACAAGATCCATCAGCTATTATTTATGAACTTAACGAATGTCGTCGTCTAAATCCAGAAGGTTATATTAAAATTAATGCTTTTGATGCTACTATTGGTACAGAAAGTTGTGCTATGTCTTTCATGGTACAACGTCCAGTTGACGAACCTGGTTTCTATTTAGAACGTACAGAAGTTGAAGGTCGTAGTATTCAATATACAATTTCAAGTTATGCTGTACAAGCAAGACCTGAAGGCGATCGTTATTAATAAATAAATAAATAAATAAATAATTAATTTATATTTATTTAATTATTTATTTATTTATTAATAACGATCGCCTTTACGGGTGTTATCTTATTTATTAAAATAAATAAGGTTAAATAATTATTAATTTAAATAATTATTAATTATTTAACCTTATTTATTTAACCTACGATAGAAGGAGCTGAAATTGCTACAGGAAGAATCTCATTAGATGCTAAATCTAAAGGGAAATTATGTGCATTACGTTCATGCATTACTTCCATACCTAAATCTGCACGATTGATAATATCTGCCCATGTATTAATTACACGACCTTCACTATCAACAACTGATTGATTGAAATTAAAACCATTTAAATTAAATGCCATTGTACTTACACCAAGAGAAGTTAACCAAATACCTACTACTGGCCAAGCAGCTAAAAAGAAATGTAAAGCTCTAGAATTATTAAAACTAGCATATTGGAAAATTAAACGTCCAAAATAACCATGCGCAGCTACGATATTATAAGTTTCTTCTTCTTGACCAAATTTATAACCATAATTTACTGATTCAAGTTCACTTGTTTCACGAATTAAACTTGATGTAACTAAAGAACCATGCATAGCACTAAATAATGAACCACCAAATACACCAGCTACACCAGCCATATGAAATGGATGCATTAAAATATTATGTTCTGCTTGGAAAACGATCATAAAGTTAAATGTACCTGAAATACCTAATGGCATACCATCAGAAAAACTTCCTTGTCCGATAGGATATACTAAAAATACTGCAGATGCTGCTGCTACAGGAGCAGAGAATGCTACAAAAATCCAAGGACGCATTCCTAAACGGTAACTAAGTTCCCATTCACGACCCATATAACAAGCAACACCAATTAAGAAATGTAATACAATTAATTGGTATGGACCACCGTTATATAACCATTCGTCAACAGAAGCAGCTTCCCAGATTGGATAAAAATGAACACCAATTGCATTTGAACTTGGAATAACAGCACCACTAATAATATTGTTACCATATAATAAAGATCCTGCTACCGGTTCACGAATACCATCTATATCAACAGGTGGAGCAGCTATAAAAGCAATAATATAGCATGAAGTTGCTGTTAATAAAGTAGGAATCATTAAACATCCAAACCAACCAATGTATAAACGATTTTCAGTACTAGTAATCCATGATGCAAAACGTTCCCATAATGTAATACTTTCTGATCTTTCTAAAGTTGCAACCATAATAAATTTTTATACGATAAATTATATTCTTCCCAAACAATAATATTAATAATAATAATGTATATATTATTAATAACTTGTTTTATCATCTGTTAGTAATTATTATAGATAAGAATAAATCTTCATAAATAAAATATTATGATTACTTTTATTTACTAACGTTTGTCTGTATAACGTTGGCAACTAATTTCTTTTAATTTTTGATTACGTCTTAAAGGACGGGTCACTAATTCCAATATTTCAATAGCATTAGTGAAACCATGTATTTGTGCAAATGTAAATTCCACCGACCATTTTGTATTTATTCCTCGAGCTTCTAAAGGATTAGCATGAGCCATTCCTGTAATAACTAAATCAGGTTGTATTTCACGAATTCTATCAATTTGATTATAATTATCAGGTTTTTCAATAATAATTGGAATTGGAATTTGTTGTTCAAGACAAGTTTTTTCTAATAATTGTAATTCTGCACCTTGGTAACGTCTATCCATATAAGGAATTCCTATTTCAAAAACAATCATTCCTGCTTTTATTAAAAAACGTGCTAATGAAATTTCTAATAAATTATCACCCATAAAGAAAACACTTTTTCCTTTAATTAAATCTATATAAGAAGTTAATTTTTTCCAAATTTCTTGTTCACGGATTTCTAAATCATGTGTTTTAATATTAAAAACAGAACAAATTTTTTCTAACCATGCTCTTGTTCCATCTGGACCAATCGGAAAAGGTGCACCAATTAATTTACATTTTCTTCTTCGCATTAATGTTGTTGCTGTCCGACTTAAATAAGGATTTATGCCACAAACATAATATCCTTCTTTAATTAGAGGTAATTCAGTATAACGTTTTGCTGGTAACCATCCAGAAACTGATACACCTTGTTTTTTTAATTCTAATGTTAGTTGATTAACTACTGTGTCCGGTATTGAACCAAATAAAATTAAAGGTAAATGTTTATTATTATTTAAATTATCATCTAAATTATTAGATATTTCAAGTGATTCTTTTAAATGTGGTAAATTAGAACGTTGTGCTAAAGCTGCTAAAACTGTATCTTCACCTTGTGTAAAAGCATAATCTAAACCATTTGCTCGTGCTACAACAATAGGTAAATTAATTTCTAATTCTAATTTTGGAGCTATTCCTTCTAAATCCATTTTTATAATTTCAGTAGTACAAGTTCCAATCCAAAAAATTACACTTGGATTTCGATCACGTTTTACTTGTAAACATAATCTTTTTAATTCTTCGTAATCACTTAATTGAGCTGAAATATCTCCTTCTTCTAATTCTGCCATTGCATAACGAGGTTCAGCAAAAATCATAACACCCAATGCATTTTGAAGAAAATAACCACAAGTTTTAGTCCCAATTACTAAAAAAAAAACTATCTTCAATTTTTTGATATAACCATGCAACACAACTAATTGGACAAAATGTATGATAATTACCTGTTTCACATTCGAAATTAATTTTTCTTTTGAATTTTTATTTGAAATAGAGTTTAATGTTGACATAAAATATAAAATTCCTTTTTAAAATTTATAAATAATATTTGTTTTACATTTGAAAAATTTCATTTAAATTATTTTCCATAATATCTAATTCTATATTTTCGTTATTATTTTGATTTTCTTTCGGATTTAAATAAAAATCAGATAATAAACTAAATAATTCTCTATCTGCTGCTTCTTTTGGAATAACACCTTCTGGATTAGCAATTAATTGATCAGCTATATTTAAATAATACTCACAAACATAGTCTAAAGAAGAATTTAATTCTGTCATTTCAAATAAAGTTTTACCTTTAACACGAGAAACTCTGATATCTTCAATTAAAGGAAGAACTTCTAAAACTGGCATAGGAACAGCATCAATATATTTATCAATTAAATCTCTAGTGGCTGTACGATTACCAATTAAACCAGCTAATCGTAATGAATGTGTTCGAGCTTTTTCTCTTACTGAAGCGGCAATACGATTCGCAGCAAATAAAGCATCAAATCCATTATCTGTAACAATTAAACAATAATCAGCATAATTTAAAGGTGCTGCAAAACCTCCACAAACAACATCACCTAAAACATCAAATAAAATTACATCATATTCATCAAACGCATTTAACTCTTTTAATAATTTAACAGTTTCACCTACAACATACCCACCACAGCCTGCTCCAGCAGGTGGTCCACCTGCTTCAACACAATCAACACCTCCATAACCTTGATAAATTACATCTTCAGGCCAAACATCTTCATAATGATAATCTTTAGTTTGTAATGTATCAATAATTGTTGGTATTAAAAATCCTGTTAATGTGAAAGTACTATCATGTTTTGGGTCACAACCAATTTGTAACACACGTTTTCCTCTTCTTGATAATGCAACTGAAATATTACAACTTGTTGTTGATTTGCCTATACCACCTTTACCATAAACAGCTAGTTTCATATTAATTCTCCATTTTATTATTACTGACTACTCTTAAGAGATATTTATTTTATAATATAGTATAATTTATATTATATAACATTTTTATTTAAAATTGTTATATTATTAATTAAAGTATAATGTATTAAATTAATAAGAGAAATTTTTATTTTTTATTTTGGAGTTAATAATGTTATTTGATACATATTCGATTTTATTTACTAATAGTCTTTTTATTTTTTTATTTGTTTCAACAATTTGTTATTGGGGTAGTTTAATTTTTACGAATAAATTTATTTATAATTTAGCTAAAATAAGTACTTTAACTGTTAATATATTACTTTTTATTTTTTTATTAAATCGATGGATTAATTTTGGTTATTTTCCATTAAGTAACTTATATGAATCATTATTATTTTTAGCTTCTTTACTTTTAATTGTTTATCAATTTTTAGAATATAAAACTAAAAGTAAATTATTAGGGGCTTTAATAATACCAATAATTTTATTAATATATAGTTTTGCAAATTTAACATTACCTTTAGAAATGCAAAAAGCAAGCGCTTTAGTACCAGCTTTACAATCCAATTGGTTAATGATGCATGTCAGTTTAATGATGTTAAGTTATGCAACATTAATTATTGGATCTGTATTATCTATTTTATTTTTAATCATAAGTTTACAAAATTTACCTCCATTATTTTTTTTTAAATTATTTTTTAATATTGATTCTGATTTAGAAGTTGTTATAAATTCTTATTTATTAAATTATCCAAATTCATTATATTTAGAAAAAAAAAAACGAGGTAAGTTATTACAAAATATTGATAATTGGAGTTATCGAACAATAAGTTTAGGGTTCCCATTTTTAACGATTGGTATTATTGCTGGTGCTATTTGGGCAAATGAAGCCTGGGGCTCATATTGGAGTTGGGATCCAAAAGAAACATGGGCATTAGTTACATGGCTTGTTTTTGCATCTTATTTACATGTTCGATTAATTAAAGGGTGGGAAGGTCGAAATCCAGCGATTTTAGGTAGTATTGGTTTTTTTGTTGTTTGGATTTGTTATTTAGGAGTAAATTTTTTAGGACAAGGATTACATAGTTATGGATGGTTATCCTAATATTATTTAAGTTTGCGAATGAAGAGACTTGAACTCTTATAAGAAATCTTACTAGAACCTAAACCTAGCGCGTATACCAATTCCGCCACATTCGCATAATAAAAATATATTTATTATATATTTTCATTTAATTTATTTAATTATTTTTGTTGTTTTAAAATTTAATTTTGATTTATTTTTTCTGAAATTCGTGCTTTATTTATTATTGATTTACTTAAACTATAAGATTTTTGGCAAGCTTTTTTAGCAAGTTTATGCCATTGTGCTTTATGTGTTGCGGTTTTTGATTTTCCTGTTTTTTTTTTTTGGTACAGCTAATAAAATTATAAATATATTCATGTTATTAATTAAACTATTATATAATTGTTTTCTTATACTATATTTAAGTTTAAAAATCAAGATCTAAATATAAAAATATTTAATCTAATTTTATTTTTTGACTAAATTAAAAGTTATTATAATGATGAACCTAAACCAGAATAAGCTCCAAAGAAAAATGAACCTACTACTGCTATTACACCTAATCCTCCAACTAAAGCCACTACCCATAAAGGTATTCTACCTGTATTTGCCATGTTTTTATTTATGAATATAAATTTATATATTTCTTTATAATATTAATTAAAGAAATAACTAGAAAAAAGTACTGAAAGAACAAAAATTAATAAAAGACCCCAATATAAAGAAGTACGATTTAATTCTACGGGTTGTTTATTTGGATTTGGACCTGTCATTTTAATAAAACTCCTATCTTTGAATAAATTGCATTGAAGTAATTGCACCTAAGAAAAATATGATAGGGACACCTAATCCATGAATAGCAAGCCAACGAAAAGTAAAAATAGGATATGCTACTGGTTGATTTGTATTTTTAGTCATTTTAATTTTTTATTTTATAAATTTCTTGTTAAATCTTCTAATTCTTGTTTAGCACTGAAACGATCATTTACTAATGGTACTTGTTGTCTATTTTCTGTAAAATATTCATTTGGACGAGGAGTTCCAAAAATATCATAAGCTAACCCAGTACTTATCATTAACCATCCAGAAATAAATAAAGAAGGAATCGTAATACTATGAATAATCCAATATCTTACACTTGTAATTATATCAGAAAAAGGACGTTCACCAGTTGAACCACCAGACATTTTGAAAAGTAATCCTCTAAATATTTAAATATAGAAATAGATCAAAATAGAAACATAATTAATATATAATTAGCAAGTAGCGAGAATTGAACTCGCATCAATAGCTTGGAAGGCTATAGTTTTACCATTAAACTATACTCGCTATAAAAATAATATTATTATATATAATAATAATAATATTATTATTTTTAAAGCCCTTCTAAATTAATATTTAAAAATCTAGCTAAGTCAGCAGCTTCATTTTCTAAAATTTTTAAAGAACGTGGTTGTTCTACTTGTGTTAATGGTATTTCTCTTTTATCTTTTGTACATAAATAAATTGTATGTTTAGGATTAATACCTTCTTGTATATTTAATTTAATACTTTTTAAATTCTTAAAGGAATATATTAAAAGAATTTGTCGATTTTTACCTGGAAATCCTTTTCTAACTATTCTAATTAATTGATCTTCTTTATTAAATTCATTATACCCACTGCCAATATCCCAAAAAATAGTTAAACCTATATAAATACTTAAACTTATTGCTATAATTCCATAAAATGTCATTACGATACCTTGTGGTATAAAAGATAATTGACTTGGTGAACCAAAAGGTAAAAAATCATTTTTAAAATAACTTGAAATACCAGTAAGTAAAAACCCTAATCCTCCCAAAAATAAAATTGAAGTTAAAAAAAAATTACTTAATCTTCGAGAACCTATTATTAAATCGCGTTTTATTAAAATATTATTTTCAGTATTCATGATTTTTTTAATAAAATAATAAATTTTTTTAATACTGAATGATTATTTTTATTTAAATTAATTTAATTGCTTTTAATCCCAAAAATAATCCTGAACTTAGTAAAAAAGCAACACCTACTAATAAAGTATAATCTAAAATAATATTCATTTTTTTTTAAGTTAAAAATTATTAAGAAATGATATAATATATTATTATACATCTAAAATAAAAAAAAGTATACTTATTTTATATACCTATAATATTAATATCTTAATATTGTTGTGAAATCAAAAATTATTTTCTTTTAAAATAAAAAATCTATTAGACTTTTTTGAAATAAAAATATGACAAGTTTTATTAAATCTTATAATAATGATCCTTTTGTTGGACATTTATCAACACCTATTACAACCTCTTCTACTACAAAAGCTTTTTTAAATAGTTTACCTATCTATAGAGTTGGGTTATCACCTTTGTTAAAAGGTTTAGAAATTGGAATGGCACATGGTTATTTAATAGTCGGACCTTTTGATAAATTAGGTCCATTAAGAGATTCTGAAATTGCTGTATTAGTTGGTTTTTTATCTTCATTAGGATTATTAGCAATTTTAACAGTTTGTTTAAGCATGTATGGACAAGTAACATTTCAAGACTCAAATGAGGTTAATAACGAGATATTAAATAATAAAGATTTATTAACAAGAAAAAATTGGAATAAATTTACATCAGGCTTTTTTATTGGATCATTTGGAGGTGCAAGTTTTGCTTATTTAATATTATTAAATTTAAATTTATAAGAATTAAAAATTGATATTTAATTATTCATTTTTATTTTTATAATCTAAAAATAAATTTAATATATTATATTGAAAATTTTGTAATATTTTCGATTTATAACGATTGCGATTTGTAAGAATAAACAATGTACGATTAATTTTTAATTTTCTAATATTAACACACTGAACAACATTTAATTTTAATTCTTTATAGACTGATGAGGCAGAGACAAAAGCCACCCCTAATCCAGATTGAACAGCATTTTTTATTGCTTCAATTGAATTTAATTCCATTTCAATTTTTAAACGAGAACTATCAATATTATTTTTATTTAATATTTGATCAATAACGGTTCGAATAGTTGAATTTTTATTAAGAGCAATAAAATTTAATTTATATAAATCTTCTTTTTTTATTTCTTTTTTATAAGATAATGAATGTGATTTTGGTAAAATTAAAATTAATTCATCTTCGACATAAGAAGTAATTTCTAATATTTGTTTTAAATTCGGAGGAATTTCTCCACCAACAATTGCAATATCAATTTGTCCATTTGCTACACTCCAAGCAATTCGACGTGTCGAATTTAATTCTAGTTGTACACTAATATCTGGATATCTTTTACGAAACAATCCGATAATTCTAGGTAATAAATAAGTTCCAGTAGTTTGACTAGCTCCAATAAATAATTTACCATTTGGAGAATGTTTAAGTTTTAAAATATCTTTATGGACTTCTTCACATAATTTTAATATTCGAATTCCATATTGTAAAAGTAATTGTCCTGTTTCCGTTAAATAAATTTTATTTTTTTTTCTTTCAAATAAAGGTAGATCAATATGTTTTTCTAATTTTTGTATTTGAGCCGTTATATTAGGTTGTGATATATAAAGTATTTGTGCTGCTTTTTTAAAACTTCCTTCATTTGCAATTGTTTTAATAATTTTTAATTGTTTTAAATTAAAAGGAAAATTTTTCATTTATAATATATTAATATAATATCTATATATATATGTGTATATCATAAGAATTAAAAAAATGTAGATAATATAAGAGAAATATTTAATAATTATTTTTAATGATTATTGATTTTTGATAATTTATAAAAAACCAAAATTATGATGGATGCACGTCTTATTTTTGTATTTTTGCCTGCTTTAGCTGCTGCATCATGGGCTCTTTATAATATTGGTCGTGTAGCTTTACAACAATTCAATAATATGGCTTCTCGTTAATTCTTAAAATACAATAATAAATAATTAAATATTTTTAATTATTGTATTTCATTTTTTTCTATATACATGAATAATAAACCCATTCCAATTGCCGGAAAAATTATGCCAACCAAAGGTACTAAAATTGATGGTAAATAAGTAAGTGTCATACTAAAATTGTTATATATTTTATATTTTTTGTAGTAAAGTCTATTAATTTTATTAATATGTAAATAAATATAGTATTTAATAATATTAATGAATAAAAATTTAAGTTTTTCTAAAAGTTTTGAATCAATGCATAAATTTGCAGAAATTTATGCAAAACAAACAAATACTTTTTTTTGTATAGATCCATCAATTACATCAGTAGTTATTAATGGTTTAGCAAATTATAAAGAAAAGTATGGAGCTCCATTATGTCCATGTAGAAATTATGATAATATTAATGGTGAAATAAAATTAAGTTATTGGAACTGTCCTTGTGTGCCTATGCGTGAACGTAAAGAATGTCATTGTAAATTGTTTTTAACTTCTGATGATGACTATGCGTCACAATTACAAACTATTGATATAAAAGAATTTTTTTTAACTTTATAAATTACCTTTTTGGAAAGCAACAAGAACAATAACGGCAGGTCCTGATAAAAGAATTATTGCTGCTGAAACTAATTGACCAATAACTTGCCAATTCATAATAATCTTTTTTTAAATTTAATTATTATTTTATAATCAAATATTTATATTAAATATATATATAATAGTGAATGCCACAAAATTAAAATATAAATAATTATTATTATTTATTATAAACTATTGTTATTCTTTCTAACTATTATCTATAACAAGTTAATTTTTATATTTTTTTCAATACTTATGCTGTAAATAAAAAAATTAAAATATTTTTCATTCGTAAATTAAATATGACAAAACAACATGAAAATTTAGAACAATTATCAACTGACAAAAATTTAAATTTAAAACAAGTTTATTTTAATACACAAATCCAAAAAGTTATTGATATTTTAGAACAAGAATTAATTGGATTAGTTCCAGTTAAAACTAGAATTCAAGAAATTGCAGCTTTATTAGTAATTGATAAATTAAGAGAAAATTTAGGTTTTACTACTGGAAATCCAGGTCTACATATGTCTTTTACAGGTAGTCCAGGTACCGGTAAAACAACAGTTGCTTTACGTATGGCCGATATATTATATAAATTAGGACATTGTCCTAAAGGTCATTTATTAACAGTAACACGAGATGATTTGGTTGGTCAATATATTGGACATACTGCTCCAAAAACAAAAGAAGTTCTTAAAAAAGCAATGGGTGGAATTTTATTTATTGATGAAGCTTATTATTTATATAAACCAGATAATGAAAGAGATTATGGTGCAGAAGCTATTGAAATTTTACTTCAAGTAATGGAAAATCAACGTAATGCTTTAGTTGTTATTTTAGCAGGCTATAAAGATCGTATGGAACAATTTTATGCATCAAATCCAGGTTTATCGTCTCGTATTGCAAATCATGTAGATTTTCCTGATTATTCTTCAAATGAATTATTAACTATTAGTAAAATGATGTTAGAAGAACAACAATATGAATTTACATCAGGAGCTGAAACAGTATTTTTAGATTATATTGAAAAACGTCGTGAACAACCACTTTTTGCTAATGCTAGAAGTGTTAGAAATGCATTAGACAGAGCACGTATGCGACAAGCTAATAGAAATTTTGAAACGACAGATCGTGTTTTAACTAAATCTGATTTAGTAAATATTACTGTAGACGATATTAAGCAAAGTAGTGTATTTAATTAAATAATTTAAAGTCTTGACAATTTATTAATAAATAAAGTATACTAGATGCCAAGGTGAAATAAAATTAAAAATAAAATTTAATAATAAATTTTTTAATATTCAGGAAACTATTGAGAGTTTGATCCTGGCTCAGGATGAACGCTGGCGGTATGCCTAACACATGCAAGTCGAACGAAAGTTTTTTAAAACTTTAGTGGCGGACGGGTGAGTAACACGTGAGAATTTACCTTTAGGAGGGGAATAACAATTGGAAACGATTGCTAATGCCGCATATTATTATTTAAAATAAAAGGAGAAATCCGCCTAATAGAAAAGCTTGCGTCTGATTAGCTAGTTGGTAAGGTAAAAGCTTACCAAGGCGACGATCAGTAGTTGGTTTGAGAGGATGATCAGCCACACTGGAACTGAGACACGGTCCAGACTTCTACGGGAGGCAGCAGTGGGGAATTTTCTGCAATGGGCAAAAGCCTGACAGAGCAATATCGCGTGAAGGATGAAGGCCTTCGGGTTGTAAACTTCTTTTATCAAGGAAGAAGTTCTGACGTTACTTGATGAATAAGCATCGGCTAACTCCGTGCCAGCAGCCGCGGTAATACGGAGGATGCAAGTGTTATCCGGAATAACTGGGCGTAAAGGGTCTGTAGGTTGTTTAGTAAGTCTATTATTAAAACTTAAAGCTTAACTTTAAATCTGTAATAGAAACTATTAGACTTGAGGGTGGTAAGGGTAAAGGGAATTTTCAGTGGAGCGGTGAAATGCGTTGATATTGAAAGGACCACCAAAGGCGAAGGCACTTTACTAGGCCATTTCTAACACTGAGAGACGAAAGCTAGGGGAGCAAATGGGATTAGATACCCCAGTAGTCCTAGCTGTAAACGATGGATACTAGATGTTGCGTGTATCGATCCATGCAGTATCGTAGCTAACGCATTAAGTATCCCGCCTGGGAATTATACTCGCAAGAGTGAAACTCAAAGGAATTGACGGGGACCCGCACAAGCGGTGGAGCATGTGGTTTAATTCGATGCAACGCGAAGAACCTTACCAGGATTTGACATTATGTAAATTTTTTTGAAAAAGTGCCTTAGGGAATACATAAACAGGTGGTGCATGGCTGTCGTCAGCTCGTGTCGTGAGATGTTGGGTTAAGTCCCGCAACGAGCGCAACCCTTGTTTCTTATTGCTTTAATAGTTATTTTGAAAGACTGCCGGTTATAAACCGGAGGAAGGTGAGGATGACGTCAAGTCATCATGCCCCTTACATCCTGGGCTACACACGTGCTACATTGGACAAGACAAAAAGTTGCAAATTTGTGAAAATGAGCTAATCTTAAAAACTTGTTCTAAGTTCGGATTGAAGGCTGCAACTCGCCTTCATGAAGATGGAATCGCTAGTAATCGCTGGTCAGCTATACAGCGGTGAATCCGTTCTCGGGTCTTGTACACACCGCCCGTCACACCATGGGAGCTGGTTGTACCCGAAGTCGTTATTTTAACCTTAATTTTAAGGAGAAAGGTGCCTAAGGTAAAGCTAGTGACTAAGGTGAAGTCGTAACAAGGTAGCCGTACGGGAACGTGTGGCTGGATCACCTCCTTAATTGGAATTAAATTGGTCGATATAAATTTTCATCATTTATAATTTTTATAACGGGCTATTAGCTCAGTTGGTTAGAGCGCACCCCTGATAAGGGTGAGGTCCCTGGTTCAAATCTAGGATGGCCCATAGGGGGTATAGCTCAGCTGGTAGAGCGTTGCCTTTGCAAGGCAAATGTCAGCGGTTCGAGTCCGCTTATCTCCATAATTATTCCATTTATTGGAGTTACAATTTTTTAAAGCTAGAATATTATATTTTTAAGTTCAAGGAAATAAGGGCTTACGGAGGATACCTTGGTATTCAGAGGCGAAGAAGGACGTGGTTACCGGCGAAACGCTTCGGGGAGCTGGAAACAAGCTATGATCCGGAGATTTCCGAATAAGGAAACTTTTTATACTATTTGTTGAATTTATAGACAAAAAAGAGCGAACTTGGTGAATTGAAACATCTTAGTAGCCAAAGGAAAAAAAAAGTAAAAACGATTCCCCTAGTAGCGGCGAGCGAAATGGGAAGAGCCTAAACTTTTTTTATTAAATTAGAATAATTTTATTATTTTTTATAATAAAATTATTCTAATGGCAGAAAAAAAGGGTTGAGGGAAAATTAAATTATTAATATTAAAATAAAAATATTAAAGTTAGATGAATTAGTTGGAATACTAAATCATAGAAAGTGAAAATCTTGTAATCGAAAACTTTAATTTTTATAAATTTTCCCAAGTAGCATGGGGCACGTGAAATCCCGTGTGAATCTGCGAGGACCACCTCGTAAGGCTAAATACTACTGAATAACCGATAGTGAAATAGTACCGTGAGGGAAAGGTGAAAAGAACCCCGGGAGGGGAGTGAAATAGAACATGAAACCGTAAGCTTACAAGCAGTAGAAGGACGACTTTTTAACGTCTGCCTGCGTGCCTGTTGAAGAATGAGCCGGCGACTTGTAGTTGGTGGCAGGTTAAAATAGAAAATATTGAAGCCATAGTGAAAACGAGTCTTAAAAGGGCGTTTGTCACCAATTACAGACCCGAACCCGGATGATCTAACCATGGCCAGGATGAAGCTTCGGTAACACTAAGTGGAGGTCCGAACTGACTGATGTTGAAAAATCAGCAGATGAGTTGTGGTTAGGGGTGAAATGCCAATCGAATTCGGAGCTAGCTGGTTCTCCCCGAAATGTGTTGAGGCGCAGCGGTTAATGTTATAATTTAGGGGTAAAGCACTGTTTCGGTGCGGGCTGGTAATTCGGTACCAAATCGAAGCAAACTCTGAATACTAAATGAATAGTTAACCAGTAAGACTATGGGGGATAAGCTCCATTGTCAAAAGGGAAACAGCCCAGATCACCAGTTAAGGCCCCTAAATAATTACTAAGTGGTAAAGGAGGTGGGAAAACTTAAACAACCAGAAGGTTTGCTTAGAAGCAGCAATCCTTTAAAGAGTGCGTAATAGCTCACTGGTCGAGTAGTCTTGCGCCGAAAATGAATGGGACTAAGTAATTTGCCGAAGCTGTGAGATATATAAATATCGGTAGGGGAGCGTTCTGTTTTAGGTTGAAGCATTAGTGTAAATGGATGTGGACAAAGCAGAAGTGAGAATGTCGGCTTGAGTAGCGAAAACATGGGTGAGAATCCGATGCCCTGAAAACCTAAGGTTTCCTCCGGAAGGCTCGTCCGCGGGGGGTAAGTCAGGACCTAAGGCGAGGCTGAAAAGCGTAGTCGATGGACAATAGGTTATTATTCCTATACTATTTTTTATTGGCAACGAGGGACGAAGGCAGCTAGACTAGCCAGCTGTTGGTTTAGCTGGTTTAAGCGTACAAGGTGTTGAGAAATAGAGAAAATATTTTGAGCTAAGTCGTGAGTACGTGATACCGTACGCGGTATCAGAAGTAGTTGATGTTATACTTCCAAGAAAATCTTGCACTGTCATAAATAAAAAATACCTGTACTCGAAACCGACACAGGTGGGTAGGTAGAGTATACCAAAGGGCGCGAGAGAACTCTCTCTAAGGAACTCGGCAAAATAACCCCGTAACTTCGGGAGAAGGGGTACCTTATAGGTTGCAATAACAAGGTCCAAGCGACTGTTTACCAAAAACACAGGTCTCCGCTAAGTTGTAAAACAATGTATGGGGGCTGACGCCTGCCCAGTGCCGGAAGGTTAAAGAAATTGGTTAATTATTTAATAATGAAGCTAATGACTGAAGCCCCGGTGAACGGCGGCCGTAACTATAACGGTCCTAAGGTAGCGAAATTCCTTGTCGGGTAAGTTCCGACCTGCACGAAAGGCGTAACGATTTGGACACTGTCTCGGAGAGAGACTCGGTGAAATAGAATTGTCTGTGAAGATGCGGACTACCTGCACCAGGACAGAAAGACCCTATGAAGCTTTACTGTAACTTGAAATTGGCTTTGAGTTTTAGTTGCGCAGTATAGGTGGGAGGTTTTGAAACTAATTTTGCGGAATTAGTGGAGCCATCAGTGAGATACCACTCTACTAGAATGAGAATTCTAACCTTGTATCGTTAGCCGATCAGGGAACAGTTTTAGGCGGGCAGTTTGACTGGGGCGGTCGCCTCCCAAAAAGTAACGGAGGCGTACAAAGGTTTCCTCAGATCGGTCAGAAATCGATTTTAGAGTATAAAGGCATAAGGAAGCTTGACTGTGAGACTTACAGGTCGAACAGAGACGAAAGTCGGTCTTAGTGATCTGGCGATATTGAGTGGAAAAGTCGTCACTCAACGGATAAAAGTTACTCTAGGGATAACAGGCTTATCTCCCCCAAGAGTTCACATCGACGGGGAGGTTTGGCACCTCGATGTCGGCTCATCGCATCCTGGGGCGGTAGTACGTCCCAAGGGTTGGGCTGTTCGCCCATGAAAGCGGTACGTGAGCTGGGTTCAGAACGTCGTGAGACAGTTCGGTCCATATCCGGTGTAGGCGTTAGAGTATTGAGGGGATTTTTCTCTAGTACGAGAGGACCGAGAAGAACATACCGCTGGTGTACCAGTTATCATGCCAATGGTAAACGCTGGGTAGCTATGTATGGAAAGGATAACCGCTGAAAGCATCTAAGTGGGAAGCTTTCCTCAAGATGAGTACTCTCATTGTTAAAAACAAGTAAGATCACGGCAAGACTAGCCGTTGAACATGGTCAATTTAGACTGGTTCCAAGGATAGGCATTAAGTCGAAGTGCAGTAATGTATTAAGCTAAGATGTACTAATAGATCGAGGACTTGAACTTATTTCTAGCTTTAAAAAATTATTTTTTTGGTGTTTAAAGAATAATGGAACCACATTGACCCATATCGAACTCAATGGTGAAACATTATTACAGTAACAATACTTAAGGAGGAGTCCTTTGGGAAGATAACTTATGCCAAGAATTCTAATTTAAATTCATTTTATTTGTATCAAGGAATTTGAAAAGTGTTTTTTATAGATTTTTGAAAATAAATGGAATATGCAATTATTGAAGCTAGTGGTAAACAATTTTGGGTCGAACCCAAAAAATTTATTGAATTAAATCGTTTAACAATTAAAACAGGTAGTAATATTTTAATTCGTCGGGTATTATTTGTAAAAAAAAACAATAATATATTGATTGGTCAACCATTTTTAAATAATGTTAAAATTGAAGGAATAATCACTAAACATTTTCTAGGTCCTAAGATCTTAGTTTTTAAAAATTTATTATTTAAAATAATTTTAAAATACTAGTTTTTAATATTATTTCAATTATTATTATTACTAGAAAAGTTAGCATAGCTAAACGTCCATTTATTTTTTCATTATATTTATGAAATCCCCAATTTTTAGATTGATATTTTTCATAATTATTTAGATCTGTATTCATTATTTAAATTTATAATAAAGATTAATTATTATTAATTACCATTAATAAAAAAACTAAAATAAATTTTTATTATATATAAGTATATGGATATAGATAATAATTTATTTTAATGTTAATTATTATACTTTACTTTATAT